AATATTTATAAATTCTATAATATAATAATTATTTATATATTATAGAATTTAAATTCTATAATATATAAATAATTATTATATTATAGAATTTATAAATATTATGATGTCACAAAATTCCAATTTTTTTAGTTTTATGATATTTGGAGCACTTATTGGATTAATTCTTTATTCAATTTATACAGCCTTTGGGCCAGCATCATCAGAATTATTAGATCCTTTTGACGAACATGAAGATTAATATGTTATTTGATGAAGATTTATATACGAATTATTATACTTATATTCAATATATAATGAATGGAATGTCTATCTACTCAAACTTGGTTAACTCATATTACAACTATCATAGAATGGAGCGTAATAAGTTTTTTATTTTTATCTCATAATTACTTTTATAAAAAAAAAGCAATTACAATGAAGGCACAGAGAAACAAAACTTTGTTAACTTTTTTAATGACCTTTTACGCAACATTAAGTGCTTGCTGTTTACATTTGTTTAACAATAATACAGATCTGTCTTGGTTAACCAAAAGTCAAGAAATTTTTACGTTAAGTAGTAATATAAGCTTAATATTTATTATTAATCATTAATAATAAATATAAATTTACACTTATACTAAAAAACAAAACGTTTAAATAAGGTATTATGGGTTGCCCGGGACTCGAACCCGGAACTAATCGGTTAAAAGCCGAGTACTCTACCATTGAGTTAGCAACCCATTACATTATAATTCCTTATAATATAACTGCTAGCAATATAATAAAAATATATATATTATATATATACTTATCTGCCAGATATACGAAGCCAATTTTGTGCTTCTATATAATTATCTGGAGCTAAACGTATAGCTTGTTTCCAATAGAGCCCCGCCTGGTTAAAAAGTAATTCACCAGCTTCCAAATTACCTTGTTCCATATATTTTTCAGCCTGCATATGATAAATAACAGCCATATTGTTAAAAGCTTGAGGTAAATTTGAATTTAAATTAATAGAACGCTGATAGTAATCCAACGCCTTCTCATATTCTCCCATATTACTAAAAATTAAAGCTATATTATAAAAATTATAACTTCTATCATAAGGGTCTTCTTCTAGTCTTAAAGCCTCATAATAATACTCTAAAGCTTCAGAATATTCCCCTTCTGACTGGGCCTGCATTCCATCCCTATAAGAAGCAAATGCTACTTTTGCTTTTTTATTAACTGGCAAAAATTTTAAGATAAGATCAGCTATAACTGTAAACGTTTTATCTATGAAATTATTATTACGTTGTGACTTAGGCATAACTCTAGTAAATCAAAAAAATTATAAATATAATACTAAATAACTAAGTATATTTCTTTTTTATCAAAATTTCGGGATGACAGGATTTGAACCTGCGACATCCTGCTCCCAAAGCAGGCGCGCTACCAAACTGCGCTACATCCCGTACTTAAAAAAATAAAAAGTCATTATAATTTATATATTAATTTTTGATATTATATAGATAACTAGAGCTACTTGTCTATAGACCTAAATTTGATTGAATTATTAAAATAAACAAATAGTTTATATAAATATTAAAATTTAACATTAAGATTACACAAAAATAACAAAAAATTACAATTAAAAATATTTACACTATAGATAATAATGTTATAATTAAAAATAATTTTTTGTTCTATTATACAAACTTTTATATTTAAAGCATTAACAAATTTAATGAGGATTAAATGAGAAAACTTTCTTTTGCAATAGTTTTTATACCCGTATTAAGTGCTTTTCTTTTTCAAAAAGACAATATAGCACATGCTGATGTAGCAGGTTTAACCCCTTGTAAAGATTCTGCTGAATTTAACAAACGTTTACAGTCAAGTGTAAGTAAATTACAGAATCGTTTAAAAAAATATGAAGCAAACAGTAAACCTGCTTTAGCTATTACACAACAAATAAATAAAGCCGAAGCACGTTTCGCACGTTATGCTGATCAGGGATTACTTTGTGGAGCTGATGGGCTACCTCATTTAATAGCTGATGGTAGATTAGATCATGCTAAAGAATTTACATTACCAGGTTTATTTTTTATATATATTGCTGGTTTTATTGGATGGTCAGGTAGAAGTTATTTAATATCCACTCGTTCTGATGAAGATAGTACTGAAAAAGAAATAATTATTGATGTACCTTTAGCATTAGCTTCTCTTACAAAAGGCTTTGTTTGGCCATTAGGAGCACTTCAAGAAGCAACAAGCGGTCAGTTAACAACACCTGATGAAAATATTTCCGTTTCACCTAGATAAGATCATACTTATCTTTTTTCAAAATAAACAAAATCGAGATTAAATTTAACTATGTCATTTTTTCTTAAATATATTTCAACAGCACCTGTACTAGCAACACTTTCTATTTTTTTCTTAGCAGGTTTATTAATAGAAATAAACCGCTTTTATCCAGACGCTTTAGTTTCACCGTTTTAAAATTATAATAATAGTAACTTTATTTTTTTAATATATAAATAAAGTTACTATTATTACAATTTTACTATTATAAATATACATATAATTCTTTAGATAAGTTTTGCTGATATAAAAAATTATATGTATATTTATAATAGTAAAATATATATATATATATTTTACTATTATAAATAATTTAGTATTTTAGTATTTTAATTATGTATATAATTAAATTGGTTTATGAACTAAGTAACTCATTACCTGAACTTGTTTAAAACTATCAAATGCAACAACTCTAATAAAATATTTTGGAAAAGCTTGTTTACAAGCTTGAACTTCAGATAAAACTTCCTCAGCAGACTGAGCTCCAAATAAAGGTAATTTCCACATTGTCCAAATTAAATCTTCAGCTTCACCTGTTGGACTGAATTCAATACATGGAACGAAACCGTTAACCAATGCATACTGGATTTGTTTAGCTACCTGTTGTGTTGTTAATTGCGGTAAATATGAAAATGTTTCATAATGGCGTTCAATTGGTAAAACTTGCATTTTATTATTCCTTAGTCAATAATATGAATTTATTATAAGATAACTTGTTTTTAAATAAAGAAAAAACTAAATTGTATCAATTGTTTCAAATTCAAATTTAATTTCTTTCCAAACTTCACATGCTGCAGCTAATTCTGGACTCCAACGAGCTGCTTCACGAATAATTTCATTACCTTCACGAGCTAGTACGCGACCTTCGTTACGAGCTTGAACGCATGCCTCTAAAGCTACACGGTTTGCAACAGCTCCTGGAGCATTACCCCACGGATGTCCTAATGTACCACCACCAAATTGAAGACAAGAATCGTCACCAAAAATATCTACTAACGCAGGCATATGCCAAATGTGAATACCACCTGAAGCAACAGGTAATACTCCCGGCATAGAAGCCCAATCTTGAGTGAAGAATACACCACGAGAACGATCTTGTGCTACATGATCATCTCTCATTAAGTCAATAAAACCAAGTGTTGCTGCACGATCACCTTCCAATTTACCTACAACAGTACCTGAATGTAAATGATCTCCACCAGACATACGAAGAGTTTTCGCTAAAACACGGAAGTGAATACCATGGTTTCTTTGTCTATCAATTACAGCATGCATTGCTCTGTGAATATGTAAAAGAGGACCATTATCTCTACACCATTTTGCTAATGTAGTATTAGAAGTAAATCCCGCAGTAATATAATCATGCATAATAATAGGCATTTTTAATTCCTTAGCGAAATCTGCACGTTTAAGCATTTCTTCACTAGTAGAAGCAGTACAATTCAAATAATGTCCTTTAATCTCACCTGTTTCCATTTGAGATTTATGTATAGAATCTGCTACATAACAAAAACGATCACGCCAACGCATAAATGGTTGAGAGTTAACGTTCTCATCATCTTTAGTAAAATCTAATCCACCTCTTAAACACTCATATACAGCTCTTCCATAATTTTTAGCAGAAAGACCTAATTTCGGTTTAATGGTACAACCTAATAGAGCACGACCGTACTTATTGATTTTATCACGTTCAACCTGAATACCATGAGGAGGTCCTTGGAAAGTTTTAGCATATGCTACAGGAATTCTTAAATCCTCTAAGCGTAATGCACGTAATGCTTTGAAACCAAAAACGTTACCAACAATAGATGTTAACATATTAGTTACGGATCCTTCCTCGAATAGATCTAATGGATAAGCAACGTAACAAATATATTGATTGTCTTCACCAGGAACAGCTTCATACGCATAACTTCTTCCTTTATAACGATCTAGACTAGTTAATCCATCAGTCCAAACAGTTGTCCAAGTACCTGTAGAAGATTCAGCAGCAACAGCAGCAGCACATTCTTCAGGTGGAACTCCCGGCTGAGGGGTCATTCTAAAAGCAGCTAAAATATCAGTCTCTTTGGGTGTATATTCTGGAGTATAATAATTTAAACGATAATCTTTTACCCCTGCCTTAAACCCTGATGCTGTTTGTGTTCTAGATTGTGATGGCATTTCTTTCTCCTTAAAAATAAAAATTCTTGTTCATCAAAAATATCAAATCTATATGCTTATAGAAAATATAAAAAAGTTTAGACAACGAAGTTATTTTCAATTATTAAAAAATTAAAATTATTGACTTTTTTCAATAGATTAGCATTCTCTACAAATAAATATAAAAAAATTTATTTATAACATATATTTATTTATTCAATTTAAAAATGTAAATTAATAAACTTTTAAATATTCATTTTCACTTATCTTAATAAGAAAACACCTATTTAATTATGAAATAATTATAATAAGATTATTACATTTACATATATTTTTTTAATAAAATAGAAGGACAAAATATGAGTACATTAACTAATAAAAATATAGGTTATGTAACACAAATTATAGGACCTGTTCTTGATGTTGAATTTAGTAGCGGAAAATTACCTAAAATCTATAACGCTTTAACTATAAAATCAAAAAACGAAGCAGGTCAAGATATTTTATTAACCTGTGAGGTTCAACAACTTTTAGGGGATAATCGTGTTAGAGCAATTTCAATGAGCTCAACTGATGGTGTTATGCGTGGTATGGAAGTAACTGATACAAATGATGCAATAACAGTACCAGTTGGCATACCTACTTTAGGCCGTATTTTTAATGTATTAGGAGAACCTGTAGATGAATTAGGTCCTGTTATTACTGATACAAAATTACCTATTCACCGTTCCTCACCTGCTTTTGTTGAATTAAATACTCAAAGTTCAATTTTCGAAACAGGTATCAAAGTAGTTGACTTGTTAGCACCATATAGAAAAGGTGGTAAAATTGGTCTTTTTGGTGGTGCTGGAGTAGGCAAAACAGTATTAATCATGGAATTAATCAATAATATTGCTAAAGCCCACGGTGGAGTTTCTGTTTTTGGTGGTGTAGGAGAACGTACACGTGAAGGTAATGATCTTTACGCAGAAATGAAAGAATCTAAAGTAATCGATGAGAAAAACCTTACTGACTCAAAAGTTGCTTTAGTTTACGGTCAAATGAACGAACCTCCTGGGGCTAGAATGCGCGTAGCGTTAACTGCTCTTACAATGGCAGAATATTTCCGTGATATTAATAACCAAGACGTTTTATTATTTATTGATAACATTTTTAGATTTGTACAAGCAGGATCTGAAGTATCCGCATTATTAGGTAGAATGCCCTCAGCCGTAGGTTATCAACCAACTTTGGGTACTGAAATGGGTTCATTGCAAGAACGTATAACATCCACTGTTAAAGGATCTATTACATCAATCCAAGCTATTTATGTACCTGCAGATGATTTAACTGATCCAGCTCCAGCAACAACTTTCTCTCATTTAGATGCAACAACAGTTCTTTCACGAAACTTAGCAGCTAAAGGCATCTATCCAGCTGTAGATCCATTAGATTCTACCTCAACAATGTTACAACCACAAATTGTTGGCGATAGTCATTATAAAACAGCTCAGCGAGTAAAAGGTATTTTACAAAGATATAAAGAATTACAAGATATTATATCTATTTTAGGTTTGGATGAATTATCAGAAGAAGACAGACTAGTAGTTGCAAGAGCTCGCAAAATTGAACGTTTTCTTTCACAACCATTTTTCGTAGCGGAAGTTTTCACTGGGTCACCTGGTAAATATGTTTCTTTAACTGAAACAATACGAGGATTTCAAATGATTCTAGATGGTGAATTAGATTATTTACCAGAACAATCATTTTACCTTGTTGGTACTATTGATGAAGCTATTAGTAAAGGGGAAAAATTACTAGCAGAAACTAAACAAAACTAATGACACTAAGTATTTCAATAATGACGCCATATGCTGTTATTTGGGAAACAACTGGGCAGGAAGTTATAATACCAGGAGAAAATGGAAAACTGGGAATATTGGATTCACACGCTCCACTATTAACTCATTTAGCTTCCGCCGGTGTTTTACGAATACGAAACGAAGAAGGATGGAAATCAATTGCACTTATGGGTGGGTTTGCAGAAGTTAATAAAAATAAAATTACTGTACTTGCCCATTCTGCTCAACGTGGTGAACAAATAAACATAAATGAAGCAAAAAGTGCAGTACAAGAAGCTTTAGCAAAATTAAATGATACTCAAAAAATAGAAGATAAACAAATCGCAGCAAATCTTTTAAGGCAAGCAGAAACACGTTTACAAGCAGCATTAAATGAAGTTTAAAAATTTGTTTATTCAAAACCAAAAAAATGCTATATTAATATATTTTTTTGCTTTTTAAATTTATGAAATTTCCATTATCTTATCAAAAAGTCCTGTACTTATTTTGTATATCTATTATTGGATGTTTTTTTATAACACCAAAAAATGGGTATACATATCCTATTTACGCTCAACAGGCATATTCAAATCCGCGAGAAGCAACAGGTCGAATAGTTTGTGCTAATTGCCATCTTGCAAAAAAACCGATTGAAATAGAAGTTCCACAAGCTGTTTTACCTGACACTGTATTTGAAACAGTTGTAAAAATACCATATACGGATGGATTAAAACAAGTATTAGCCAATGGAGAAAAAGGTCCCCTTAATGTTGGAGCAGTTCTTATTCTGCCAGAAGGTTTTAAATTAGCACCATCAGACCGTTTATCTGATGAATTGCAAAAAAAAGTTTCTGGATTATACTACCAACCATATTCTGCTGACAAAGAAAATATTATTGTCATAGGGCCTATACCAGGTGATAATCATCGAGAAATTACATTTCCTATATTAGCACCTAATCCAAATACTCAAAAGAACGTACACTTCCTTAAATACTCAATTCACGTTGGTGGAAATCGCGGAAGAGGACAAGTTTATCCTACAGGTGATAAAAGTAATAATACAATTTATACATCCCCAGTTAGTGGTTTAATAGATAAAATCTATGAATTGGATAATGGTGGTTATGAAATATCAATTGTAACAAAAGACGACAAATCCGTTATTGAAACAATTCCCCCCGGCCCTAAACTTATCGTATCAACTAATCAAGTTGTTCAAGCGGATCAACCGTTAACAATTGATCCAAATGTTGGTGGTTTTGGACAAACCGATGCGGAAATTGTTCTTCAAGATCCTAGCCGTATAAAAGGATTAATTATTTTCTTTATATCTGTTTTATTAGGTCAACTTTTCTTAGTACTTAAGAAAAAACAATTTGAAAAAGTACAAGCAGCTGAATTAAATTATTAATTTAAAAATTTCTAAAAAATATTTATTATTTAATATATTTATGTTATAAATATATTAAATAATAAATATTTTTTAGAAATTTTTAAATTTGTGATTCTATGAACTTAAAATTTAACCAAGAAGATTTCATGGGTATAGATCGTTTCTTCCAAGAAGCTACCCATAAAGATGTTACCGATTTAAATGCAGCGTCATCTATCGAAGTGGAAATGTATGAATGTGATTGTATGTATCCTACATTTGCACAGATAGCTCGTCAATCTGGACAACCTGAAATAGCATCAATGTTTGACGCTATTGCTCGTGAAGAAGGAGAACATGCAGATATATTGCGCCAATTATATACCAAACTTGAAATAAAAGATTCTCCAGAAACAGTTGAAGCAAAAAGATTAGTTTCTGCTATTGAAAATCAGATTCAAGTAGTTACTTCAGACAGTCGCGGTCTTTCTCGTGTTTTAGAGACAGCACTAGAAGTTGAAACTATTGAAAGCCAAAAAACTTATCCTGCTTTTGCTAAATTAGCAAGAGAACAAGGTAAATTAGAAGTTGCTGAAGCTTTTGACAAAATTGTTCAATCCGAAACAAAACACGCTAATTGGGTTAAACGAGCTCTAGAACGTTTTATAGAAGTAAACTAATAATGTAGGAGAAAAGTTAAATTAATGTCATCTCTTGAAGAATTTTCTATTTTTATCGCATTAGGTATAGCATTAATACCTGGTTTATTAGCATTAGTATTGGCATTAGAATTGTATAAATTTGTTTAATTAAAACATAAATAGATTTTATTTTAAAATAAAATCTATTTATGTTTTAATTAAACAAATTTATACTGCTAGACCTAATAAAATAAATCCTAATTTATTTTACATAAAGTAAATAAACATCTAATTTAATGTAAAAATATAGAAACAATAACTGAAATAATGTGTATAATACACATTATTGCAAAGACAAAAATTTATTACCATATTATTTAAAATAATTCATAATAATATATGTATTACTAAGTTAAAATAAAACTTATAATTTCAATATAACGAAATTAAATATGTTAATACTTTTATATATTATAAATATATAAAAAATGGTATCACACTAAATATCTTTGTTTATTAAAAATAAATAATGGAGAATAATTTTATGACTATAGCTCTTGGACGAAGTCAAGCAGAACGCGGATGGTTTGATGTGCTTGACGATTGGTTAAAAAGAGATCGTTTCGTATTTATTGGATGGTCAGGACTTCTATTACTACCTTGTGCTTATTTAGCAGTAGGAGCATGGTTTACTGGAACAACATTTGTAACATCATGGTATACACATGGATTAGCTAGTTCTTACTTAGAAGGCTGTAACTTTCTAACAGCTGCTATATCTACACCAGCTAATAGTATGGGCCATTCAATTTTATTTTTATGGGGACCAGAAGCTCAAGGTGATTTTACACGCTGGTGTCAAATTGGCGGTCTTTGGACTTTTACTGCACTTCATGGAGCACTAGGATTAATTGGTTTTACATTAAGACAATTTGAAATTGCTAGATTAATCGGTTTAAGACCTTATAACGCTATTGCTTTTTCAGGTCCTATTTCTGTTTTTGTTTCTGTATTCCTATTATATCCTCTAGGCCAATCAGGTTGGTTTTTTGCACCTAGTTTCGGAATTGCAGCAATTTTCCGTTTTCTTCTTTTCTTTCAAGGTTTTCATAACTGGACTTTAAACCCATTCCATATGATGGGTGTTGCTGGTATATTAGGCGGAGCATTATTATGTGCGATTCATGGTGCAACTGTGGAAAATACTTTATTCCAAGACGGCCAAGGGTCAAGTACATTTACAGCTTTTAACCCAACTCAATCCGAAGAAACTTACTCAATGGTTACTGCTAACCGTTTTTGGTCTCAAATTTTTGGTATAGCATTTTCCAATAAAAGATGGTTACATTTCTTCATGTTATTTGTACCTGTTACAGGATTATGGATGAGTGCTTTAGGTGTTGTAGGGTTAGGTGTAAATTTACGCGCTTATGATTTTGTTTCTCAAGAAATAAGAGCAGCTGAAGATCCTGAATTTGAAACTTTTTATACCAAAAATATTTTATTAAATGAAGGTATTCGTGCTTGGATGGCAACTCAAGACCAGCCTCACGAAAACTTTGTATTCTCAGAGGAGGTTTTACCACGTGGAAATGCTCTATAATAGTTCAATAGCAGTCGCTGGGCGTGATCAACAATCAACAGGTTTTGCTTGGTGGTCTGGAAATGCTCGTTTAATAAACTTATCAGGTAAACTTCTAGGTGCACATGTTGCACATGCAGGTTTAATTGTTTTCTGGACAGGTGCCATGACCTTATTTGAAGTATCTCACTTCATACCTGAAAAACCAATGTATGAGCAAGGACTTATTTTATTACCTCACTTAGCAACATTAGGATACGGAGTAGGCCCTGGAGGAGAGGTTATAAATACGTTTCCTTATTTAGTTACAGGGGTTTTACATTTAGTATCATCAGCTGTTTTAGGTTTTGGAGGAATCTACCATTCATTAATTGGCCCTGAGATTCTTGAAGAATCTTTTCCATTCTTTGGTTATGATTGGAAAGACAAAAATAAAATGACTACAATTATTGGTATTCATCTTATTTTATTAGGATCTGGTGCTTTACTATTAGTTATTAAAGCATTATTTCTTGGTGGAGTATATGACACATGGGCTCCTGGAGGAGGAGATGTTAGAGTAATTAATAATCCTACATTAAATCCATTAGTTATTTTTGGATATTTAGTAAAATCTCCTTTTGGTGGAGATGGTTGGATTGTTAGTGTTGACAACCTTGAAGATATCATTGGTGGGCACATTTGGATAGGATTTACTTGTATTGCAGGTGGTATCTGGCATATCTTGACTAAGCCATTTGCATGGGCTCGCAGAGCTCTTGTATGGTCTGGAGAAGCATATCTTTCCTATAGTTTAGCAGCTCTTGCTGTTATGGGATTCACTGCTAATTGTTATGTATGGTTTAATAATACAGCTTATCCTAGCGAATTCTATGGCCCTACCGGTCCAGAAGCATCTCAAGCTCAAGCCTTTACTTTCTTAGTTCGAGATCAAAAATTAGGTGAAAATGTGGGATCCGCACAAGGCCCTACAGGACTAGGTAAATATTTAATGAGATCTCCTACAGGAGAAATTATTTTAGGTGGCGAAACAATGCGATTTTGGGATTTAAGAGCTCCTTGGTTAGAACCATTAAGAGGTCCAAACGGATTAGATCTAAGCAAAATAAAAAATGATATTCAACCATGGCAAGAACGCCGTGCTGCTGAATATATGACACATGCTCCTTTAGGATCTTTAAACTCAGTAGGTGGAGTGGCAACTGAAATTAACTCGGTAAACTATGTTTCACCAAGATCTTGGTTATCAACATCTCACTATGTTTTACCTTTCTTCTTGTTCATAGGTCATTTATGGCATGCAGGACGAGCAAGAGCTGCTGTTGGTGGCTTTGAAAAAGGTATAGATAGAGAAACAGAGCCTGTTTTATCTATGAAACTGTTAGATTAATAAATTATCTTATTAACTAAATGAATTATTTATTTAATAATTCATTTAGTTAATAAGATAATTTATTTATTACTGTCTTTGAATTTTATCTTTCTGGCTTATAAAAAGTAAACCTATAGTAATAGGTATTACTACAATAACAGCTCCCCAAAATAAACTATAAAAAAAACTAGCTAGTGTCGGTGTCATAAGATTAATATATTTTAATTTATATTTATACTATATATATTGTATTATTTAATAATTTAATTATATAATTTGTATAAAAAGAACGGATATAACGGAAATTGTAGGTATATGTGCCTAACCTAAGTAACGCGTAGAATATTAATATTATATAATAATTCCTGCGAGTTCAATTATCACTATCCATTTTTTACAAACACAATAACGATTAATTCTAATATTGTTAAAATAAATTCCTATTAAATCTTTTCTTGACTAGCAGTTTGTGCATACAAAATAATAAGAAAAGCTGTAGGTATTACAACAAACAATGCCGTTGCCATCAAACCTAAAATATTAACTTCCATAGATTTTAATTCCCTTATAAATATAATATAATGTTCTTTATATTACCTTAAATTTTTATAATTAGAAAAAAATTTAGTTAAAATAATATTAAAAACTTAACATATTAGAAAATAAATTGCAAAAATTATTTTTTAATATGTTAAACTTGTGTATTATATTATTAATTTTTTTATTAAAAACAAGAAAGGTAAAACAATGATTATGATAAATGCTCTATCATTTACTTTTGCTAAACTTCCTGAAGCATATTCTATATTTAATCCTTTGGTTGATATTTTACCAATTATACCAATATTCTTTTTACTTCTTGCTTTTGTATGGCAAGCAGCAATAGGTTTTAAATAATAATAAAAAAAATAGTATTAAATAAAGTAAATAATTATAAATTTTATTATTTACTTTATTTAATACTATTTTTTTTATTATTATTTATAATATATAAAAATAGAGCAATAAAAAAAACACAGTTAATTTTCTAAATTTAGATTTTTTGTATATATTATGGCAAAACAAATATTATATCATGAAAATGCCCGACGAGCATTAGAAACAGGAATGGATATTCTTGCAGAGGCGGTTGCTGTAACATTAGGTCCACGAGGACGTAATGTTGTCCTTGAAAAAAAATTCGGAAGTCCGCAAATTATTAATGACGGAATAACAATCGCAAAAGAAATAGAACTATCTAATCCTATAGAAAATGTAGGTATTTCACTTATACGTCAAGCAGCCTCAAAAACGAACGACGTAGCCGGTGATGGAACAACAACAGCAACAGTACTTGCACATGCTCTAATTAAAGAAGGAATGAGAATTGTAGCTGCTGGGGCCAACCCAATAGCAATAAAACGCGGAATGGAAAAAGCTACACAAAAAGTAGTTGAATACATTGCAGAAAAAGCTAGACCTGTTACGGATTCTAAAGCTATAGCTCAAGTTGCTTGTATTTCATCAGGAAATGATGAGGCCGTTGGAGAGATGATTGCCAACGCACTAGAAAGGGTGGGTAAAGAAGGGGTTATATCTTTGGAAGAAGGTAAATCAACAATCACTGAATTGGAAGTTACTGAAGGTATGCGTTTTGAAAAAGGTTATATATCTCCTTATTTTGTTACAGATGTAGAAAGAATGGAAGTATTACAAAAAGAAACATACATCTTAATAACAGATAAAAAAATAACTGTAGTACCAGATCTTGTTCCTATATTAGAACAAATAATTAGAGCAAGAAAACCTTTATTAATAATTGCAGAAGATATTGAAAAAGAAGCTCTTGCAACATTAGTTGTTAATAAATTAAGAGGTAATTTAAGTGTTGTTGCGGTAAAAGCACCTGGTTTTGGTGATCGCAGAAAAGCTATTTTACAAGATATTGCAATTCTTACTAATACACAGGTAATTAGTGATGAAACAGGTATTCGATTAAATAATGTTAAACTAGATTTCCTTGGAAAAGCAAGACAAATTACTGTTACTAAAGATTCAACTACATTAATTGCCGATGAGAATCAAAAAGCTGTTGAAGAAAGATGTAAGCAAATTAAACAACAAATTTCTGAAACTGAATCATCCTATGAAAAAGAAAAGTTACAAGAACGATTAGCTAAATTAGCAGGCGGTGTTGCAGTTATTAAAGTAGGCGCAGCTACCGAAACTGAAATGAAAGATAAAAAATTCAGATTGGAGGATGCTATAAATGCAACAAGAGCTGCAATAGAAGAAGGTATTGTTCCTGGAGGTGGTAATACATTAGCACATTTAGCTCAAGACTTAGAAAAATGGGCTGAAAACAATCTAAAGGATGAAGAACTTATTGGGGGAATGATAATTGCTCGTGCACTAACATCACCTTTAAAAAGAATTTCACAAAATGCAGGTCAAAATGGAGCTATTATTGTTGAACAAATAAAAAATAAACCTTTTGAAATTGGTTATAATATAAATATTGGCGAATTTTGTAATTTGTTCGATGCCGGAATTGTAGATCCTGCAAAAGTTACGCGTTCTGCTTTGCAAAATGCTTCATCAATTGCAGGGATGATTTTAACAACAGAATGTGTTATCGTTGATCAAAAAAAAAATAAATAATTAACAAGAGATACGATAGGAAATTATTGAATTAAAGTAATATTTGTATAATATTATATAAATATTACTTTAATTCAATAATTTTAAAATATTTAATTATGACTAAAAAAAAAAAATCTACATTGCTTTTTTTAAAAAAAGATATAAAAAATCTAGGAAATTCTAAAACAACTAGTAAGGTAAGTTCTGGATATGCAAGAAATTTTTTAATACCTAAAAATTTAGGTACTTTAGCAACAGTTGAAAAAATTCAAATCGTTGAAAAGGAAAAAAATTTACAAAAACAAAAAGTGACTTTGTTAAAGGAACAAAATAAGAAAAAGAAACAATTATTTGAAAAAATAAAATCTATAGTTTTTAGAAAAAAATTAACAAATAAAAAAACTCTTTTTGTATCTTTGAAAGAAAAAGACATTTTACAAGGTATATATCAGTATACAAAATATAAAACAGCACAAACACTAACAAATTTTATAGCACCTACATCAACAGGAAAATATGAATTTGAAACAGAAGTGAATAAAAATATAAACTTAAAAATAAAAATTCAAGTTTGTTGCTTCTAAAATTATGTTTTAGAATTTATTATTATTAATATTATATTACAAAATATTTAAGTAATTCTACCTTAGACTCAAACTGAGTCTAAGATTGAATTACTTAAATATTAAAATAAAAATACTAAATTAGTTAATGTTTATTATTTTTATTAACCAAATTTACTAGATGTAGAAGCAATCAAGAATGCTGCATAAGTTATAATATAACCAACAGAAAAATGAGATAATCCTACTAACCTTGCTTGTACAATAGATAAAGCAACTGGTTTATCTTTCCAACGAACTAAGTTAGCTAAAGGAGTTCTTTCATGTGCCCAAACAAGAGTTTCTATTAATTCTTGCCAGTAACCACGCCAAGAAATTAAGAACATAAAACCTGTTGCCCATACAAGATGACCTAATAAGAACATCCAAGCCCAAACTGATAAGTTAGTAATACCAAAAGGATTATAACCATTAATAAGCTGAGAAGAATTTAACCATAAGTAATCTCTTAACCATCCCATCAAGTAAGTAGAAGATTCATTAAATTGTGCTACATTACCTTGCCAAATTCCTAAATGTTTCCAATGCCAATAGAAAGTTACCCAACCAATGGTATTTAACATCCAGAATGTTGCTAGATAGAAAGCATCCCATGCGGAAATATCACAAGTACCCCCACGACCAGGACCATCACAAGGGAAACTATAACCAAAATCTTTTTTATCAGGCATCAATTTAGAACCACGAGCGTCTAATGCGCCTTTAACTAGGATTAAGGTAGTTGTATGTAAACCTAAAGCAATTGCGTGATGTACTAAGAAATCACCAGGCCCTATTGTTAAAAATAATGAATTTGTTCCACTATTAATAGCTTCTAACCAACCAGGAAGCCAAACGTTCCCTGGAGCTGTAGTTGCTATACTTGTAGTGTTTGATAATAATACATCAAAACCATAAAGAGTTTTACCGTGAGTTGATTGAATCCATTGAGCAAAAACAGGTTCAATTAAAATTTGTTTTTCAGGGTTTCCAAATGCTTGAACAACATCATTATGTACATATAAACCTAATGTATGGAAACCTAAGAATAAGGATACCCAACTTAGATGTGAAATAATTGCCTCTTTATGCTCTAACATTCTAGCTAAAACATTATTTTCATTTTGTTCTGGATCGTAATCACGAACAAAGAATATAGCGCCATGAGCAAAAGCACCTAAATTTAAAAATCCAGCAATATATTGATGATGAGTATATAATGCTGCTTGAGTTGTAAAATCACGTGCTAAATAAGCATATGGTGGTAAAGAATACATATGCTGAGCTGTTAATGAAGTAACTACAGCTAAAGATGCTAAAGCAAGACCTAATTGAAAATGTAGTGAATTATTTACAGTATCATATAAATTTTTATGACCTGCTCCTAATTTGCCACCTCCTACTGTACCAGTAGGTGGATTATGCGCATTTAATATCTCACTAATACTATGACCAATATTAAAATTGGTTTTATATTGATGTCCAGCAATAATAAAAATTACTGCAATAGCTAAATGATGATGAGCAATATCTGTCAACCATAATGAACTAGTTTGTGGATGGAATCCTCCTAAAAAAGTTAGGATTGCTGTACCAGCACCTTCTGATGTACTAAATAAATGAGATGCACTATCAGGATTTTGAGCATAAACACCCCAGTTTCCTGTAAAAAATGGAGTAAGTCCTTCAGGATGAGGAGATACTGTCAAAAAGTTATCCCAACCTACATGCTGTCCTCTTGATTCTGGAATAGCTACATGAACAAGATGTCCAGTCCAAGCTAATGAACTTGTTCCAAATAAACCAGCAAGATGGTGATTTAATCTTGATTCTGCATTTTTAAACCAAGATAAATTAGGTTGAAATTGCGGTTGTAAATGTAACCAACCTGCAAATAATAAAACAGATGCAAATATTAATAAAAATATTGATGCATTATACAAATCAACATTTGTACGTAAACCTTGTGTATACCACCATTGGTAAAGACCAGAATAAGAAATATCCACAGGGCTAGAACTTCCTGCTTGACTAAAAACTTCAATAGCACGTTTTCCAAAATGTGGATCCCAAATTGCATGAGCTATAGGACGAACACTTAAAGGTTCTTTTACCCATTGCTCAAAATTACCTTGCCAAGCTACATGGAAAAGATTTCCAGAAGTCCATAAAAATATAATAGCTAAATGGCCAAAATGAGATGCAAAAATTTTACGATATAGATTTTGTTCGGTAATACCGTCATTTGTTTCAAAATCATTTGCAGTAGCTATTCCATACCAAATTCTACGAGTGGTTGGATCTTGAGCTAGTGCTTGACTTGATTTAGGGAATTTTGTTACCATAATTTAATTAATCCTCCTAATTTTTATCCCACTGATATAATGCGAGCTTCAAAGAATGACCATGTTGTAGCAATTCCACCAAGTAAGTAATGTGCAACACCAACAGCACGTCCTTGTATAATACTTAAAGCTCTTGGTTGAATTGATGGTGCAACTTTTAGTTTATTATGTGCCCAAACAATTGATTCGATTAATTCTTGCCAATAACCACGACCACTGAACAGGAACATTAAACTAAATGCCCAAATAAAATGAGCACCTAAGAATACTAGACCATAAGCAGAAAGTGAAGAACCATAAGATTGAATAACTTGTGATGCTTGTGCCCAAAGGAAGTCACGTAACCAGCCGTTAATAGTAATAGCACTTTGAGCAAAATTACCACCTGTAATATGAGTTATAGATCCGTCAGGATTTACAGTACCCCAAACATCTGATTGCATTTTCCAGCTAAAGTGGAATATAACTACAGATAGGGAATTATACATCCAGAATAATCCTAAAAACACATGATCCCATCCAGAAACTTGACAAGTACCTCCACGACCAGGACCATCACAAGGGAAAGCAAACCCTAAATTATATTTATCAGGAATTAGGCGTGAACTACGTGCAAAAAGAACACCTTTTAATAAAATTAAAACTGTTACATGGATTGTAAATGCATGAATATGATGAACTAAGAAATCAGCTGTTCCTAAAGGAATTGGTAAAATAGCTACTTTATTAGCTACAGCTATAGTATCACCACCAAAAACAAAACTAGGTGTTGTTAATAAATTTGGTGCAGTATTTCCAGGTGCAAATGTATTTAATTTCTGAATAGATTGTGCAAATATAGGTTGTAATTGTATTGCAGTATCAGAAAACATGTCTTGTGGACGACCTAAAGCACGCATTGTATCGTTATGAATATACAAACCAAAACTATGAAAGCCTAAGAACATAGAAACCCAGTTTAAGTGAGAAATAATTGCATCTCTATGACGTATAACACGATCAACCACGTTATTATAATTTTTTGCTACATCATAATCACGAACAAAGAATATAGCACCATGAGCACCAGCTCCTACAATTAAAAATCCCCCAATCCACATATGATGTGTAAATATCGAAAGTTGAGTCGGGTAATCTGTTGCTAGATAAGGGTATGGTGGCATAGCATACATATGATGCGCAACAATAATAGATAAAGATCCAAATAATGCTAAATTAATAGCAAGTTGTGCATGCCAAGAATTGGTTAAAATTTCATATAAACCTTTATGGCCTTCACCACTAAAAGGTCCTTTATGAGATTCAAGAATTTCTTTAATACTATGACCAATTCCCCAATTGGTTCTATATTGATGACCAGCTATAATAAATAAAACAGCAATAGCAAGATGGTGGTGAGCACTATCACTTAACCATAAACTACCAGTAACTGGATTTAAACCACCTTTAAAAGTTAAAAAGTCAGAATAAGCACTCCAATCTAATGTAAAGAATGGAACTACACCTTTTGCAAAACTTGGGTATAAGGAAGTAATCAACTCTTTGTTTAAAATAAACTCATGAGGCAGTGGAATTTCTTGAGGTGCAACTCCTGAATCTAAAAGTTTATTAATAGGAAGTGAAACATGAATTTGATGACCTGCCCACGCTAAGGAACCTAAACCAAGTAAACCAGCTAAATGATGGTTTAACATAGATTCAACGTTTTGGAACCATTCAAGTTTTGGAGCCGCTTTATGATAGTGGAACCAACCTGCAAATAATAAAATAGCTGCTCCTACTAATGCACCAATTGCAGTTACATACAATTGAAATTCATTGGTAATACCAGAAGCTCTCCACAAATGAAATAATCCGGAAGTAATCTGAATACCTTGAAAATTTCCACCCACATCCCCATTTAGTATCTCTTGTCCAACAATAGGCCAAACAACTTGTGCACTTGGTTTGATACTTGTAGGAGCACTTAACCAAGCTTCATAATTAGAAAAGCGAGCACCATGAAAATATGCTCCACTTAACCAAACGAAAATAACAGCTAAATGACCAAAATGAGCACTAAATATTTTACGTGAAATAGTCTCTAAATCTGTTGTTTGGGTATCAAAATCATGAACCGTAGCATGCAAGTTCCAAATCCAGGTTGTTGTTTTTGGTCCTTTTGCTAATGCACGAGAAAAGTGACCCGGTGTTGCCCATTTTTCAAATGAGGTGTCAACCGGATTTCGGTCAATAACAACTTTGACTTTTTTAGACATTCAAAATTCTCCTGTTTGAATTTAAGTTTTTTAAAATGAAAATGTATAAAATGTAGCTTTTTTATTTCAATAAAAAAATAAAAATTTTAAACTATCAAACAATTAATTAAAAAGTTACTTTTTAATATTTATTGAATAAAAAAACTTTCTATATATCTAATATAAGTAACTTAATTAATATAAAAAAATTATATCATATAAAAAATGCGGCAAAGGAGCCGCACAAATCTATTATAATGGTAAATTTATTGAATTATCATTTCATGAAATCTATTATTTATACAAAAAAAATAAAAAAATTAAATTTTTTCTATAGCTATATAAAATAAATCTAATGTTATTAAATCAATTTTTTGTTTTGTAGCAAATTTTTCAATAAAAGATTTAATTTTTTCTCTAGCAAAACCTGGATATTTTAAAAGTTCTTCTTTAGCAGATTCAGACCAATTAACAAGTTCTATTACAGTATCGTTCAATATTTGATTTGTTGAATCCAAATAAAGTAAATTATTACCAAAAGATTCAAATAAATTAGAAGAATTCGGCCCTAATAAAAAAGAATTATAAACTAAATCTGTTATTTGTTTTAATCCTTCATAACCCATAAAAGGTCTAAAACCTAAAGGATAATTTTGAATATGAATTGGCGCAGATATTACTCCACATGGTAAACCTAACCTTTTTCCAGTATGACGTTCCATCTGCGTTCCAAAAACAGCTTTTGGTTCAGATTTTGCTATAGCGTTTGCTACTTTTGCATGTTCTTCAGTTATCAATAAAGTTTCTACAAAATTTTGTATCTGTTCTACAAACCAACTTGAATCATATTTACAAAAAGATCCACTCCATAATACTTTAATACCCATTTCTCTTACAAAAATTTTACTCATTAATAAAGAGTGGGTTGTATCTCCAAAAATAACAGCTGTTTGTTCTGTTGAGTTTAAAATAGAACTATCTCTTGTATGTAATTTTGAGAACCACAAAACTTGTTCAAGGCATGATATTTGATTTTTTATGTAGTTTTTTACATTAATATCATAATTCAATTTAACTAAAATACTTTGAATTTTTTCAATAAATCTGGTAGTTTCTATAAGACCAATTGGTGTAATATTTATGAACGGCATATTCCATTCTTTTTCTAAATAAAGAGCTGTCATATAACCAACTTCTCTATAAGGTACAATGTTAAACCAGGCTTTTGTTAAATTTGGCAATTCTTTTACATTAGTGCCTTCAGGTATAATTAAATTTATATCTATGTTTAAATCTTTTAATAATTTTTTTAATTCTCGACAATCATGTTGGTGGTGAAAGCCTAGAGTGAAAAAACCAATAATATTTACTGAAGGGTTTTCAGTTTTTTTATTCTCTATTAAGTTTGATCTTTTTTTCTTTTCTAAATAAAAACGAACAATTTGTTCTAGTGTACGGTCTGCTGCTTGGAATTCATTTACTCTATAATGATTAACATCTGCTAAAATAACATCAGCATTTGATTCAAGTGATGCTCGATCAACAAAGTTTTGTAAATCCTCTTGTAATATACTTGAAGTACAAGTAGGGGTAAGGATTATTAAATCAGGATTTTCTTCTTTATCTTTTCTTGTAATCTGATTTATTACTTTTTCTTGAGATCCTTGCGCTAAAACATGACGATCTACAACACTTGTTGTTACTGCAGTAAAGTTTCTTTCTCGTTCAAGCATGGATCGCATAACGTTAAAATAATCATCTCCAAGAGGAGCATGCATAATAGCATGTACATTTTGAAATGATGTAGCTATTCTTAAAGTACCTATGTGAGCCGGACCTGAATACATCCAATAAGCAAGTTTCATAATATAACAATGATTGTTTGATAACTTAAATTATTATAATTTTATATATATACAAAAAAAAATTATAATAATTTTTGTTATTTATAAGTTTTTTCATAATTTATAATAGATTAAAAAATTATTTATATATATATATAAGTAATTTATAATAGGTATTAAACTATATGCATCTATAGTCATATAGTATATATTCTATACTATACTTTAAATTACTTTTTATATTAAAGTATATTTCAAAAAATAATTAATTTAGTTTTTTTCATAAAAAAAAACTATGATATACTTGTTTCACTAAGAAAAAAATATATCATAATTTTTTTTGAATTATTCTTTACTAAAAAAATAAAATATGGCAAAAAAAAGTTTAATTGAAAGAGAAAAAAAACGTAGAAAATTAGTAACAAAATTTTTAAAGTCAAGACTAGAACTTAAAGAAAAAATAACTCAAGTAGAGTCTTTAGATGAAAAAATATTTTTACAAAGTCAACTTCAAAAATATCCACGTAATAGTTCTAAAGTACGCCTTCATAATAGATGCTGGTTAACAGGACGACCTAAAGGTTTTTATAGAGACTTTGGTTTATCCAGGCATGTTTTTAGAGAATTAGCTAATGAAGGACTTCTTCCAGGTGTTACAAGATCAAGCTGGTAGATAAAATAAATCTTATTTTTTATAATATTTTATAAAAAATAAGATTTATTTTAATTTACGATGCCTCTACAGGTATTTCTAAAAAATTGGCTAAATTAGACGCATCATATTCTAAAGTAGATAGGGGTATAGGTTCCCCTACTCCTGTTAGTTCAATTTCTCTATATCCTTTTATTTTTAGAATTATTGAACGTTTTGGGTTTATACCTTGTTTAACCTCTACTCTAATTGTTTGAGCATCTGCTATAGGACATACAATTTTTATTCGTCGATTTTTTCCTGGGAAACCCCATCGGAAGATGGAAATAAAACCTATTTCCTTGTTAAACTCATTATAACCTGCTCCTACATTCCACAAAATTAAAAGCCATAAATAACAATCAAAAATGAATCCTAACGAACCATATAATGTCAAAGTTAATCCTTGTGGAAAAAATGGAAGTTGTGTAACATCAGTAAGAATTAAAAGATTAGTTTTTGAGTATGATGATATTCCTGCTAAAAGAAAACCTAAACTACCTATAAGCATTATTAAACCTATTATATAATTGCTTAATCTCCGTGATCCTAGAATAGTATCTCTTCTAATACTTGAAGAATTTATATTTATTTCAGATTTGTATTTGTTCATAATCTAAAAATTTTTTTTTATTGTTTAATCAAAAGTCTACCCCTAGGGGAATTCGAATCCCCGTTACTTCCGTGAAAGGGAAGTGTCCTAGGCCACTAGACGATAGGGGCTTTATTAATAAAATACTGTTTCTAGAACAGCCTAGTCATTTTAGAAACTTATTTTATAATAATTTTATTATACTAAATGCATAAATAAGTGTCAACAAAATTACCTTTATTTTTTAAACAAAATTCTAGATATCATCTAAATCATTATGAATATAAATGGATGTCCTGTTTCTTTTGAGCAAAGGCCTATTAATGAATATAAAAAGGTAAAGAAAGAGAAGTTTTTATTTATAAAAAAAATTATAAAAAATAAAGAAACCTTCAATTTATTTTTTATAATTTTTTTTATAATGCTCTTATATATAATATATATATGTGATTTTGAGTTTATAATTAAGTATAATGAATATTTTGAGACTATCTTACTAATTTGTTTTAGTATAACTATACTCCTTTTAGGAAGATTATATTTTAATTCATTATATATTGCTCAACGATTATTAAGTGCTTCAATAAAATATGAAGAATCCGGCTGGTATAATGGTCAAATTTGGACTAAATTTAATGTATTAACTATAAGGGATCGTTTAATTATTAAGTATTGTTTTGAACCTTTAATTATAAATTTAAGCCAGTTTATACATTTTTTTTTATTAATATTTCTTATTCTTTTTTTTTAAAAGTTTTTATGTTTTGTATATATTTATATATATTGAATATAATAAAGACATAAAAATTTTTAAATACGTTACTTATAATAAGTTAGTAGAGCGGAGTAGAGCAGGTTGGCAGCTCGTCGGGCTCATAACCCGAAGGTCAATGGTTCAAATCCATTCTCCGCCATAAAAAATACCACTAATGAATTTGTTTTTTTTATTTAAGTTTCTTTTTTTAAAGAAAACTTTTTAGTTCTTACAAAATTTTTAGGTAAAAAGAAAAAAATACGGTTATTTATATGTACAATAGTTTTAGCTCCAAATAGAGCTGTTGTAACTCCTGTAAGGTAATCTGCAATACGTCTAGCAGATGTTGCACTTAATGTAGTTTCATGGAAATTTAAAATAATTATCTTATTAAAAAGCAAGCCTTTTAATCCTTCCAATGCTAATAAAGATAAATTATCATCAATTTTAGGTTGAATTAATAAAAATTCAATTTTTTTGGGGTTAAATCTTGTGTTTTTCTGTTTTATTTTTAAATTTTTTGTTAATTTTTTTATCATACTAAATATGAGATTTTTTATTGGTTATTTTAAAACATAAATTTATATATCATAAATATTATATGATAAGTTTATATAAAAAATGTTCTAATAATAAACTTATTTAATTTGTTGGGGTGAAAGGATTCGAACCTCCGAATGGCAGGACCAAAACCTGCTGCCTTTCCGCTTGGCGACACCCCAATTTTTAATATTTTAAGTATTAAAAAATAATTTTGTTAATCATTTTTATCTATTTTAGCATATTTGTTTTTTAAAAAACAAATATGCTAAAATAGATAAAAATGATTAAAAATGATTAAAAAACGTAAAATATTAAAAAATTTATAAAGGAAAAAATAATATTATATATGCCTACAATCCAACAATTAATAAGATTAAAACGCAAAAATACGTTTCAAAAAACAAAATCTCCTGCATTAAAACAATGCCCTCAAAAACGAGGTGTTTGTACACGCGTTTATACAACAACTCCAAAAAAACCTAATTCTGCCTTGCGAAAAGTTGCCAGAGTACGTTTAACTTCAGGGTATGAAATTACTGCTTATATTCCAGGAATTGGGCATAATATACAAGAACACTCTGTAGTTTTAGTTAGAGGAGGGCGTGTAAAGGACTTACCAGGTGTAAAATATCATATTGTTCGCGGAACTTTAGATGCAGCCGGTGTTAAAGATAGACGCAAAAGTCGTTCTAAATATGGAACAAAAAAACCTAAGTAAAATAAAACATATTTTTTTAAGTTAAAAATTTAACTCATTATATAAAATATTTTTTTATTTTATATTATTATTAAAAAAAAATAGTAAAAAACTAAAAAATTGAAATAAAATTTATGTCTCGTGGAAATAAATTAAAAAAGATATCTTTGTCTGTTGATCCCTTATATAAAAGTGGTCTTGTTAATTTGCTTATTTGTCATTTAACAAAAAACGGTAAGAAATCAATAGCTCGTAGATTTATATATCAAACGTTAAAAATAATTGAACAAAGAAAAAATATAGATTCCTTAAAGGTTTTAGAACAAGCTATAAAAAATACTACACCTTTAATGGAAGTAAAAGCGCGACGAATTGGTGGCTCTACTTATCAAGTTCCCTTAGAAGTTCGTACGACAAGAGGTATTAGTTTAGCTATTCGTTGGATAATACGTTTTTCTTCATTACGCACTGGAAAAAGTATGGCTATAAAATTAGCAAATGAGTTAATTGATGCGGCTAATGAAACAGGTGCTTCTATAAAAAAACGTGAGGAAGTTCATCGTATGGCGGAAGCTAATAAGGCATTTACTCATTATCATTATTAAATATAATATAATAACAAATAAAATTTAAAAATATAATATAAATATTATATTATATTTAATATAGTATTAAATTATAATTACAAAAAATTTTAAATAAGCAATAGAATAATATGGCACGTCAAAAATTTGAACGCACAAAACCACATGTGAATATTGGAACAGTAGGTCACGTTGATCATGGTAAAACAACTTTAACAGCAGCAATTACAACAGCTTTAGCTGCAAGCGGCCAAGCTAAAGCTCGCAAATATGCTGATATTGATGCAGCTCCTGAAGAGAAAGCTCGTGGTATTACAATAAATACAGCTCACGTAGAATACGAAACAGAAACGCGTCATTACGCACACGTTGATTGCCCGGGCCATGCAGATTATGTAAAAAACATGATAACAGGTGCTGCTCAAATGGACGGCGCAATTTTAGTTGTATCCGCTGCTGATGGACCAATGCCGCAGACACGTGAACATATTCTTTTAGCTAAGCAAGTAGGTGTTCCAAATATGGTCGTTTTTTTAAATAAAGAAGACCAAATAGAAGATGCGGAGATCCTTGAACTTGTTGAACTTGAGGTTCGTGAGTTATTGTCAAAATACGATTATCCTGGAGATAAAGTACCTTTTGTTACAGGTTCTGCATTATTAGCACTTGAAGCATTAAATGAAAATCCAAAGTTAATTAGAGGCCAAGATAAATGGGTTGATAAAATTCATGCGTTAATGGATGCTATAGATTCTTATATTCCAACACCTCAACGTGCTTTAGAAAAACCATTCTTAATGGCTATAGAAGATGTATTTTCAATAACAGGAAGAGGTACTGTAGCAACAGGTAGAATTGAACGAGGTAAAGTGAAAGCAGGTGAAGGTGTTGAATTGGTTGGTTTACAAGACACTCGTGTTACAACAGTAACGGGAGTTGAAATGTTCCAAAAAACACTTGAGGAAGGAATTGCTGGGGATAATATAGGTATCTTATTGCGTGGTATTCAAAAAGATGATATTGAAAGAGGCATGGTTATTGCTAAACCTGGTAGTATAAGTCCACATACTCAATTTGAAGCTCAAGTTTATATTCTAAAAAAAGAAGAAGGTGGTAGACATACTCCGTTTTTTGCTGGTTATAAGCCACAATTCTATGTTCGTACAACTGATGTAACAGGAAGTATTAGCTCTTTTCTTTTTGATGATGGAACTAAATCTACAATGGTTATGCCCGGTGATCGTATAAAAATGGTGGTAGAACTTGTTCATCCAATTGCAATTGAAAAAGGAATGCGATTTGCTATTCGTGAGGGTGGACGTACTGTTGGAGCAGGTGTTGTTTCCGAAATTGTAAAATAACAATTTAAATTAAATTTTATTAATTAAATAATTACCTTTAAATTAATTTAAAGGTAATTATTTAATTACCTTTAAATTATATAAAAAAATGGATAAATTTAAAAATTTAAAACTTAGAGTTCATTTGAATTCATATGACGTTAGTTTATTAAATGAGTCATATAAAAAAATTTTGGAAACCACTTTGAAAGAAGGGGGTTTTTTAAAGGGTATAATACCTTTACCTACAAAAAAACGTATATATTGTGTTTTAAGATCTCCTCATGTCGATAAAGATTCTCGAGAGCATTTTGAAATAAGAGTTCATCGTCGTTTATTAGAAATAGAAAAATTATCTCCTCAAATAATTAATGCGTTTTGCAAACTGCACTTACCCGCAGGTATAGATATACGTGTTCAGTTTATAGTTAATGAATAACTGATTATTTATATGAGTTTTATCTAGTATAAAACTCATATAAATAATCAGTTATCTATTATATTAATAAAGAGCTTCTTCTTGATGGGTCTGCACAGTTACGTCTGAAGTTGGATAAGCAACACAAGTAAGGACGAATCCTCCAGCTATTTGGCTATCATCTAAAAAGGATTGATCAGACTGATCAACAGAACCTTTTGTTACTTTACCAGCACATGTAGAACATGCACCTGCTCGGCAGGAATAAGGTAAATCAATACCTTGTTCTTCAGCTGCGTCTAAAATGTATTCATCATCTGCACAATCAATAGTTGTATTTATATCGTTTGCTTCACTAATTAATGTAACTTTGTAAACAGGCATAAAAAATAAATTTTATTTTGAGGTTATATTTAAAAGGTAGAACTTTAAAAATTTATAAAATTATTATAACATTATTTAATGAAAAAATAATAGATGCATGTATACTTTTTTATAATCTTTATAAATAATTAGATTTGCTGTTATTGTTAACATTTACTTAACATAATAAATATAGTTTATATAAATATATATATATGCTAGGATAGCTCAGTTGGTAGAGCCAATGATTTGTAATCATTAGGTCAGGGGTTCAAGTCCCCTTTCTAGCTATATGCATTTATTAATTAAAAGTTATTTTTAATTAATAAATGTATTATTTTTAATTAATAAAAAATAAATAATATAAAATAGATATATGTCTCGTTATATAGGACCATCAATAAAAATAACGCGTCGATTAGGGCCTTTGTTTGGTTTGACAAAAAAAGTTCCTGTTAAGAGAACAGACCCTCCAGGACAGCATGGAAAAAAGAAAAATGAACAATTAGATAAAAAATCTGAATATGCTAAACGATTAGAAGAAAAACAAAAATTAAAATTTTATTATGGTTTAACTGAACGTCAGTTAATAAGATATGTTAAGGAAGCACGTAGGCAAAAAGGTTCAACAGGTCAAATATTATTGCAATTAATCGAGATGCGTTTAGACAATGTTTTATTCCGATTGCATATGGCTCCGACTCTTGCAGCAGCAAGGCAATTAATTAATCACGGCCATATTATTGTTAATAAGAATGTTGTTTCTATCCCAAGTTATCAATGCCAAGTTAATGATTTAATTGTGGTTAAACCTAAAGATGTATCTAAAAAATTAGTATTAACTCATCTACAAAATGCAAGTACATCTGAGATACCAACTCATCTTGAGATAGATAAGGATGAATTAAAGGCAAAAGTTGTAAGTCTTGTTGATAAAATTTGGTTTGGTTTGAATTTAAATGAATTATTAGTTGTTGAATATTATTCAAGAAAAATATAATTGTTATTTATCAAATAGTTGTTTAATAGAAAACGGAGAGGGAGGGATTCGAACCCTCGTTAAGAATTCTCTTAAACAGCATTTCCAATGCTGCGCCTTAAACCTCTCGGCCACCTCTCCATTAATATATAATTAAGATTAATTAATCTTAATTATATATTAATTATATATTAAATATTAATCTTATTAATTAATATTTAATATATAAAAGTAGTGTAATATATAAATTTGTTTATTAGAGAAATGTTTATAATTCAAGATATATAAATTTGATAATATAATTTTTACATATTTATTGTTTATAAGATAAAATAAGGTTTTATTTTTAGTTCTAAGAAAAAAAAAAACAAATCATATAAAAACACAAATTTATGCAACGTGGTTCAAAAGTAAAAATATTACGTAAAAGTTCTTATTGGTCACAACAAATAGGAACAATAGCTTCTATAGATCAAAGTGGAGCTAAATATCCAGTGGTTGTTCGTTTTATTAATCCAAATTACTCCGGTGTAAACACATCTAATTTTGCATCATCTGAATTAGTTGAAGTTAGTGCCCCATCAAAATAAGTTAGTTTAAAAAATAAATTAAATAACTATTGTTCCAGAGATTTCTCTGGAATACAACCTAAGTTATATTCAATGTTTGGAACAAATACAAAAATCGGAGAAGGAGGGATTCGAACCCTCGATATGAAAAAAGCCATATAACAGATTAGCAATCTGCCGCTTTCGACCGCTCAGCCACCTCTCCACTATTAAATTAATATAATATATAAATAATTATATATTATATGTTATATATAATTATTTATTATTATATATTTTAACTTATGTACATAATAAGCTTCTGTTTATTAACAAGCCCTTGACGAGAATTGAACTCGTGACCTTCCCCTTACCAAGGGGATGCTCTACCGCTGAGCCACAAGGGCTTAAAATTACATAAATTAAAGAAAGCACTTTTTTGGGCCGGGCTGGATTTGAACCAGCGTAGGCATAGCCAACGGATTTACAGTCCGTCCCCATTAACCACTCGGGCACCGACCCATCTTTAACTTTAAAGTTGTTACTATTTTAAATAAAAAAGTAATTATTTTTTTCTACTTATTTTTTGTAAATTTTAAATTATTTTCTTTAGCATAACGTTCCATAAATCGCATAAATCTTGCCCACAATAATCCATCAGGTATTACCAAACTAGCTTCAATAGCAAAAGGTTTTCCATTTACAAATTTACCGTTAACATTTTTTGTTGTTAATTCTCCCTCTTCGTCAATCAAATACATACCAGAGATGTCACCTTTAATTAAGGAATCTGCTTCCATTGAGTTTGGATTTTGAAAATAAAAGGTAGCAATACCAGATTCTCTATCATCTGATAAAGATAATCTGATAACAGGGATTTTCTCCTCATTTATACCTTTTATAAATTGAATTTTTGCCATTCCATTATTGTTTATATAGTTTAATTTTTATAAAAAAAAGCGGGACCGACGGGTCTCGAACCCGCAACTTCCGCCGTGACAGGGCGGTGCTCTAAACCAATTGAACTACGATCCCTTTTGTATAAAAAAATTAAAATTATTATGCTATATTTAAGATTAATTATAGCAAGAAATTAATTTATTTGTCAAAATTAAACAAATATAATTTTAACAAATAGATTATTTTTTATTCTTCTAAATATAATTATTAATTTTATTAAATTAAATAACTTATAAACTTATTTGCTAGGGTATCAGTATTCTAAGTTTAATAACAAATTAAATTAGGAAAGATGGCAGAGTGGCTTAATGCGGCGGTTTCGAAAACCGTTATAGTAAGACAATTATTATCAAGGGTTCGAATCCCTTTCTTTCCTATAAATTTCTAAATTTTTTCTTTTTTAATAGATTATCAATAGTTTTTCTACTAAGATCTTTGAGGATTCTTGTCGATAATTTTACCTTTAAGAATTTTTTTTCCTTAGCACACCAAATTTTTTTGGTTTGGATGTTAACGTATTGTTTCTTTTTTGAATGTTTGTTAGAATGAGAGATTGAATTAGCGTTATTGTACTTTTTTGAAATTAGTACTAGTTTTTTTGACATAATAAAAATAATTTTTTTAATTATAACAATTTTGCTTTTTTAAGTATATTAGAAACAGTTAAAGTAGGCTGAGCCCCATTAGCAATACTTTTTTTTATTAATTCTGGTTTTAAAAATGTTTCTTTTGTTTGTGGATTATAAAATCCCACCTCACAAATAGGGCGACCATCTCTTCTACTTCTACTATTTATTAAGACGATTCTATAAGTTATTTGACCTTTTCTACCACAACGTTTTAATCGCAATTTAACCATAATTAGTTTATTATATAGGTATTATTTTTTTATATAATGTGATATTTTTTGTCTTCTAAAATTAGATTATATAAATCTAATTTTTTTAATTTGCCAAGAACCAGATTTGAACTGGTGACACGAGGATTTTCAGTCCTCTGCTCTACCTACTGAGCTATCCTGGCGAAAGTAAGAAAATAAACATTATTTAATATTTATTAATTAGATATATATGAAATATTAAATAACATTATTACATATATTTTAATTAAAAAAAAGTTTATAATAAAAATATGTTATAAAAAATTATAACTATTTTTAAATATATATAATGTATATAATAAAAATATATTATATACATTATATAAGTTTTTTTGTAAAAAAGTTATATTATTTGCTTCTTGTTTATTAAAACATTTAAATTTTTATATAGAGGATTTATAGAAAATGACATTGATTACACAGACTATTCTTGCTGCGGATGATGAATTACGTTATCCAACTAGTGGTGAGTTAAAAAGTATAAAATCGTTTTTAGAAGAAACAGAAAGAAAATTAGATACTATTAGTATTCTTGTAAAAAACGAAAAAAGCATAATTGAACAAGCGAGTCGTCGTTTATGGCAAAAACATCCGGAATATATTTCTCCAGGTGGAAATGCTTATGGCTCACGCCAACGTGCTTTATGTTTACGAGATTATGGTTGGTATTTACGCTTATTAACTTATGCTATATTAGCTGGAGACAAAGATCCAATAGAAAAAATTGGTGTAATAGGTGCTCGCGAAATGTATAATAATCTTGGGGTTCCTGTTAAAGGAATGGCAGATGCTATTCGTTCTTTTAAAGAAGCAGCTGCAATTATCTTACCTGTTTCAACTTTTGAAGAGGTTGAGCCTTATGCTGATTATTTGATTCAAAGTTTTGTTTAATTTTATTAAATCCAATATATTTTTAATTTCTTAAGAAATTAAAAATATATTCGGTTTAATAAAATTTTTATGGTTGTATAAACAATATATGCAAATAGAAAAATAATACTAAGGCAAAAGAAAAAACTAAAATTAATTGAAAAACAATTAAAAACAGTATCTGACATAGTCCAGTGATCATGATTATATAAAAATCTCAAAACTTCTATAGTATATGTAATTGGATTTAAAATTGTTATATATTTTAACCATAGTGGCATCATATTTAAAGGTATAAGAATAGGACTACTAAAAAGTAGTGGCATATTTATTACAAATAAAATAGCTATTAATTCTATATGACTTGGAAGTAGTAATGCTAAGCCTAAACTAATGGAGCTTAAACTAAAAATAAAAATACTAATTATAATCAAAATTGTAAGACTATTTAATTTAATTAATTCAATAATTTCAGGTTGTATGAGTATTCCAACTTGTGTTATAATTAGACTTTGAAGCAAACAAATTGATGTCGTATAAATAAAGTTTGCTATAAATATTGGTAGTCGTGAATTTAATGGGCTAACTAATATACGATTAAGAAATCCGAATTCCTTATCAAAGATTAAAGGTAAACCAGAATTTAAAGCACCGTTACACAGGGTAAAAATTAATATACCTGGGAAAAAAAATTTAAAGTAATGAGTTTCTGAACCTGATACAAAAATTCCTGTGTCTTGATTTAATTTATTTAATATAGGTCCAAAGAAAAAAATCCAAATCATTGGTTGAATTAACCCTATAATGCCATTAATAGGTCGATGTTTCAATTGTCTAAATAATCGGTTAGTTAAGGCTATTACTTCTTGTAGTAATTGTTTTATTGATGGATCAGTAGATGAAAAATAAGTTGGTTTCGTGTTTAGAAGTTCTTTCATTTTTTTATGTTTATAAATAATTAGTTGATTTAAATTTATTACATACGAATATTATAAATTATAAAACATAATTTAAATTAATATATGGCAATAGGTATTCCAAAAGTTTTCTTTTCTTCTAGTTTAACAAAACAAGCTGAAAAACCATTGGCTGAGCAATGGGTCGATATATATGATTATTTTTATTTATATAAAATAATTTTTCTTTCTGATCTTCTAGATGCAGAACAATCTAATAAAATTATTGCAATTTTACTTTACTTAGAAAATGAAGAAGCAAGCATTAGCCGGGATACTAGTTCAATAAAAATGTATTTAAATTGTTATGGGTATGAGATTGGAGCTGTTTTATCTTTAATAGAAATTTTATTATCTATAGGACTAAAAACACGGGTATCGACTCTTTGTTTAGGTTTTGTTGGAGGGTGTGCATCAGTTTTATTAGCAGCAGGTAGTTCAAAAGAAAGAGCAGCATTTCAAAATTCTAGGATAACATTAGAGCAACCTACAAAACCWAAAATCTTTCGTCAAGCAACTGATATAGCTATACATCATAATTATTTTGTCAAACAGTTTGATAGACTTTTACATTTTTATAGTTCTTTGACGTCTCAAAAAAAAGAAAAAATAAAAAAAGATTGTGAAAGGAAGGTTTGGTTTTCGGCACATGAGGCTCAGAAATATAATTTAATAGATAAAATTATTTATAATGCATGATTAACGTTAAAAAAAGTAAGGAAATTTTTAATAGACATTAATTAGAAGTTGGTGTTAAAATTATGAAATAAAATTATAAATTAGTTTTAATGAAAAAAAACTAAAATTATGATATATAAAATTTTATTGGTTTATTAATTTTTTTGAGGTTTAAAACATATGAGTCCTACTAACATATCTTCTATCCTTACTTATACTGTTTGTTGGGTATTACCAACTGTTGTTTTCTCTTTATTATTCCTTTATATTGAACAGGAAGAAACATTATAAAAAGGTAACGTTAATTGAAGTATTTAATATTATTTCATTATTTATAATGAAATAATATTAAATACTTCAATTACTATTACCTTTTTATAAAGATGACCCTAAACCAGAATAAGCCCCATAAAAAAATATTCCTACTACTCCTATAACCGCTAGTCCTGCAACTACTGCTACTAACCAAAGTGGAATTCTTCTTGTATTCATAAGTAAATTTCTTGTGTTATTTTTTAAGTTGTTTATTTACTATAACAATTTTATTAAAAACTTGTTATAGTTTTTAATAAAATTGCAATATTTCAAGTATTTAAAAAGTTTAAATAAAAAATTTATTTAAACATAAGATTTTGTATCTTTATATAATTTTTGTTTGGTTATAAACTAATATACAACTGCCATAACAAAAAATTGTTTATTAACTGATATATGAATATTTGTATATATTATTGCTTTTAAATAAAAGGTTAGAACCATTAATAAACAATTTATATTTATTTTGAATAAATGTTCATTGTTTATGAACATTTATTCAGTTTATATCTCTAATTGAATATATAACTTGAGAATAGTACCGCTAAAACAAAAATTAATAACAAACCCCAAAATAAGGAGGTTCTATTTAATTCAACTTTTTGTCTATTTGGATTAGGTGTTACCATAATGGATCTCCTTTTATCGTTGAATAAATTGCATTGCTGTTATCGCACCAATAAAAAAAACAGTTGGTATTCCTAAAGCATGAATAGCTAACCAACGAACTGTAAAAATTGGATATGAAATCGGTGTATTTGTATTATTCATTTCTTTAATTAAAATTGAAAAATTTTACTATATGCCTAATTATACTTTAAACTTTTCTTTTTAGAAATTATTTGTTTTAAGGATTAATTGGATAACGCTCATTCACAATAGGTACTTCTTGACGCTCTTCTGTGAAATACTCATCAGGTCTAGGTGTTCCAAAAACATCATAAGCTAATCCTGTACTAACAAATAACCATCCTGCTATAAATAATGAAGGTATAGTTATACTATGAATAACCCAATATCTAACACTTGTTATAATATCCGAAAAAGGACGTTCTCCAGTAGTTCCAGACATAATTTTAATACTCCTTATAAATTGAAACAATTAAATAAATAATATATAAGTTTACAATAAAATTGTAAATTAAGTTTTATAAATATTAACTGATTGTTTTATATCGCAATAGTGTACCTCTATTTCCTAATACAAAACCTATATCTTCATTGATAAAATTTATTTTATAAAAATTTGAAGCTATATTTTCTGTACTTTTATCTTTTTGCCAAATTTCACCTCCATCAAGACTAAATAATAAGTTACCGCTACCTCCACTAATCCATAGCTCAGTAGGTGTTTTATAACTTAGATTTAACAAACCTACACTAAAACCTACTTTACCTTCTGGAGTTTTTGGAGAAATCCAACCGTTATCAGCATCATTTAAATCGTTTTTATTGAACCAAACTTGCCCGCCTCTAGTAAGCATCCAAAGCTTATTATCATAAGTAAATCCCATATTCTGAATGCGTCGAGAACTTTGTCTAGGATGGGAAACCCATCTAGCATCTCCAGGGACCCAAGTAGAATAGAAATTACCTTTAGCTGATACTGCAACATAACTACCATTAGAAGAGCGTGTTATGTTTCTAATTACACCTACAGGTTCTGTTAATTTTGCTTTCCAAGTTTGTCCTCTATTTGCTGTTTCATAAATAGCTCCTAAATCTGTAACAAGCTCAGCACATTCAGTATCAAGGGCATAGATTAGAATAGGATTACCAGGTAATTCATTATTCAATGATATTCTAGTCCATGAGGAACCACCATCTTTTGTGTATAGTAATAAATTAGGTTTACCTACAATCCACCCCTCTGTTCCTATGAAACTAATTGAATTTAATCGATATTGTTCATTTTCTAAATTTAAAAATTTTAAACTCCATGTTAAACCGTTATCAAAAGTTTCTAACAAAGTGTTTCTTGTTCCTAAAATCCAACCGCGATTTGGCTCATCAGGAACAAAACCAATATCTAATAGAATTTCATCTGTATCTAATGGAATTTGAGTCCAATATTGGGATTCTATTGAAAATCCTTTTTGGGAAAATATATTGGTTATTAAAAAGATAAAAAGGATTGCAAAAAATTGACGTCGCTTGTAAATCATTTTTTATATTTTTTAAGTTTTTCAATTTTTATGCACGAAAAATAAAATAAATTTCTAAAAAATATATTTTATTATTCATCTACGGATTATAACTTGTAATGGGGGCAGAGGGACTTGAACCCTCACGACTTTATTAAGGTCGACGGATTTTCATTGCTTTTATAATTTTAAACTTATTTAAATATTAAAACATATGGACTCTTTCTTAACCCTCAGGTTTTTTAGTTAGGGTAATTCCCGTTGAGTCTCTGCGCCGTCCTAAAAACTAAAAGTAAATTAGGCTAGGTTCAGAATATTAATGTTATTCAATTATAACTAATTAATATCAATATAATTTATTGACAGATTGAATTTTTCTGAATTTGGGAATTTTATCTTAATTAAGTTTATTAATTAAGTCTCAAGTTATTAAGTCCGTTGCGTCTACCATTTCACCACACCCCCATTTTCTAATAGAATAACATAAAAATTTTAATAAGTCTACTTGTTTTTTTATTATTTAACTTAATACTTTTAATATAATTATATTAAAAGTATTAAGTTAAATAATAAAAAAACAAGTAAACTTATTAAAATTTTTAATATAAAAATGAGCATGAGAGGATTTGAACCTCCGACTTGCAGAATCGGAATCTGATACTCTATCCACTGAGTTACATGCTCTTAAAGTTTAAACTTTATTTTTTTTATTTATTGTGGAATAATTATTGTTAGTATTTAATAGGTTGGGTTTTTTATAAATGATTAAATTATATAAAGTATTATTGTTTTTTATTAGTCTTTTATTAGTTTTCTTTGGGACTTTTCTTAAGGTACGACTGCCTTTCCCTGTTTGGAGTCGTTATGGTTTATCTTGGTCTTCAATTGATTTTGGGATAACTAGTCAACAATGTTTAATATATTTTATAAGTTTAAGTTGTGGGGGGGAGACAGTATTTATCTCTCAAATTGTTTATTTTTTCCTAGGTATAATAGGTTTACCTATATTTTTTTATGGTGGTGGTATTTATTACCTAAAATATCCTACACTAGGTTATATAATAGGCTCTTTGATATCAACTTGGTTTATAGGAAAATCATCATTATTTTTTTATATAAAACCATTTACTTTTATCAAAGTAAGTCTAATTAATTATTTTTTTATTCATCTTTTAGGTATTTTATATTTAATGTTATTTTCGCCAACTTGGACAGAATGGATTGCTTTAATTCTTCGTTATTCTATAATTCCTTTACCTAGTCAACTATTTTCTATTTGCTTATTTTCTATAATTGCTTTTATAGTTCAGGAATTTTTTATTTTTTTAAAAAAACCACAAAAGATTAAAACATCATTATAATTATATTATAATGAAATTATTTTAATATCTTTATTTTTATAAAGAGAACTATATTTAATGTTGCTTGGCGGTATAGCCAAGTGGTAAGGCAGAAGATTGCAAATCTTTTACCCTCAGTTCGAATCTGAGTACCGCCTTTCTTTATTTTAAAGCAAAAAAAATTAAACTTATATTTTTTTATAATTTATGGTATTATAAAATTTATATTTTTACATATCATAAATTACACTAAAGGAAATTATAATATGTTAGCATTAAAAATAACTGTTTATACAGTTGTAACATTTTTTGCTTTACTATTTATTTTTGGTTTTTTATCCAGTGATAGAACTAGAAAACCAGATAGAAGGGATTTAATAGAATAGTTAATTGTTAATAGGGTTATTCATGAATAACCCTATTATTATAAAATTTAAATTAATTTAATTGTTTTTAACGTATTAAATAGAATAAGTGCAAAACCAAATACAGAGATCAGAATAATAAAGTAGTAAGTAAAGATTGTCATACAGTTTTTAAATATAAATACATTTTTTTGTAAAAAATATTTTATCTTATCTAAAGAATAAAATTTATATTTTTATTAATTTTTTTCTGTAAAAGTAGCATCTATAACATCATCATCGTTAGAATTATTTTCTTTATTATTTGTTTTGTCTGTGGAACTAGGATTTAGAGTTTGGCTTTTTATAATTGATTGTTTTAATTCTTCACTTAACGAAGCAACAACGTCAAAATTTTCTTGATTAATTGCATTTTCTAAATCGGTTTTTAATTTTTCCAATTCTTCACGATTTGATACATTTTGATTATCTTTTAATATTCGACTAACTTGATAAATTAAAGCATCAGCATTATTTTTTAGTTCTATTTTCTTCAATCTTTCTTGATCTAGAGTCGCATTTTTTTCTGCTTCTTCAATCATACGTTCCACTTCGTCTTTAGATAAAGTAGAAGCTCCTGCTATTGTTATTGAATTCTCTTTGCCAGTACCTTTGTCCTTTGCAGTAACAGATAAAATACCGTTTGCATCTATATCGAAAGTTACTTCAATTTGTGGAACACCACGCGGAGATGGTGAAATACCATCCAATTTAAAAGTTCCCAAGCTTTTATTGTCTTTAACAAATTGACGTTCACCTTGTAGTACATGGATTTCAACAAGTGTTTGATCATCAGCAGATGTTGAGAATATCTCTGATTTTCTTGTAGGTATAGTTGTATTTTTTGGTATCATTTTGGTCATTACTTCACCTAATGTTTCTACACCTAAAGATAATGGAATTACATCAAGTAATAAAATATCTTTTACTTCACCAGCTAATACACCACCTTGAATTGCTGCACCTAATGCAACTACTTCGTCAGGATTTACACTTTGATTTGGAGTTTTTCCACAAAATTTTTCAACAAAGTTTTTAACAGCAGGTATTCTGGTTGAACCACCAACTAAAACAACTTCATCAATATCTTTTTTATCTAATTTTGCATCTTGAAATGCAGTTTCTAGAGGTATTCTACACTTGTCTATTAAATGGGCTGATAGTTCTTCGAATAATGTACGTGTTATTGTACATTCATAAGAAAGAGGGCGCCCTTCTTCTTGTGCTATAAAAGGTAAGGTTATATCAGATTGGCTAACACCTGAAAGTTCAATTTTAGCAGCCTCTGCCGCTTCGGTAAATCGTTGTAATGCTTGTTTGTTGTTTCTTAAATCAATACCCTCTCGTTTTTTAAAATCTTCGATCATATAATCAACAAGGACAAAATTGAAATCATCACCACCTAAGTGAGTATCCCCGGAAGTTGCTAGTACTTCGAAAACTCCATCAGCAACTTCTAATACTGAGACATCAAAAGTTCCGCCGCCTAAATCAAAAACTAGTATTGTCTCGTTTTTCTTTTTGTCAAGACCGTAGGCTAGCGAAGCTGCTGTAGGTTCATTGATTATTCGAAGAACTTCTAAACCCGCAATTTTTCCTGCATCTTTTGTTGCTTGTCGCTGGGAGTCATTAAAATATGCTGGAACAGTAACAACTACTTGTTTTACAGGTTCACCAAAATAACTACTAGCGTCTTCTGTTAATTTTCTTAAAATTTCTGCTGAAATTTCTTCTGGGCTTAATAGTTTTCCTAGTGCAGGACATTCTAATTTAACATTTTGTGTTCCTGTTACGCTATAAGGGACTTTTTTAGCATCTTCTAAAACTTCTTTATAAGTACGTCCCATAAAACGTTTAATAGAATAAAAAGTATTTTCAGGGTTTAATGCTGCTTGTCTCTTTGCAGGAACCCCTACCATTTTATCTCCTTTTTGGGTGTATGCAACAATTGAGGGGGTTATCCTACCTCCCTCACGATTAGGTATAACAGTAGCCTTTCCACCCTCCATTCCAGCTACAACTGAATTTGTTGTTCCTAAATCAATTCCGATTACTTTTTTAATTGCCATATTTGTTATTTATAAATTTGTTTATTTAAGTAAACGTTTTGTAAAAATTAATTTTTATTATAGGATAACTTAAATGTTATTGTATAACAATAACCAATAACTCTACCACTAATATTTAACTAAAACTTATTCTAACGTATATAAACAATTAATATTGTTATAATTTTGTTTGTTGTATAAAAAATTGTTTATAATAACATTAAAGTATGATTTTATAAACAATTTTTTATACGAGATTTTTTTAGGCTCAGTAGCTCAGTGGTAGAGCGAGGGACTCATAAGCCCGAGGTCACAGGTTCAAATCTTGTCTGAGCCAAGTTTTATAATTTTTGTCTTATAACTAAAAAATATAAAAGATTTTTTTATATAAAAAAATATATAATATTTTTTAGTAGTAAATTTTTCCTCCTCCCCATTTTTCGGAAACTACTTTAGGTTGTACTAAAATATGACCAGCGATGGCAACTAAATCATCTTCTGTTAAATCTCGCATTTTAGGGAATGTATCAGCACTTTTAATACTTGGGTGTATATCAGCAATTGATTCTATGCCATCGTAACTTGTTGGATTTTTTATATATTCAACTAAGGCTTTTACATTGTCTCTAGGTGGAGTAGCTAAAGATAGTGATTCTGTATCAAGACCTACATTTGGATTTGTTTTAGTAATCCCACCTACATGGCAAATACCACATTTATTATTAAATAAACGTTTTCCTCGCTTCACTTGTTCAATACTTAAAACAAGTTTTTCTGATTTGTCGTCAAGTGGTACTGTTCGTGTAGCCTCATCTAATGTGATGGCAGAAGTCCAGCTAGCAGATGTTAAGCAACTATAAAATCCTATAACGATAGACAGCCAAAAATATTTCTTAAACATTGTTTTCCTCGTAAAATTTTAGCTATATAATTTATTTTATGAAATTAAATAAAAAAAGTAGATAATTATTTATTTGTAATGTAATACTTGTATAAATTTTAAAATTAAATGATATTCTATTTTTTTTTAAGATATTATCTTATTATTAAAAATATTATAATCTACTATTTACAAATTAGTAATTTTTATTAAAGATTACTAATTTGTAAAAATTAAATTATAATTATAACGAATTAGATTATCATATTATTGCCTGTTTTCCCAAAAAAAAAATATTGGGTGATATAATAAAAAAAAGATAAAAAATTATTTTATTAAGTTTTTTGAATTCAATAAAACTTAATAAAATTTATTTAAAAACTGTATTTAAATCAAAATCATTAGAAAGAAAAATGAAAGTTCGTGCATCTGTTCGTCCTATTTGTGAAAAATGTCGTACAATACGCCGAAGAGGGCGTATAATGGTAATATGTATAAATAATAAGCATAAACAAAGACAAGGATAAAAGTAAAATTTAATAAAGTTCTCATCTTTGTTTATTAATATAAAAGGAGAAAAATTTTGGCACGTATAGCGGGAATTGATATTCCAAAAAATAAACGAATTGTAATAGCTTTAACTTATATTTTTGGTATTGGTAAACGTCGAGCAGAGTATATAGTGACTGAATCCAAATTAAATCCCAATCAAAAAGTTTATGAATTATCAGATGATAAAGTTACTTTATTAAGAAGTATTATAGAAGATAATTATGAAGTAGAAGGAGACTTAAGACGTTTTCAAGCTATGAATATAAAACGTTTGATAGATATAGGGTGTTATAGAGGACGTAGACATCGTTTAAACTTACCAGTACGCGGTCAGCGTACTAAAACAAATGCTCGAACTCGTAGAGGATCTCGTCAAACAGTAGCAGGAAAGAAAAAAGCACTTAAAAAATAATAAAAAGTAGATAAGTAAGTTAGTGTAAATATATAATTTATTTATTTTTAATGTTATATGGTAAAAAAGGTTAAAAAAATCAGTCCACGTAAACAAAAGAAAAACATATCGCAAGGCAGAGCATATATTCAGGCAACATTTAATAATACAATAGTAACTATTACAGATTTAAAAGGTGATGTAATTGCTTGGGCATCAGCTGGCTCAAGTGGTTTTAAAGGGGCTCGAAAAGGTACTCCATTTGCAGCTCAAACAGCTGCAGAAAATTGTGGTAAATTCGCACTTGACCAGGGCTTAACTCAAATTTCTATATATATAAAAGGGCCAGGTTCAGGTAGAGAATTAGCAATACGTGCATTAAGAACAATAGGTTTTCAAATATTGGGTATACGTGATATTACAGGTGTACCACATAATGGTTGTAGACCTTCGAAAAAGCGAAGAATTTAATAGTTTTTTTATTTGTTTGAAAGTGCTTTTAATCAAACTTGTTTATTATGGTTGTTTTTCATATAGATTATACAGAGTTTGATGTTCATGATAGTTACAATCAGTACGGCAGTTTCTCTATAGAATTTTTGGAATCAGGTCAGGCTATTACTGTTGGTAATACACTTAGACGTGTGCTATTAGGAGATCTAGAAGTATCCGCCATAACTGCTGTGCGTATTGAAGAATTAACGCATGAATTTAATTCAGTCATAGGATTACGAGAGGATTTTTTTGATTTTTCTTTAAATTTAAAAAAAGTTGTATTAAAAAGTTATACTTCTGAACCTCAAATAGGTCGTTTATCTGTAAAGGGACCAACAAAAATTTTTGCATCCCAAATGGATCTACCGTCAGATATTGAAATTGTAAATCCTACACAGTATTTAGGTACTTTATCAGAAAATTCTTCATTAAATATGGAAGTTCAAATTCGACGGGGTAAAGGATATTTAGCTAATATAAAGCATGAAGAAAAACCAATTCTAGGTTTTATACCAATAGATACTATTTTTATGCCTGTACATAAAGTCAATTATTCTATTAGCGATCAGCTTGTTGATAATAAATCTTATGAACGTTTAACAATTGAAATTTGGACTAATGGTAGTTTGTCCCCTCTTGAAGCTTTAAATCAAGCAGCAGGATTTATAGTTGATTTATTTTCTCCTTTATGTTTCAACAATAAATTTTTACCTAAAACAGAACAAAATTTAGATGTTTCAAAAGATGATATTATTCAAGAAAATGAGCATAAACAATTAGATAAAATACCTATTGAAGATTTAGCATTATCCATAAGAGCATATAATTGTTTAAAGCGTGCAGAAATACATTCTATTGGTGATTTGTTGGAATGTTCACCGGAAGATCTTTTACAAATAAGGAATTTTGGTAAAAAATCAGCAAAAGAAGTTTTAGATGCTTTACAAGATAAATTTGGATTAGATTTTATGAAATCCAAATCTAAGAATGGAAAATAAAAAAAAACATATATAATAAGTATTATATATTTTTCTTTTTTTGTAAAAAAAACATATATAATACTTATTATATATGTTTTTTTTACAAAATGCGGACATGGTTTAGTGGTAAAACCTTAGCCTTCCAAGCTAATGATGCGGGTTCGATTCCCGCTGTCCGCTTATATTAAGAAATTAAAAAATAATTATTTTTAATTTCCTTGTTCTTCAAGTCTTATTAATAAAAATCCAAGACTTAAACCAATAAGAGTTAGTACAAAACAGATACTAGCAGTTGTTAAAATTTCTTTTTCCATATTTATCCTGTATATATTGCTATTTTAATACAGTATATAGTAATCTATACTGTACATCCTACAACTTGAATTTTTTCTTTATTTATTATTTAGAAAACTAGAGAATAAAATCAAGTTTACCTAGTTTTCTAATAGAATGTCAATATATATTATAACTAATTATAATTTATAATTTTCTAAATATTGTTAAATTAAAATATTTCTTTTAGTTTAGTAGCTTTACCTATTCTTTTTCTTAAAAAATGTAGCTTTGCGCGTCGTACTTTTGCATGTTTCAAAATTTTTATAGTAGATACCATTGGTGAATGTATTAAAAATACTTGTTCAACACCAACTCCTTGAAACACTTTACGTACAGTAATTGTGGAATTAGAGTTTGCTTTTTTCATTGCAATTACAATTCCTTCATAAGGCTGTAAGCGTTCTTTTTCTACTTTTTTAGCTGTTTTATCTTTGTCAATTTCTCTAATAACTAAACCTAAGCGCACAGTATCTCCAATAGAAATAGTTGGAATCTCTTTTGTTTTTGGATGCATCAAATTAAATGATTCTATTATTGTATTAAAAGACATAATTGATTGTAATTGATTAGTTTTTTTATATATTATTATATATAACTTATAATTAGTAAATGAATAATTTAATAAGTTATATTATTATAAATTGTTTAAACCTTAAAAAAATTAATTTAATTAAAGTATTTAATTAATATGGGTAAGTGGCGAAATTGGTAAACGCATCACACTCAAAATGTGACGGATAATTCCCTGAGGGTTCGAGTCCCTCCTTACCCAGGTATTTAAAAACAGGTGTTTAAAAATATTAATAATTTTTTTATTATAAAACTTTCTTTTTCTTTTTCCCTTGTTGATAATTAAGTTCTTTTAATATTTTTAATATGCGTACAAAGTATTCTTGTAAATAGCTTTGTATAGAAACTATAGGAATTGTTTGAAATGTCCAGCCTTCATAAATTTGTTGAAGTGATAATTTAAATAACAATTTATCATTTTTTATTTTACTAAAAGCAAGACGATCTGAAATTTCCCAACTCCATTCAAAAAATAAGAAAAAGTTACTAATAAGTATTAATAAAGATAGAGGTAATTGGCCTATTTTAGCATTTTGACCGGATAGGCATTCACATAATTGGATAATATCATTTGCATCCCAGCATTGATTACTAACTAATGGAAAAACTGTTTTTGAAATTTTTGGTGTTTTTAAAATGTTTATAACAAAATTACCAATATCTCTTGTATCTAAATAATAAATAGGTCTATTTTGACTTGTTATCCAAACTAATTGTTGGTCTAATATTGGAACAGCATATTGACGTATAAGTGTTTGAAAAAACCCATCTAATTTAATAATGGTAAAATTTATACCAGAATCAATAAATGATTGTTCAATCAGTGTTTTTATTGTTATTAATGGAACATCTTTTTTTATGTTTTTTAACGTTCTATTAGAGTCAAGATTTTGTTCATTTAGTAAAAGAGAAAATGATATAAATTGTTCAATTTTCATCATTTTTGCTGCTTCTAATAAGAATTTTTTACCTTTCAAATCTAACTGGTAAATTGAATCATCAGGCCTCGCTGTACTAGCATCTATTATAGCTCGTACACCAGTTAGTGCTGGTAAAATACTATCGGGTTTACATAAATCTCCCCATATTAATTTTGCTCCCCATTTTTTTAGAAATCTAGCTTTCCGTAAATTACGAACCATACATCGGACTTGGTAACCTTCTTTTAAAGCTGATCGTGCAATCTGACTACCTAAGGTTCCGGTAGCCCCTATAATTAAAATTGTCATGATATTTTATTTAAAAAAATGTTAAATTATAATTTTTACTTCTTATAAAGTTCGATCTAAAACATAATGACTTAAATGTTTTAAAGTTGCAATATAAGGATCGTTTTTTTGTGAAACTTTAGGTAAACATTTTATAGCAACATTAATATATTCTTGTGCTAATTCTTTAGCTTGGTCAACACCTTTAGTTTTAATAACAATATTTTTTATTTTATTTATATCATTTGTTGTTTTAATTTTCTTATTTATTATTTCAATTAAATCAGGATTTTGTTTTAAAGTTAATAATATTGGAGCTGTTAAATTTCCACTTAATAAATCTGAATCAGCTGGTTTGCCAAGGTTTTTTGTTTGTTGTGTAAAATCTAATATATCATCAATAATTTGGAAAGCTATTCCTAAATTACGTCCAAAATCATAAAAATCGTTTGCGACAGTCATATCTACTTCACTAAGTATTGCCGCGGATTTTGCACTTGCTGCAACTAATGAAGCAGTTTTATAAAAGCTTTTTTCAATATATTGATTTATTGAAAGATTGTCATTAAATAGATTTAAACCTTGACGAATTTCACCTTCTGCAAAATCACTAATAACTTTTGATATTAATTTTATTACTTCTAAATTTTCTAAACTCGCTAAATACCAGGATGATTGTGCAAATAAAAAATCTCCGGCTAAAATTGCAATTTTTGTACCTAAATTACTATGAATTGTAGGAACACCTCGTCGAAGTATAGCATCGTCTAAAACATCATCATGAATAAGACTTGCTGTATGAATTATTTCAATAATTTCAGCTAATCTACTTTGTTTAAAATTTATATTGTTGGTTCTTGTTGTAGCTTTTGAAACAAGAATTACAATAGCAGGTCTTAATTGTTTTCCACGCTTGTTAAATAATAATTTTGTAGTGGTAAATAAAATTGGATGTCCTTTTTTTACTAAAGTTAATATATTTTTTGTTACAATTTCTAACTCTTTTTCAATAGGTTTTAATAAGTTTTGTTCTAATTGCATAAATATAAAAAAGATTTTTGTTAATAATTTATAGAAAATTTTATAAATTAAATAAAAATTTTAGGATAGTATTACTTTTAAATAGTCTATTATTTTATTAATTTTTATTCTAGTCTTTTTTAAAATTGAAATTATATTTATTTTTATATTTGTATATATATAGGCTATATTGAATTTTTTTTAATATTTCTAGTAAAATTAATATGATAATTATCATTGAAGTTGTTCCTACAAATATACTTGAATTTGCAATATCTTCACAAATTTTGTAAATAACCACAATAAAACTAACAAAAAATCCGCCTATTAAATTCAAGCGAGTCGTTAAATTATTTATAAAATTTACAGTGTTTTTTCCAGGTTCTAATCTTTCAACAAATGCTTGTGTTTTCAAAAGAGTTTGTGCCATTTCATCTGCATCAATTGTTAATAATCGACCTATTTGTGTATTTAAACCAGTTATTATTAAAATTATTAATATTTTATTTATGAAGTAATTATTAACAAGTATTCCTATAATGGGCGTTTGAGATAATACTTGTATAAATAGTAAACCAATCAAAACTGAGGTCGAAGCATTATTAATGTTTAAAGTAAAGAATATTTTTTTTATTTCATCAGTATTAACTGTATTTTGAGATTCTACATTATTTTTATTTTCAATAAGAACTTGGTCAACAGCATAAGAATCATATATTATTTTTCTTTTTATTTGATTTAGAAAAATTATTGCTAAAGTCAGTAAATATAATCCAATAATTAAAAAAATTGAGTTGAAAAAGAATATAGTAATTGTACTAATTGAAAAAGAATTAAGTTTATCATTTATTAAATCAATTATAATTGCATAAGGAACTCTTGGAAGACAACTAAATAATATAAATAGATTTAAACCAAATCCTAAACCTTTATCTTTTAAGAGTTTATCAAAATAAGCAAATGAAATCGCTCCACAAGTCATTAAAGTTATTGTTCTAAAAGCAAGATCGCTATTCCAATTTATAGCATAAGGTTTTATATAAAAAACTGTAACCAATGTTGCTTGAATTAATGCTACAAAAGCTGTAATTATTGTAATAAACCTATGACTTAATTCTTTATTTTGTTTTGGAGACCATTCACGAAAAGTACGTTTAAAACTAGGTATAATATTCACAACAGCATTAAACATATAATTGGCAGTTAAATAAGCACTATATTGAAGAGAAAAAACATTAATATTTGGTATTAAAGAATTAGAGGATCCATATAAAAGAACTAAAGCAAAATCTTTTTGCATATCTTCTTTTAAAGCAAGAATATTAAATTCTACTCCAGGAATTTGCCAAAGACTACCAAATCTAACAATAACAAACACAAAAGTAGTTATATAAATACGTTTTCTAACATTTTTATTTGTTAAAATATTTTTTATTGATTTTAAGGTTCCATTTCCAGTTTTTTTATTTATCATATAAGTTTCATATTATTATTAAAAAAAATTTAAGTTTTTTTTTAATAATAATATATATTTTAAATATTATTTATTATTGGATTCATTTTTACTTTTAGTTTTGAGAGTGCATCTATAGTAGCACGTGCATTATTTAACTTATTATTTGATCCTAATTGTTTTGCTAAAATATTTTTTATTCCTGCCAGTTCTAAAACTGTTCTAACTGCGCCACCAGCAATTACACCTGTTCCGCTAGTAGCTGGTCTTATAATAACTTGTGATGCTCCTTCTTTTCCTTGGGTTGTATGTGAAACTGTATATGTTTTTGTTAATGGAACTTTTATAAGTTCTTTTTGACCATTTGTGATCCCTTTTGTAATAGCTGCTCTAGCGTCGCTTGCTTTTCCAATACCTATGCCTACTTGTCCTTTTTCATCCCCTATCACAATTATGGCACTAAAACTTAATTTTTTACCCCCCTTTACAACTTTAGAAACTCGTCTAATTTCAACTACTTTATGTTCCCATTCACGTTTCTTTGTTTGCCGTGCTCGTATTAATTTTTGTTTTGTCATACTTACTTATTTATAATAATAAAATTGTTTTTTATTAAAAATTTAAACCACCTTCTCTAGCTCCTTCGGCTAAGCTTTTAATACGACCATGATATATTTTATTTCCGCGATCAAACACTACTTGTTTAATACCTTTTTCTAAAGATCTTTCAGCAATTATTTTGCCAACAAGTGTAGAGGCCATGCAATTTCCTGTTTTTGCAATTTTTAACGATTTTATTATTGATTCTACAGTTGAACAGGATACTATTGTTTTATGACATGTATCATCGATTATTTGTGCGTGTATATGATTATTAGAGCGAAAGACTCTTAATCGTGGTCGATCAGGTGTTCCTACTATTTTTTTTTTCAATGACATACTTTTTAATATTTTAATTAGGTTTAAAATTTATTATTTTTTGCCTGTTTTTCCTACTTTTTGTTTTACAGTTTCATTTAAATATCTAATACCTTTACCTTTGTAAGGTTCAGGTGGTTTAATTGCTCTAATTTGGGCAGCTACTTTGCCTACTAATTCCTTGTTAATACCGGAAATAGTTATATTTGTATTATTTTCAACTTTCAGGACTATTCCTTCAGGTGCAGCTATTATTACAGGATGTTTATAACCTACGTTTAAAGTAAGCGTAGTTTTATCTAATTGAGCTCGATATCCTACTCCTCGTAACTCTAGTTTTTTTTCAAAACCAGCCGAAACACCTTGAATTAAATTTGCTAAAAGTGTTCGAGACAAACCATGAAGTTGTGAGCTCATTAAAGATTCATCTAAACGTTGTACTGAAATAAAGTTTTCTACTTTTATAAATTTTATTGATTTTGAAAATGTTCTAGAAAGTGTTCCCTTAGGTCCTTTAACACTTACTGTATTACTTTCTATTTCAATTTTTATGTTTTCAGGTATTAAAATGTTACGTTTTCCTATTCTAGACATAGTTTTTATTTTAAATGTTTATTTTTTTATTTACCAAATATAGCAAAGCAACTCTCCTCCAAGCCCATTGCGTCTTGCTTGTTTCTCAGTCATTACACCAAAAGAAGTAGATAATATGGCTATACCATAACCACCCAGTACTTTTGGAAGTTCTTTACATGTTACATAAACTCTCAAACCTTGTTTACTTATTCGCTTTAAACTTGTTAAAACAGGCTGCTGTTTTTTTCCTTTATATTTTAAAGTAATTAACAATTGAGTTATTCCATTTTCTTCAATTTCTTCAAAGTTTTTTATGTATTGTTCGTCTTTTAATATTTGCGCTATACTTTTTGTAACTTTTGTTAATTGAACACGGATTACTTGAATTTTTATACGGTTTGCATTTCGTATTCGTGTAAGCATGTCTGCTATTGTATCATTTGTCATAAAGTTTTTTTATTTTATTACAAGAATATTCATGTAGATATTACTTATTCTGAAAAGGGCATTCCAAAATATTTTAAAAGTGATAAAGCTTCGTCATTTGTTTTTGCAGTTGTATTTATACTTATATCTAAACCTCGTATTTTTTCAATTTGATCGTAATTTAATTCTGGAAATATTAATTGTTCTTTTATACCAATGTTATAATTTCCTCTACCATCAAAACTTTTTGGACTAACGCCACGAAAATCACGTATTTTAGGTAATGCCAAATTTATAAATCTGTCAAGAAATGCATACATAATATTACCTCGTAGTGTAACTTTAATCCCTATTGGAATACCTTTACGTAATTTAAACGCAGCAATAGCTTTTTTAGCTCTAGTTACAACACTTTTTTGCCCTGTTATTTCTGAGATTTCATTTAAACTACTTTCTAATATTTTAGAATTTTGTGCACTTTCCCCTAATCCTCTATTTATTGTAATTTTTACTATTTTTGGAATTTGGTGAATATTATTGTATTTAAATTGACTAATTAATTGGTTTGTTATTTTTTGTTCGTAAAGTGTTTTTAATCTTTGTGTCATTGGATTTCTAATTTTTTTTTAAACAACTTCGGGAGCTAAAGACAGAATTTTTGTAAAATTTTTATCTCTTAATTCTCTAGCAACTGGACCAAATACACGTGTACCTTTTGGGTTACCATCAACATTAATGATTACGGCAGCATTATCATCAAATCTTAATACCATCCCTGTTGAACGGTGGATTGTTTTTCGTGTTCGAACAATTACTGCTCTTACGACATCAGATTTTTTTATAGTCATATTTGGTGTAGCTTCTTTGACTACTGCTATAATAGTGTCTCCGACCTCTGCATATCTTTTATTACTGCTGCCTAGTACGCGAATACACATTAATTTACGGGCACCACTATTATCTGCGGCTATTAAATAAGATTGAGGTTGTATCATATATTAAATTTAATAGGATCTTTTATATTTTCAGTTTTATTTATACTTGTAGGTGATTGTGATGTTATTTTATCAACTATTACCCATCGTTTAGTCTTGCTAAGTGGTTTAGTTTCACGTATTTTTACTATATCACCTAATTGACATATATTTTCAGGATCATGAGCTTTATATTTTGTTTTTCGAAAAATAGTTTTAAAGTATTTTGGATGTGAAATCTTTGTATTAACTAGAACTACAGCTGTTTTCATCATTTGATTACTAACAACTATGCCTATCTTTTCTTTAGATACCATAAAATGTTATTCCTAGATTTAAGACTTTTCTATTTATTATTTGTATTTTTTTAAATGTATATATATATATTTTTTTTTAACATATAAATTTTGTACTAATTGGTAATTTAAAAGCCGCCATACGCATAGCAGCTTGTGCCATTTCTTTTGATACTCCTGCTATTTCAAACAAAATACGACCAGGTTTTACAACAGCAACCCAATACTCTGGATTTCCTTTTCCAGAACCCATTCTTGTTTCTGCTGCACGTAATGTTACCGGTTTGTCAGGAAAAACACGTATCCAAATTTTACCTCCACGTCGCACATATCTACTAATTGCTCGTCTACTTGCTTCTAATTGGCGAGCTGTTATCCATGAAGGTTCTAATGCTTGTAATCCAAATTGACCAAAACTTATTTTGTTACCCCGAGTACTAATACCTTTTAAACGACCTCTTTGTTGTTTTCTAAATTTTGTTCTTCGTGGACTTAACATTTTTATTAAATTATTGTTTGTATTTTTTAAATTATTATTAAAAATTATTTTAAATATAAATATTTAAAATAATTTTATTTTGTGCCTAATACTTCACCTTTGAATACCCAAACTTTTATCCCCAAAACTCCATATATAGTATATGCTCTTCGATATGAGTAATCTATATTAGCTCTTAGAGTTTGTAAAGGAACTCGTCCTTTTCGAGCCCATTCGCTTCTAGCAATTTCACTTCCGTTTAAACGTCCCGATATTTGTATTTTTATACCTTTTAGTTTAGCTTCTTTTGCTTTCTTCAAAACATCCCTAATAACTCGTTTAAAAACGGTACGTTGTTCAAGTCGCTGAGCCATATATTCAGCTATTAAATTTGCATCTGTGTCAACTAAAAAGTGTTTTAGCTCAATAATATTTAAATTGATTTCCAAATTAGGTTGTATTAATTTTTTTAAAGCAGCTCGCAATTTATTAGTCCCATTATTTTCTGCAGCAATAATTGCTGAAGGTGAAGCTGTTTTTATTTCTACTTGAACTTGATTAGTAAGTCTTTTAATTTGAACATCAGTTATTCCACTATTTGGGTAATTTTTTTTGATATACTCTCTTATTTTGTAATCTTCTTCTATTAGAGAAGAATAACTATTTTTACATGCATACCATTGTGATAAGTGTTTTTTAGTTATACCTAATCTGAATGCAATAGGATGTGTTTTTTGCCCCATAAAATAATTTAATTATAATTTTTTTTGATAGTTATTTTTTTTTGTATAAAATAATTACTAATTTATTGTCGATTTAACACCAAGACAAATATGGCATCTTCTTTTTTTAATAGCATATCCTCTACCTTGAGCTCTAGGACGCATTCTTTTTAATGTAGGTGCTTGATTTGCTAATGCTGTACTAATAACTAAACTTTTACGTTTAGTTATTAGTTGTCTTTCGGCTTTAGTTCCTAACGAACGAAGTAAATTTAAAATAGGATAACTAGCTTTATAAGGCATTAATGATAATATTATTAATGCTTCTGCATATGATCTATTTTTTAATTGCTTTAAAATACGTCGAGCCTTATAAGGTGAGGAATCAACGTATTTTACTGTACATTGGACTTCTTGTAATAACATATTTATTGTATATAGTAGTTGTTTTTTTAATTAAAATAAGTTAGCGTCTTCCTTTTTTATCGTTTTTTATATGACCTTTAAATAATCGTGTTGGTGCAAATTCTCCTAATTTATGACCTATCATTTGGTCTGTTATATAAACTGGTATATGTTGTTTTCCATTATATACTCCGAAAGTATGTCCTACCATTATTGGTAGAATTACAGAAGAACGAGACCAAGTTACAATTAATTCTTTTTTTCCTTTTTTATTAAGGAGTTCAATTTTTCGCAATAAAGAATATGCTATAAATGGGCCTTTTTTTGATGAACGAGTCATTTCTTTTTCTTATTAATGATAAAGTAATAGTTTTTAAATTAAAAGGTTTATTTCGCTGTTTAGAATTATTAAATCACTTATTACAAAGTGTAAACAATGTTTTTAATAAGTAATTTAATTAAATTCTATCGTCGTTTTACAATATAAGGAGTACTATATTTCTTAGGTTTTCTTGTTTTTCTACCTAAAGCAACCTTACCCCAAGGGGTTACAGGCGCACTTCTACCTATAGGTGCACGCCCTTCACCTCCACCATGAGGATGATCAACGGGGTTCATTACAAGCCCGCGAACTGTTGGTCGAATTCCTAACCATCTATTACGACCTGCTTTTTTTATTATCTTGTTCATATGATCAATATTACCTACTTGACCAATAGTAGCATAACAATCTTTTCTAATTAGGCGAATTTCTCCAGATGGCAATTTGATTGTTACAAAATTACCCTCTTTTGCCATAATTTGTGCATAAGTTCCAGCGGAGCGTACTAATTTGCCTCCAGAACCAGGCAATAGCTCTATGTTATGTATATTAACTGCCGCGGGTATATTTCCTAAAGGAAGAGCATTTCCTATACTTATTGGTGCATTAGATCCTGCATATACGACACTACCTGGAACTAGCTTATCTGGTTGTAATATATATCCTTTTGAACCATTTGAATAATGAAGTAACGCTATTCTTGCTTTTCTATTTGGATCATAATGAATATCTATAACTTGTGCAGGTACAATTTGTTCATGTCTTCTAAAATCTACTATTCTATATAAACGTTTAACACCTCCGCCTCTATGTCTTGTTGTTATAACTCCTCTATTGTTTCTACCTGTTTTGTTATGTGAAAAAATAACTAGTTTTTTTTCTGAAAATGTTTTGAATTTAGGTAATTTGGTTCTTTCTAGCATTGAGATTGTCATAAAAAGTATTTTGTGATTAAAATTAAGCTTTTAAAGATGTAGGAATTAAGAAAAGTTCTTGATCTGGTTTTAATTTAATAATTGCCCTTTTTTGTTTTTTATATTTATTTAATCCACGTTTTAATCTAGATACTTTTTTTGGAAGATAATAAGTATTTACATTATCAACTTTTACGGAAAAAATTAACTCAACAGCTTCTTTAATCATTAATTTTGTAGCTTTAGAGTCAATATTAAAAACTAATTGTTTTTCTTCACATAACCTATAACTTTTACTTGTCCAAATAGGTTTTTGAATTAATCGGACGATTTCATTGGCTATTGTTTTCATTTTTATTAATATTTTTATAAGTTTTATAATTTATAAAAGTTAAATTTTTAACTTATGATTTTTTAAGGATTTAAAAAATATTTGAAAAAACTTTAAGTTGAAAATATTTTTTGATTTACATTGATGTAATTTTAACCAAACTTCCTTTTTTCCCAGGTATGGAACCTTTAAAAACAAGAAGGTTTAAATCTGGTTCAATAAAAAAAATTTCTAACCCTAACAATGTTGTTTTGCTAGATTTTTTATTTCCTGCCATTTTTGTACCAGGGTATACTCTACCAGGAGTGCTACCGGCACCTATAGAACCAGGTAATCTATGGTTTTTTGAACCATGAGTCATTGGGCCTCTTGCAAAATTATGGCGCTTATGACATCCCATAAAACCATGGCCTTTACCTGAACCTGTTATTTTTATTTTTTGATTTACAGAAAAATCATTAACTGTTATTATATTTTTTTCTATTATTTCGTTTGATTTGTTTTTGAATTCTTTTAGAAAATTTAATGAAGTTTCTCCTGTTTTTGCTAAATGACCTAGTTGTGGTTTATTTAATTTAGATTTTGTAGCAGTTTTATATCCAAGTTGAATACTATTATACCCGTCTTGTTCTTTTGTTTTTATTTGTGTGATTGTGCAAGGTCCTGCTTGTACTAATGTAACAGCAATTTGATTACCTCTTTTATCAAACATTATTGTCATTCCGAGTTTGGTACCTAAAATTCCAATGGGCATGAGTATTATATTCCTTATTTTTTTAGAGTATATTACTATAATTTAAACTTGGAATAATGATAAATTTTTTATTCCAAATTTTTAACATATAATTTATTTTATTTTAACTTAGTTTGTTTTATTTTGTAAACTGTTATCTAGCGCTTAGATCTAACATTCTTTTAACTGGAAGCAAAGCCTTATAGATTAAATCTAATTCTAATTCTATTTTCGGTGAATGATTTATTAAAGCTGTATAAAGTTTTTTTGTGGTATTTATTTTCATAAATGGGCATTCATTACATGAACATCCTTGTAATGCAGGGGCTGATAAAAATAGTTTTTTTGCTTCACGTTTTTGCATTTCATGAAGTATTCCTTTTTCTGTAGCAACTATAAAAATTTTTGTAGAACTTGTTTGAACATATTTTAATAATGCAGTTGTAGAACCAATAAAATTTGCACATTTTAAAATTGATTCTTCACATTCTGGATGAGCAATTATTTCTGCATCAGGATATTTTATATGTAATTCAAGAATTCTTTTTTCAGAAAATGTTTCATGTACAAGACAACTTCCTGGCCATAACAGGAGATCACGTCCAGTTTTTGATATTATATATTTACCTAGATTTTGATCTGGTGCAAATAAAATTTTTTGATCTAAAGGTAGAATATTTGTTATATTAATCGCATTTGCACTGGTACAAATAATATCACTTAAACTTTTAACATTAGCAGAACAGTTGATATAAGAAATTACAAGATGTTGAGGATTCAGTGATAAAAAATAGTTAAAAACATTTGATGGACAACTATCTGCTAAAGAACATCCCGCATTCAAGTCAGGTAGTAAAACAACTTTGTTTGGGTTTAGTATTTTTGCTGTTTCAGCCATAAAATGAACACCAGCAAATATTAAAAGATCTGCGTTAGTTCGAGCAGCTTGTTTGGCAAGCTCTAATGAATCTCCTAAAAAATCTGCAATATCTTGTATTGTTGGATCTTGATAGTAGTGAGCTAATAATATGGCATTTTGTTCTTTTTTTAGTTTTAAAATTGATGAGTTTAAAGATTCTTCTGTTGTTAACTTATTAAGTTTATTCATGAAATTTAAATTATTTTATTTTTTTATATTATATAATAGTTAATTATTTAATTGGTTTAACTTCAATTTAATTAGATTTCCTTTTAATAAAATCTTGGATCTTGGTTTTTAATAAAAGAAATATTAATATTTTAGTCACTGCTAATAAACAATACTTACTTATTTTGTAGTTTTCGTATTTTAATTTCTTTATTATTCAATTTTTTAGAAGGAGAATACTTTAATATTCTTTTTCTTAGTAATTTCTCAAAATTGGTTTTAATACAGAATAGGTTTAATAAAAAAACAAGGATTATTTTTCTTCTCGCTAATAATATCAGTAGCTTATGTACTTAATAAGTAGCTTATATTATATATGATCATAAGAAATTTCATCATAAAAAAATATTGAAATATGTAATTCAAGTAAGTTTTTGCCAGACAGGAATAAGTTTTTCTAAACCAGGAACAAATATTTTTACAAGACACAATTCAACAGGAAAAATTTTAAGTATAGAAACAGGATTAGGATGAACCCCTTCCAAACTACGACGGCGTCTTCCGCCAATTTGGCGTTGTCGACCAGAAGTAAATGATAAATTAGTAAAATCCAAAGTTAAATCAGAAAAGTAAAAAAGAAAGTTTAATAGATTATTATCTTCGTTAACTTCATTACAGAAAAGGTTAGTCCGCCAGCGGGGCGGAGATGAGGAGCAGAAATTGATTCTAGTTAAGCCATGAACATAATTAGCGCCACCATAAATATTAATCTTTTGTCGGACATCATTTAAAGTTTTCATTAATCTGCTCGCTAGTTTTATTAAGGTGTAGTCTAACTTGAGTTTGGCGTCTTCCCTCTAATTTATTAATTTCTTTAAAAATAAAATAAATAGTAGGTTGGACGTTGTGTGTGCTCTTATAAGAATCGCCCACAATTCTAGAAGACAAATCTTCGCCTAAAAGACGAAGTTGTTTTTCCAACTCCTTTTGTAGTTTAAAAAGGGTGAATTTTTTTAAACTACAAAAGGGATGTGTTACAGTATAGCGTGTTAAATTTTAACTTTTTTTTTCTTTACATTTGTAAATAAGTAATATATAATATATTACATATTATATATTACTTATTGGAGAGATGGCAGAGTTGGTCGATTGCGTCTGATTTGAAATCAGATAAATTTTTAGGAATTTCGAGGGTTCGAATCCCTCTCTCTCCTTATTTAGATCTAAATATTTAATTAATTTTTATAAGATAAAAGTTTATCTATGTTTAATGTAAGATTTTATATCTTATAAATCTTACATTAAACATTAGTACTCTACTAATAGGATTATTGGGACCAGTAAAATTTACTGGTTATTATAAGCTATATCTTACACAATTATACAGATATAATATAAATTATAAGTATTTATAGGATACTTGAACAACTATTATAATTGTTTTAATAGTTATAGATGATTCTTCTATAAACTTTTTTATTTCAAAAAGTTTATGAAAATCTTTCACCAACCTATCAAAACTATAAATTACTAAATATTTTGTTAAATACCATTTTGCTATTTGTAATTCTTTACGAGGTGAATTAAGGTAAGAGGCTTTTTCCGTACAATTTTCTTCTTTTTAAAATTTTATCTGTTTTTATAATTCTTCTTCTAATACATAACATTTGGCTTATCCTACAGATATTTTTTTGTTTTTCCAGTAACTAGTTCACTAATTTTTTGAAGATTATTATTAATTTCTTTATTAGGCATTATTATATAGAACGAGTATAAAAAAAATTCATTATCTTTGTTAGTTGAAATATTAAAAAAATATCAATACTATCTTACATAATTTAGATATTTTATATTTAAATATCTTTTATTGCCTAGTTCATTTCGTTGAGATTTCTTGAGGCTATACTTACAAAGTTAGGTAAACCTGTAACCGTGTTCGGTAAGGTTTCAAAACATATATCACAACATAAAAATTTTAACTTTTTTTTCTTGATATTACTAAATAAGTAATATACAATATATGTCATATATATTTTATATAATTTTTAATTGGAAAGACGGCAGAGTTCTGATTCAAAATCAAATAAATCTTAAGGGATTTGGAGAGTTAGAATCCTTCTAAAAAGTAATTTTTGGCATATATTTATGAAATACTTGTAGAGATATAAAAAATTATATATAATAATAATTATTACTCCTTAATATGAAAAGTATAATAACATATTAAAAAGATTATTCTATTTGGATTTAATTATTGATTATAAAGTTAATTATTTCAACTTTTTTTACTCATTTATTTAAAATTATTTTATTTAAAATAAAAACTAATTTATTTAACATTTTTGCGGGGAAAAAATTATGTTAGTTGCATTTCAACTTGCTCTTACATTTTTAGTTTTATTATCTTTTGTTCTTGTTGTAGGTATTCCAGTTTTAGTAGCGTCAGCTGGTGAATGGGAACGATCTCAAAAGTATGTTTATGTTGGTGCATTTTTATGGGCTAGTTTAGTAATTATTACTGGTCTTTTAAATTCTTTTATTAGTTAAGTATTCAGCATAAACAAGAAGTTTAAATTAGCGTTTAAACTAAACATTATTAGTTGTTTAATTTTTAAAACTATGTTTAAATATAATTTTAATATTAAAAATATTTAACTTATATTTAAGCATAGTTTTTTATGCGAGTGTAACTCAGTTGGTAGAGTGCAACCTTGCCAAGGTTGATGTCGCGCGTTCGAATCGCGTCACTCGCTTTTTTTATTTTTCATCAGTTTTTTTCTCTTCATTTTTTAAAAGTGCTTGAAAAAATGCGATTGTACGTGCTTGTTTAATTACTTTTGAGATTCTTCTTTGTTGTTTAGCAGAAAGTCCAGTTATACGTCGAGGAATTATTTTACCTTGTTCAGTGATAAATTTACTTAATAAATCGTAATTAGTACAAAATATACTAGTGCTAGGCTCTATAGTTAAGCGTCTTTTGCGACGAATGTTCATAAATATTTATCTAATGATTATTTTTTAGTTAAATAAATTATTTTGTTTCTTTATAGGACGAATGTCCTTTACAAAATTTACAAAATTTTTTTAATTCAATTCTATTTGTAGTATTTCTTCGATTTTTTGTTGTTATATATCTAGATATACCTGGGTTAGAATTTGTCCTACAATTGGTACATTCTAATGTTATTAAAATTCTAGCGCCTTTACCTTTATTTTTTACCATGATGAAATTAATTAAAAAGAAATGGGAGAATATTTTGATAAAAAAACTGAAAAAGTTCACTATCTACATTTATATATAATAGATAATTACTATTATCTTATATTATATAAAATGTTCTTAAAACGTTACTACTAAAGTAATAGATTAATTGTAAAAGTAAAACAATTCTTATCCAAATTTTAGGTTTTTTGTAATTTTTTATAAAATATTTTTCAAATCTTTTATTTACATAATTATTATTATAACTTTTATTATTTTTTAATAATTTATAAAACAAAAAGTTTATAGTAATAATAGATATTATATTAAAAAAAAACAAATAACAAGAAATTATAATTGTTAAAAATAAACAACTTAAAATATTTTATAATATGTAAACACCACATAAGTATATTATTATACTTAATATAATAAACTATTCGCTAAGTTAAATTTAACCTAACGAATAGTTTATTATAAACTATCTTTACTACGAACTGATAATAAAAATACAACAGCAGGGCCTGCTAATAAAACTAATGTAACAAAAAGTAGTTGAGCTATTATAAGCCAATCTAAACCTAATTCCATAAAATTAATAAAAAATTAATATATATATTCTATAAAAATATTTTAACTAAGAAATAATATAATGTCAATTTTAATAAAGTGATTAGCTTATAAAACAATAAGTATAATTAAGCCGGATTTTGTTATTTAGATTTAAATATCTAAATTGTGATTATCTATCTAAAAAATTTATTACTAAATTTTTTTAGCGGTTTTATTTTTAATTTTAGGAAATGAAAAAGTATATTTTTTCCTATAAAAACCTTGCTTCATAATGGGGTTTGCTTATATTAAAAACAATTTTATTACAAATTTTGATGATTTTTGTAATCATTACATTGATAATAAAATAATTATCAAAATTTCTGCAGCACTTTCCTCATGGTTTTTCAAAACGGTTATTAACCATCCATTTTTACTTTATTGAAGTCCGGACTTTCCTCAAAAAATAATTTTATTATTTTTTGCAATCACATTTATACTTAAAAAAAAACGGCACATATAAATATAGCCTACAAAAACTAATTGTTAAATTGAAAACTTTCAGAAACTAAGCATATTAATTCATAGCGTGATTTAGTACCTGTTTTTTTCAATAAACGATTAACATATTTTTCAACGGTTTTAACGCTTAATTTCAATTTTAAAGCAATTTCCTTATTTAAGAAACCCTCAATGACCAACTTAAATATAATCTTTTCACGAGAAGTTAAACGTAAATTATAAAGATTTATATTATCTTGATATAAACTTTCAAAATTCTTATCTTGAATATTAACTGAATTTATACTATTTTTTTCATCCATCTATTATTAAACTATACCTAAAAGAATCTACCTTTACAAGCAAAGTCATAAAAAAAAAAGAAATATAAAATAAATTTTACTAAAAAAATTTCAATTAAAAATATTTTTCTATTTTTACTATAAAAAAATTATTAATTGTATTAAAATATGTTTTTATTATATTAATAATTTTTTTATAAGATATGGCACTAAGAACAGGTTTAGGAAATATATTACGTCCTTTAAATTCAGAATACGGAAAAGTTGCTCCAGGATGGGGTACTACCCCACTAATGGGTGTTTTTATGTTATTATTTTTTGTTTTCTTACTAATTATTCTTCAAATTTATAATTCATCATTAATCCTAGAAAACATTGAAGTAAGTTGGAAATTTTAAAATAAAGATAAATAAGTCTTTTTTTAAGACTTATTTATCTTTATTTTATAAATATAGCAAATTTAACAAATCTAAAATTCTGAGTAATTTAAAAATATTAATTTACAAAAAAAATGAATATTACTGTTGTAGGCTTAAGTCATAAAACAGCTCCTATAGAGTTTCGAGAAAAATTAAGTATTCAAAAAACTCATATAGAAAAAACTATCCGTGTATTAACACAATACCCACATATCGAAGAAATTGTTATATTAAGTACTTGTAATCGGTTGGAAATATATGCATTAGCTTCTGACAATTATCAAGGATTACGAGAAATTATTCAATTTTTATCAGATTGGGCACAAATTCCTGTTAAAGAATTAAGAAAATATTTATTTTTATTACTACAACAAGATGCAATCATGCATTTGTTAAGAGTGAGTGCAGGACTAGATAGCTTGGTCATAGGTGAAGGTCAAATTCTCGCTCAAGTAAAAGAATGTTATCAACTATCACAACAATATCAAGGAATAGGACCAGTTATAAATCATTTATTAAAGCAAGTAATTTCTGCAGGAAAAAAAGTACGTAGTAGCACTCAAATTGGAACAGGTGCTGTTTCTATTAGTTCTGCTGCTGTAGAATTAGCACATAAAAAAATAAGTTCACTTTCAACTCGCAAAATAACAGTAATTGGGGCAGGGAAAATGTCCCGATTATTACTTCAACATTTAATATCTAAAGGGGTTACATCTATTAATCTTATAAATAGATCTGTTGAAAAAGCATTATCACTAAAAAATCAATTTGAAAACTTAACTATAGATATTTATAGTTTACAGAATTTAATAGAAGTTATAAATAAAAGCGAAGTTGTTTTTACCAGTACAAGTTCAGAAGAACCTATATTAGATTATCAAAAACTACATATACTAGAAAATAATATAGCGAAAAATGGTTTGGCTTGTATTGATATTTCAGTACCACGAAATATTAATTCAAACATTACAAACTTAAAAAATGTACAGCTATATAATGTTGATGATTTAAAATCAATAGTATACGAAAATTTTGAAAACAGAAAGAAAATAGGTAGGGTTGTTGAATCATTATTGGAAGAAGAACTAATAGCATTTAATGTGTGGTGGGCTTCCTTGGATACAATCCCTACAATAAATAAGTTAAGAGAAAAAGCTGAAACAATACGTATAGAAGAGTTGCAGAAAGCTTTCTCAAAACTAGATGATCATTTCACAAAACGACATCAAAAAACTGTAGAAACTTTAACAAGAGGTATTGTTAATAAAATTTTACATGATCCTATGGTACAACTTAAGGCTCAACCTGATATTGAAGCTCGTAGTAAAGCTTTAAAAATATTACAAACACTTTTTAATTTAAATAGTATAAAAAAAATCTCACCTGATATATAATAATTAAAATATTTTTATAAAAATTGGAATAAATTTCTTTTGTTTAATTAAAGTGTAATTATGAATACATATATAAACTCAGCCCAAGTAGGACAACTTGCACCAGATTTTGAGGCAACAGCTGTTCTAAATCAAGAATTCAAAAAAATACGTCTTTCAGATTATAAAAATAAAAAATATATTGTTTTATTTTTTTATCCCCTAGATTTTACCTTCGTTTGCCCTACCGAAATTACAGCCTTTGATGACAAATATGAAGAATTTACTAATCTTCAAACTGAAATATTAGGAGTTTCAGTTGATAGTGAATATGCACATTTAGCATGGCTTCAAACAGATAGAAAATCTGGTGGATTAGGAGATTTAAAATATCCACTTATTTCTGATATAAAAAAAATAATAAGTAATAGCTATCAAGTTTTATCTGAAAAGGAAGGGATTGCATTAAGAGGACTCTTCATAATTGATAAAGAAGGATATATCCAATACTCTACAACAAATAACTTAGCTTTTGGACGTAATGTTGAAGAAGTTTTACGTACACTTAAAGCCATTCAATATATTCAAACACATCCTGATGAAGTTTGTCCTGCTAATTGGCAACCTGGCCAAAAGACAATGGTTCCAGATCCTATTAAATCTAAGAACTATTTTTCAGCATTACCTGAATAAAAAATTAATAAAAATCAATTTTAAAACTAAGATTTAATCGATTAAATCTTAAGGCCAATAATATCTTTAATTCATGTATAAGTTAAAAACACGTAGATCTGCTTTAAAACGGATAAATCAAACAAAAACTGGAAAATTATTACGTCGTAAAGCATTTAAAAATCATTTATTAGCTAATAAAAATCATAAACGACGTAAACGTCTATCACAAAAAACACTAATTTTATCTAGTGATAAGAAAAATGTACAATTAATGCTACCTTATTTATAACTTTTTAGTTAAAAAAAGGAAATTTTAAAAAATCTAAAGTTAAGGAAATATAAGCAATGACTAGGGTTACGCGAGGTAATGCCGGACAAAAGCGTCATAAAAAAATTTTACAATTAACTAAAGGTTTTAAGGGTGCTCACTCATCCTTATTTCGAGTAGCTAATCAAAGAGTATTAAAATCTCTTTGTAATAGTTATAGAGATAGAGCTAATCGTAAAAGATATTTTAGAAGTCTTTGGATTATTCGGTTAAATGGTATTATACGTTCAAAATTTAATGGAACATATAGTAAATTTATACATACATTAAGAAATAAACAAATAGGCTTAAATCGTAAAATGTTAGCTCAATTAAGCTTCATTGATGAATCTATTTTTGAAAAATTAAAAATGTATTAAAATTAATATAAAAATTATAATTTTTATTACTTTAAAGTAATAAAAATTATAATTTTTATATTAATTTTAATACATTTTTAATTTTTTTTAATTATAAAAATAATTAATGTTATTTATAAAAATAATATTAGTTGATTATTTATAATCAACTAATATTATTTTTATAAATAATATTGTTTAAATTATTTCGGAGGTTTAAAATAAGTAACATGAGTATTACAATAGGGAATCAAGATGTTGTAAATTCTCCACAACGTTATAAAACAATTACTGTTTCAGCTATAAATCAAGCAGATCAACAAGATCGTTTTTTAGAACAAGCAGAATTAAATCAACTAAGAACATACTTTAATTCTGGAATTAAAAGATTAGATGTTGCTATTGTTTTAACAAATAATGCAGAAGGTATTGTTTCAAGAGCAGCTAATAAAATTTTTGTAGGTGGATCTCCAATAAGTTATTTAGATAAATCCAGCTTAGAAAATTTAACTATAGGAAGTGCAAGTTTTGGAGAAACACAAGGTGGATTTTTAGATAATTTAAGATCCTTCTTTAATAGTCCTGGTGTTGTTGATAAAACTCCACCTGGTTTTAAACCAATAAACGTTACCCGTTATGGTAATGCAAGAATGGAAAAATCTCTAAGAGATTTAGATTGGTTTTTACGGTATACTACTTATGCAATAGTAGCTGGGGACCCTAATTTATTAGCAATTAATATAAGAGGACTTCGTGAAATTATTGAGAATGCTTGTTCCAGTGCAGCTACAGTTGTAGCTCTTCAGGAAATGAGACGAGCTGCTATTGGTAGTTTTATAAATGATGTAGAAAGTCAACAACTTGTTAATCAATATTTTAGTATAATTCTTTCTGAATTTATTGATCCTACACCTTCTGATATTGTAAGAAAAAGACTTTCTCGTACAACTCAAGGTCTTAAACTTCCACAAATTTATGCAAGTGCAGCTGCGGTAAAAGCTAGATTTGTATTAAAAGCGGACTCATCCTCTTCTGAAAAGAAAACAGTAGTTAAAGCAGTTTATAGACAAATTTTTGAACGCGATATTACAAAAGCTTATAGTTTATCTATTTCTGATTTAGAATCTAAAGTTTTAAATGGACAAATAACAATAAGAGAATTCGTACGTGCTTTAGGTAAATCTAATTTATATCGTAAACAATTTTTTGAACCATTTATAAATAGTAGAGCTATTGAATTAGCATTTAGACATTTTCTTGGTCGTGCACCTAGTTCTCGTGAAGAATTACGTAATTACTTTGGCATATTATCCCAAGGAGGATTAAATGCATTAATTGAAACACTAGTAAATTCACAAGAATATACAGAATATTTCGGTGAAGAAACCGTTCCTTATTTAAGAGGATGTGGCGAAGAAGCACAAGAATCTCGTAATTTCCAACTACAATTAAATTTATTTAATTTTAGTGCTCCTTTTAGAAAAAAACCACAATTCTTAACTCTATTTTCAGATTACAATAATCCTATACCTGACCAACACGCATATGGTAATGGAAATGATCCACTTGAAATTCAATTTGGTGCTATATTTCCAAGCAATTCAAAAAATGTTAAAGAATCAACATCTATTGTAAATAAAGATGTTAAACGAATTTTAATAAAACGCGGATATGGTATAGACAATCAGATTTCAAGCCCTGCATCTGTAACCAAATTACCAGGAAGTTTAGGACCTGTAGTATTCCAACAACCATCATCTGGAAGCGATTCAAGTTCTGCAGCATCAATAATTAAAGCTATCTATTTACAAATTATAGGTCGTGATACATATCTAGGTCAAAGAATTACCACTTTAGAGACAAAGTTCACAAACAATGAAATAAATGTACGTGAATTTGTAAGACAGTTAGCAAAATCAAACTTGTTTAGATCTTTATATTGGACTCCTTTTTATGTTGTTAAAGCTATTGAATATATACATAGACGTATATTAGGTAGACCTACTTATGATAGAAAGGAAATAAATAAGTACTTTGATATTGCTGCAAAACAAGGTTTTTATGCATTAATTGATGCAATGGTTAATAGTGCTGAATATGTTCAAGCTTTTGGTGAAAACAGAGTTCCTTATGAGCGTTATGTTACTCCCAAAGGTTTAGCTTTACGTGAACGTAAAAACAGTTCAAACTTAGCCTTAACTTTACAACGTAATCAAAATAGTCAGACTCGTTATTTAAGTAAATTTATTGAATTAGGAACCGTTAGCGAATTACGTTCTACTACTACAATTGGACTACGATTAAAACAAGGTGTAACATCAAAACGATTTAATACTAAAGTTTTCCAACTACAAAATGGACTTAACCAAACTGAAATCAGTCAAGTTATTAAAGCAGCTTACCTTCAAATTTTCGAACGAGACATCACTATTCTTAAATCAGGAAATGAGTTTGTAACATTAGAAAGCCGCTTAAGAAAAGGCGAAATCTCTGTTAAAGATTTTATTCAAGGTTTAGGTCAAAGTGAGCTTTATAGAAAAGAATTTTATGCTCCATATCCAAATACTAAAGTAATAGAGTATGGACTAAAACATTTCTTAGGTCGCGCTCCACTGAATCAAGCTGAAATCCGTTTTTATAATAAAATTTTAGCTGAAAAAGGCTTACAAAAATTTGTTGTTGAAATATTAACAAGTGATGAGTATATTGAACAATTTGGTCAAAATACAGTACCTTATCGCCGTTTTCCAACATTACCTGCAGCTAATTTTCCTAATACTGAAAAATTATATAATAAATTGGTTAAACAAACAGTTAACCCAATTATACCTAGCTTTAAAACAGTAAAGCCTTCTCTTCTATTGGCTTCAAAATAAAAACATTTAAAAAAGGTAAATTTAAAACCTTATAGCGTCTTTTATTTTTTAAATATTAATTTTTATTATAAAATATTTGAGAAATAAAAGACATAATTTCAGAATTAAGATATACTAATTTTTACAGTATATATATTTAATATATATATCGAAATTATTAAATATATATATTATTAAATTATAAATTTAATAATCTTTAATTTGAAAAAAAAAATATATATAAAGATTTAATATTATTTTATTCAAATTAGAATAAAATAATATTTTTCTAATTAATTAAAAAATTATTTTACTTTAAGAACAAATAACTTGTATGAGTATTGTTGCAAAATCAATTGTTAATGCTGACGCTGAAGCACGCTATTTAAGTCCAGGCGAATTAGATCGTATTAAAACTTATGTAGCATCAGGCGAATCCAGAATTCGAATTTCTAAAATTCTTTCTGACAACCGCGAACGTATCATAAGAGAAGCAGGTCAACAACTTTTCCAAAAACGCCCAGATGTTGTTTCTCCTGGTGGAAATGCTTATGGTGAAGAAATGACCGCTACCTGTCTTAGAGATTTAGATTATTATCTTAGATTAATAACCTATGGTATCTTAGCAGGTGACGTTTCTCCTATTGAAGAAATCGGTATTGTAGGTGTTAAAGAAATGTATAATTCTTTAGGAACTCCTATTGCTGCAGTTGGTGAAGGTGTACGTGCTGTAAAAGCTGTTGCTACTAGTTTATTAACATCAGAAGATGCGTCTGAAGCAAGTGCTTACTTCGATTATGTTGTTGGAGCACTACAGTAACATTAAACAAAAACTTAGTTTATTAAGTAATTAATAAAAAACTAAAAAATATTTTAATAGTTGGAAAAATTATCAATTTAATGTCTACCAAGACTAAAATTCTTTTTATGCAAGACGCTATTACCTCAGTAATCAACACATCAGACGTTCAAGGTAAATACTTTGATGCAAGTGCAATTGAAAAATTAAAAAGTTATTTCCAAACAGGTGAATTACGCGTACGTGCTGCTGCTACCATAGCAGCAAACTCTGCTTCAATCATTAAAGAAGCAGTAGCAAAAGCACTTCTTTATTCAGATATTACCAGACCAGGTGGAAATATGTATACCACCCGTCGTTATGCTGCTTGCATTCGTGACTTAGATTATTATCTACGTTATGCTACATATGCTTTCTTAGCAGGCGACCCGTCCATTTTAGATGAACGTGTTTTAAATGGATTAAAAGAAACTTATAATTCTTTAGGTGTACCTATCGGAGCAACAATTCAAGCTATTCAAGCTGTTAAAGAAGTAGCTGCTGGTTTAATTGGACCTGATGCAGGTAAAGAGTTAGGAGTATATCTTGATTATATTTCAAGTGGGTTAAACTAACACATAATATATGAATAATGAATTTTTAAATTCATTATTCATAAATATTAACTGATAGTAAAGAATCCCGAACATCGAGTATTGTTGTTTTAAATAGTTTGGCCTTGGTTTGAGGGCCATATAAAAAATGGATACGTTTTTTTAAAGATTTCAACATGCAACAGTTTCTGGAGACCCCTCCGAGCAGTTTCAACATACTAATTTGAAAACTTTTGTTTTGCCTGGGGAGTTAGATGATTTTAATGTATTTTTAAAAACACATTCAACAAAGCAAGCATCCCCGCATCTAGACATAGGAAACCTGGCATCTAGTAGTAGTTCGTCTCGCACCGTACCTGTTGGATCTGGTGTTACTTTAAACCAAGGAAACTCACACTGGGTTTCCTTGGTTTAAAGTAACACCAGATCCAACAGGTAAAGGGGGGTGGCCTACAATATCAGGACCTTGGTGGTAAAAAACTAGTGAATTTAATGTTTCATTGTTAACACCTGAAAGAGGGATTACGGAGTTTTTCAAATTTATGCAGCAATCCAAGTCGCATGATGTGACTTGGGTTAATCAGCTGCCAGTTGAAAATTTATTTTTGAAAGGTAGTTTGCCTGCTGCAGTTACTCTAGATTAACTATAGTTAATTTACTATAGTTAATTACTTACCGGGTTTAGTAGGAATCGAACCTACATCGGAAACTTAGAAGGTTTCTGTCCTATCCGTTAGACGATAAACCCTACTCCTATCTATTGTTTTTTATGCAAAATATTATATTTATTTATTAGTATTTTTATTTTGTATTGGGCAGTATAGGATTTGAACCTATGGCGTCCTGCTTGTAAGGCAGGTGCTCTACCACTGAGCTAACTGCCCTCTTTAAAAACAAATATTTTTATTGTTATTAAAGTATTTAACATTAAATATTTTTAATAACAATAAAAATATTTATTTTTTTAATTAGGAAAAAACTTTATTGAATAGCTTATAGATTTTATCTCCAAAACTAATTGATTCTAAAGGATCTTTACGTAAACGATGATAAAGACATAAATTTATAATTTGATATATATCTTTAACAGTAACGTTTTCTCGTGCTTCAAAAGCAGCAAATGCTCTAGCAGCTCTATTTGTAACGATATCACCTCGTAATCCGTCTACCTCTAGATCTGCACAAATTTGAGATATTTTTACTTTTAAGTTATGGTCTAGGTTTGTTGTCGGTAAAAAAACTTGAGCTTTTAGTATTCTTTTTTTTAATAAACTTTGTTGTAAAAGTTGTTTTTTTAAAAAAACTTTTGATTGCGCTTCAAAATTGGCACGTTGCTCTACTACTTTAACTCGTAAGTTTGGATTTTTTATTGTTTTAATATAAGCATGCATTCCAAAACGATCTAATAATTGTGGACGTAATTCTCCTTCTTCAGGGTTTCCTGATCCTACTAAAACAAATCTAGACGGATGACGAATCGATATACCTTCTCTCTCTACTGTATTCCAACCTGAAGCAGCAGCGTCCAGTAAAATATCGACTAAATGATCATCAAGTAAATTTACTTCATCCACATATAAAATACCACGATTTGCTTGAGCTAACAACCCAGGTTCAAATGCTTTTACACCTTCGGTAAGAGCTTTTTCTATGTCTATTGTACCACAAACACGATCTTCTGTGGCTCCTAGAGGCAAATCAATCATTGGTATTTTTTTTTTTGAAATTTTTAATTTTAGACCTTGCTGTTTTAATTTTTTAACATAGTCACTCATTAGCTCTGGGTTTTTCCAATCAGAATTAAAGGGATCACCGCTAACTACTTCCATTTCAGGTAGTAGATCTGAGAGAGCTCGAACAGTTGTTGATTTACCAGTTCCACGATCCCCCATAATAATAACACCACCAATTTTTGGATCAATTACATTTAAAATCAGGGCCAATTTCATTGTATTTTGACCCACGATGCTTGTAAAAGGGAATGTCGTTTGTTTTTTTGATTCCATAATTAAAAACTTTTTTTATTTATTATATTTAAAAATTTCTAAAAAATCAGTTATTTATTTAACTAAATAAATTTAAAATAAAATTTATTTGTTTTTTATTTATTTGTTTAATGATAATTCTAATTCACCAATATAGTTTTGTTCTTTTAGATATTCAACTCCAGTAAAACTACGTACTTTAAGATTAATAAATAGATTTTCATTAACAAGTCTTCCAGGGGATAATGCATCTGCTCCAGCTTTTTTTAAGATATTAACTAATTCTTTTTCTGAAGTTGGTTTGGGTAATGCTATTACAATTTGATTATACCCATTATCATAAATTTTACTAAAATTTTCATTTGTTATATTCTTTGGTTCTAATCTTGGAAGAAGTTTAATTATTACTATTGAACAAGTTATTACTATAGATAAGATTATTAATCTTATTAATTGTTTTAGAATAGACCAATTTTTTATATAACATATAATAGAAAGTAAACATAGTAAAATGTTAACAAAACTCATAATTTGAAATAAGTTAAAAAGATACGAGTTTTTTATAAAAATTTCCATATTAAAATTGAATTATTTATTAGTTAATATATCTTTATTTAGATATAAGTTTTATTTTACATTAATTTAACCTCTAATTCAATTTTAATATGGAAATGAAATTAATTCTATTGTTTTTTTTTTAAGGTAAGAGTAAACTACATTAATTCTAAAATAAATTTATTTTAGAATTAATGTATATAAAAACATTTTTAATGTTAAAAAAAATTAAAATTTATGGATATAATTGATTTAGGTTGGGCAAGTTTATTAGTAGTATTTACTTTTTCGTTAAGTTTAGTCGTTTGGGGAAGAAGTGGGTTTTAAGTTTGTATATAATAAATTTTTATTAAGTAGTTAATTTTTAAAATAAACGAAAAGTGGCACATATAAAATCAGCAGTTAAAAGAATAAAACTTTCTTATCAACGTAATTTAAAAGCAAAAGCTTTTAAATCATCTATTAAAACTTTTACAAAAAATTATATTTTTTTTATTGAAGAAAATAAGGAAGAATTTAATTCTACAGTAGTATTAGAAGCATCTAAGCAACTTAGTAATTTGTTTAGTAAAATCGATAAAAGTACCCGATTAGGGATTTTATCGAAAAGTAAAGGTTCAAGAAAAAAATCTTATTTATCTAATTTACTAAAAGGTCTTTAAGAAAATAAATATATAACCATTATTATTAAAAATAAGCTTCAAAAGAAAAGTTAATTAATACTTATTTAATATTAAATCTGGTTTATATTAAAAAATTTTATTTACTATTATATATTCAGACGAAATTATAATAGATTATCTTATAGATAAAGTAATATTAAAGACTGTAAAATTAAAAAAATCTAAAGAAATTTATTTTATTTAAGATAAAATAATAATTTTTTACTTGAACATAAATTATTTGTATTAACAAAATTAACCAGACTCAGATACTTGCATCAATGCTTTTGATGCAAGTATCTGAGTCTGGTTAATTAACCCCCCCAAAAAAAAACATGTAATTATTCCATACCCTCTAATTAAATTATAAATAATCAAAAGAGGGTAGAGATTTTTCATCCTTAGAAATTTAAAATATCCATAGTGTCATAGCCGAAGGGACGAGTTTAAAAAATTATGTTTGTTAATGCTTTCTTGTAGTTGTTTTTCTTATTTATGGGTATGTTAATTTTATTATAAAGCGAGATTAATCCTTTTTTTTTAGCAGTTAAATTTCTAATTTAAATTCAAGTTTCTTGTGTTATATATTTATATATAAAACTCTATTTGGACCTTAAATACTTAATCTTATTATAGTCCAGTTTGCCTTTTAATTAAAGAATACCTGGTAAATATTAAGAGTTTAATAAGAATTTCTTATATTAGCTATAAATCAAGGAAGTTTTCTAAATTAAGGTCGGGGTAGTAGTAGTAGTTTTAATAATATCTTAGAAGTTATTCGTTACATTGACTTATTAATAAATCTTTTTTTAATCTTTCTTTAAATATAAGGGATTAAAAAAGGATTTATTAATGAAAAATATCTACCCTTTTTTATGCTGTTATTATTGCATTTTTGTTTATAATTATATAAACAAAAATAACAAAAGATTTATTAACATATTTTGAATTACTATTACAATATTCTATGGACATATCATTTTTAGTTATATAATAATGGGAAATTAAAGTCGTATAGCTAGAAGTGTTCTAATGATAAGGATATGTAATATATATATATTACATATCCTTATCATTAGAACACTTCTATAATTTGTTCTTTTTCAATAAGATTTAAATACGGAACATCTGACTTGTCAAATATAAATTTGTCTGTAATTTTTTCTAATTCTTTATTTATAAAATCTGATTTAAATAATAAAGGGTTTTCTTTATTTATTACGAAAATAAAAGGTAAATTTAATTTACAATTAGAACAATTAAAATTCCACCCTGTATTATTTAAGTAAGCTTTATTTCCCAATATAAGTTGAAATAATTCTGTTTCGTCGATTTGTATTTTTTTAATATTAAATGCATAACCTTGGTTTAATATTTTATGTAGTTTTTCGCTTAAATCTAAAAATAAGCCTAAAAAGATTTCAGATATTAAATTGAGCAAATAACAAATTTCTGGGAAACAGTCATTACTGGTTTCAATTAAAAGAATCCTTTTTTGGGTACCATTTCATTTAAACCCTCCTATTAACCAATTAAAAAAATTTATAAAAAATGGTGGTAAATCTTCTGAAAAAAGATTTTTCATAGTTTTTTCTTCTAATAATTTATTATAACATAAAACCCCTAAATGAATTTTAGAAAAATTATTAAAACAATTGAAAGTTATTGCACCGTCAATATATGTTAATAACATATTAAAAAATTCTTTAATACAAAACAGGCTTGGTGGAAAATTTTGATTATTTGACTTTTTAATGTTACTATATTTAGTAGCATTTCTTTTTTTATCAATAACGATACAAATTACAAATTAATTATTAATTATTAATTTGTAATTTGTATATGCTTGTTTAAGGAGCACAACATGATTTATGGAAGAAAAGTAAAGCAAATAGTTTTACCTGAAATTTCCTCTTCAAGAAAAAAATTTAATCAAACTGCTTACTTACAGACAAACGAAATTTATAAATCTTTTAAAGACGATACATACTTGTTAACAGAGTATCCTAAAATAAATGAATTATTAAGAATTGATTTGTTAGATGTTCAAAAAAGTAGTTATATTTGGTTTTTAAAACAAGGTTTTATTTCGATTTTTGATAAATTTAGTATTCACTTAGATAATACGGAAAACTTTATATTTAAATTTTTTTGTAAAGATTACTTCTTGCGTATACCTAAACGTGACTCAAACGGAAGATTGTCTAAAAAAAGAGGCAAAAGTTTTTTAGCGAGAATATTTATTCCTGTTTTATTTTCTCATATTCCAACAGGAGTTTGTACCAATATTCAAGAAGTTTTTGTATGTTTTTTACCATTTATGACAAAAAATGGATCATTTATTGTAAATGGGACCGAGAGAACAGTTATAAATCAATTAGTTCGTAGTCCTGGTATTTACTTTAAAACACGAAAAACTCCAGCGGGATTTCGCATTCAACATGGTAGTGTAATTCCAAACTATGGATCCTGGTTAAGATTTGAAATTGATAAAAGAGATTTAGTTTGGATTCAAATAGATAATTCTTTTAAGATAGGAGCTGATATTTTTTTAAAGGCTTTAGGTTTTAAAGAAGAAGAAATCTTGAAATATATATTAAAACCATTTCATTTACAAAGAATGTTTGAGTTTAATAGCCCAAATTATACACAAATAGATTCATTGAGAGAGTTGGACTCTCTTTTACAACCATTGCATAGATACGATCCCTCTGGTCTTTCAAAGGCTCAAGAATTTCTTTTTTCCCGTTTTTTTGATTCTCAAATGTATGATTTAGGCTCTGTAGGTCGTGCGCAAATTAATAAGCGATTAAGAGTAAATTTGCCAAATCATATAACAGTATTAACCCCTTATGATATTTTAGCAGGTGTTAATCATTTAATTAATTTAGAATTTTTTATAGAAGAACCTGATGATATAGACCATTTGAGTAATCGTCGTATGCGATCTGTTGGTGAACTTTTACAAAATCAAATTAGAATAGGATTAAACCAACTAAAATTTTTTATTCAAGAAAGATTACGATTTATTAAAGTTGGAGATAAATTTACAAAAAGTTTATTATTTTCATCCTTAAATAAAAAACAACACAAAAAATTTAAATTAAAGTATGAATTTTTTAATGTTTTTAATTTACGACGTTTAATAAATCCTAAACCTTTATCTAATGTATTAACCGAATTTTTTGGTTCAAGTCAACTTTCTCAATTTTTACAACAAACGAATCCGTTGGCTGAACTTACTCATAAACGTAGATTAACTGTATTGGGGCCTGGTGGTATTGATAGGGATGCAGCTGGTATCATTATTCGAGATATTCATCCTAGTTATTATGGTCGTATTTGTCCTGTTGAAACTTCAGAAGGTAAAAATGTTGGTTTAGTTGGTTCGTTAGCTATTCATGCAAAAATAAATAGGTATGGATTTTTACAAACACCTTATTATAGAGTTTATAAAGGAAAGATTATTTTTACAGGTTATTATTACTTGACTGCAGATCAAGAAGAAAATTATAGAATAGCCCCTGCAGATATAGCTCGAGATAGAGCAGGGCATCTTGTTGGTAAAAATATACCCGTTCGTTATAGGCATGAATTTATAAGTACTACAAAAAATCATGTTGATTTTATTAATGTTTCAACTATTCAACCTTTCTCTATTTCGACTGTGTTAATACCTTTTTTGGAACATGATGATGCAAATCGTGCTTTAATGGGTTCTAATATGCAAAGACAAGCAGTTCCATTATTATTTCCTGAACGATGTTTAGTTGGTACTGGTTTTGAAATACAAATAGCACGCGACTCCGGTTGGGCTATTAGCAGTTCTATAAATGGCTTTGTTTCATATGTATCTTCAAAAAAAATAATTATAAATAATTTTAATCATAAAAAAAATAAAGTAGTTTATTTTTTGAGAAAATATGAAAGATTGAATCCTGGGACATGTTTAAATCAAAAACCTTCTATAGATATTGGTGATAAAATATACAAAGGCCAAGTTTTAACAAATAGTGCATCTATTGTTAATGGGGAATTAGCATTAGGAAGAAATATTTTAATAGCTTATATGCCATGGGATGGTTATAATTATGAAGATGCTATCTTATTGAATGAACAGCTTATTTACAATGATGTTTTTACATCATTACATATAACACATTATGAGGTTGAGGCATTGGATACGAAACAAATGATGGAAGAAATTACGAAAAATATTCCTCATGTTGATTCTAAAGAAATAGAAAAATTAGATAAAAATGGTATTGTTAAATTAGGAACTTGGGTAGAATCTGGAGATATTTTAGTAGGTAAAATTACTCCTCTTTCTGAAGCTGAACGAACATTAGAGTGGAAATTAATGAGGGTAATAAATGAGGATAAAACACCTGAAGTTAAAGATACTTCTTTACGTTTACCTAGAGGTGTTTCTGGCCATATTATAGATATAAAAGTGAATACTGATGGTAATTTTAAATCTTATCGTTTAGATAAATTTTCTAATACAAAAACAACTATACGTATTTATGTAATTATTCGTCGTAGGATTAAAGTAGGTGATAAGTTAGCAGGGCGTCACGGAAATAAAGGTATTATTTCTAAAATAGTTCCTAGACAGGATATGCCTTATTTATCAGATGGACAAGAAATTCAAATGGTTTTAAATCCTTTGGGTGTTCCATCTCGTATGAATGTAGGCCAAGTTTATGAGTGTTTATTAGGTTGGGCAGCTTATCAATTAGGTACAAGATTTAAAGTTTTACCTTTTGATGAAATGTATGGAAGTTATGCATCACAAAATTTAGTTTTTGAAAAAATAAATAATGCTATTAATTATACTGGCAAGCAATGGTTCCAAAGTGAAACAAATAGAGGTAAGACTAGGTTATTTGATGGTCGTACTGGAGAAGCATTTAACTTTCATGTTACAGTAGGTCAGGCTTATATTTTAAAACTTATTCATTTGGTAGATGAAAAAATTCATGCTCGATCAACAGGACCATACGCTTTGGTTACTCAGCAACCTTTAGGTGGTAAATCTAGACATGGAGGTCAAAGACTTGGTGAGATGGAAGTTTGGGCTCTTGAGGCTTTTGGTGTTGCATATACTTTGCAAGAACTTTTAACTATTAAGTCGGATGATATGGGTAGTAGAAGTAAAGCTCTTTATGCTATGACACGTGGTCTTAATGTTCCAGATCCAGGTATACCAGAGTCTTTTAAAGTATTATTACGTGAGTTACATTCATTATGTTTAGATATTAGCCCTAATAAAATTGGGGGGAATAAATTACATGAAAGTTACTCTGAAGAGTTTGATTTAGTAACATGGTTTTATAATGAAGAATTTGGCTTTAAATCTGATAAAGAAGGCTTAACCGATGATACAGATGTTGAATTTGATGAAAGTAATCTTTATTTAAAAGGTTTTGCTAATTAAAAAGAATAAATAATTAGTAATTTTTACTTAATAATCTATATTAATTAAATAGGATAAAAGAAATGTCCAGATCAAAACAATATTTTGATTATGTAAAAATCCAGTTAGCCTCTCCTGAAACTATTAAATTTTGGGGTGAAAGAAAATTAGGAAATGGTGTTGTTGTTGGAAAAATTAGTGAAGGTGAGACTCTAAATTATAGGACATTAAAACCAGAAATGGATGGTTTATTTTGTGAAAAAATATTTGGTCCTGCACGAAATTGGCAATGCCATTGCGGTAAATATAAACATATGCAAGAGGCAGGTATAGTTTGTGAAAAATGTTGGGTAATTGTTACACGTTCGTTGCTTAGACGTTATAGAATGGGTTATATTAGTTTAGCTACTAAGGTTGTTCATATGTGGTATTTAAAAAGTAGACCTAGTTTTTTATCTCTTTTTTTGGATGAATCAAAGCGAACTGTTGAGGCAATAATATATTTTAGTACATATATTATTGTTAACCCTAAACTATATGCTTATGGACGAGTGTTAAATCACGAATATTGGCAATTACGTTCTAATGAAATATTTTTTTATGATCCTTCTATAAAACGTTCTATAGCACGTCCTTTTATAAAAGCATTGTATGGTTTGGAACCTTTGCGTATAGATAAAGAAGTACAAACGGGTGGCGATGCTTTATTTTCTATACTAAAAAATTACAACTTAAATGAGGAGATTGTTTCATTATATAGAGAGTTATCTTATATGGAACAAGTGGGGGAGATTTCCATAAAGTGGAAAAAAAATAGGATATCGGAACTTAAACTGTTTAAATTTGTATTAAAAAAAATTCTTTTATTATGGTCTAATGTATCAAGACGCTCGGTATTAAAAAGAGTTAAATTAGAGCCTTATGGTTTTTCTATACCAAGTTTTGGATTAAAACCTACAAAAAAATATTTTGGAGGGATTTGGAAAATTCCTAATGAAAATGAAGAAGAAGAGTGGGGTTATAGATATAGAGAGCGTTCGACCCAACGTACAAAACCTAAAAGAAAAACTGTTAGGGAACGTATTTTATGGTTATGTCGTAGGTTACGTTTAATTCATTATTTTGTAGCAACTGGTACTAAGCCTGAATGGATGATATTATCTGTACTTCCCGTAATTCCTCCTGCACTTAGACCTATAGTTCATTTAGGTAGTAATCGTTTTGTTAGTTCTGATTTAAATGATTTATATCGTTTAATAATACGCCGTAATAATCGTTTTTTTTATTGGCAAGAAATTTTGGCTCCTTCCGTCATTCTTTATCAGGAAAAACGTTTAATTCAAAGAGCTGTTGATGCTTTAATTGATAATAGTCGTTCACCCCACGAAAAGGTTCGTAGTGCAAATAAAAAAAAACTATTGAAGTCCTTATCAGATGTTTTACGTGGTAAACGAGGTCGTTTTAGACAAAATTTATTAGGAAAAAGAGTAGATTATTCTGGCCGGTCTGTTATTGTTGTAGGTCCCGAATTAAAACTTTATCAATGTGGTTTGCCTGTTGGTATGGCAATTGAACTTTTTTTTCCTCTATTGCTTTACAAATTAATTTGTAACAAAATGGTAAATAACATTGATGCTGCAAGAAAACTTTTATATAAAAATAATGCTTTTATTAAACATTTATTGGAAGAAATCATTACAGATAGAGCTGTTTTATTAAATAGAGCCCCAACTCTCCATAGGTTGGGTATTCAAGCTTTTATACCAGTTTTAATAGAAGGTAATGCAATACAACTACATCCTTTAGTTTGTTCTGCCTTTAATGCTGATTTTGATGGAGATCAAATGGCTGTTCATATTCCTTTGTCTGCAAGAGCTCAGCATGAAGTTCAAACGACAATGTTAGCTTCTTATAATATTTTATCTCCAGCAACTGGGGAACCTATAATAACACCAACACAAGATATTGTTTTAGGCTGTTATTATTTAACAGTAGGTGATTCTAAAGCTTTAGATAAAGTTAATAAATCGTTAATATATAATAGTTGTTTGGATGTATTGTTAGCTTATAGATATAGATTGACTTCTCTTCACTCTTATATTTGGGTATGTGTTAATTATGGTGTAAAAGATTCTATAATAGAAACTGAACTTTTAAAGTTTAGATTCCATGGTTTAAATGCATTTACAAAAATTTATAAAAATAGACGAATTAGAGAAAATTTAAATATTACTTTTTATATACAGTATATTCATACAACTACAGGTAGGGTCTTATTTAATCAATTTATGCAAAATGCATTAGGTCAGTAATTACTATGTATTATGGTTAAAATTAATGTATGACAACTCAATTTTTTAGTAATAGAAGGGTTTTTTATAATCATTTAATTGATAAAAGTGAATTAAAAAAAATAGTTGCATGGTCTTTTCAATCTTATGGTGCAATAAGAACTGCATATTTAGCTGATAAGGTAAAAGAATTTGGTTTTACGTATGCAACAAAAGCAGGTATTTCACTATCTCTTAATGATTTGTTAGTTCCACCTATAAAAAGTGAATTATTAAAAATCACTGAAAAACAAATTTTAATAAGCGAAAAACGTTATTTAAGAGGTGAAATAACACCTGTTGAAAGATTTCAGCAAGTTATTGATACTTGGAATAGAACAAGTAACTCATTGAAGCGTGAAGTTTTATATAATTTTCGTAAAACAGATTTATTTAATTCACTTTATATGATGACTTTTTCTGGGGCTCGTGGGAACTTGTCCCAAGTTCATCAACTTATTGGTATGCGTGGTTTAATGTCTAATCCACAAGGCGATATTATAGGTATACCTATTCGTAGTAACTTTAAAGAAGGATTAACAAGTACAGAATATTTCATATCTTCTTATGGTGCAAGAAAAGGTCTTGTAGATACAGCTTTACGAACTGCAGATGCTGGCTATTTAACACGAAGATTAGCTGATGTAGTGCAACATATTATTATTCGGGAGATAGATTGCCAAAGTCAAGATGGTCTTTGTGTATGTACCGATGATCTTATAATAGGTCGCGTACTTAGTAAAAATATTTGTCATCCTCTTTTAAATGCTAAAAGAAATGAAGTTGTATCAACATCTTTAGCCTCTTTAATAAAATCGTTAAATATTAAATATGTTTGGATACGTTCACCTTTTACATGTTTATCATATCATTCAGTATGCCAATATTGTTATGGATGGAATTTGGCTCATAGAGTTTTAGCTAAACTTGGGGATGCTGTTGGTATTATAGCAGCCCAATCGATTGGTGAGCCTGGTACTCAGTTAACTATGCGTACATTTCATACTGGTGGAGTATTCAGTGGGCAAACTGCTGAGTATTTGGTATCACCTTTAAGTGGTATAATTAGATATATTCGAACAACTTTTTGTGCACGTGTACGGACTAGATATGGAGAAATTGGTTGGGTTATACAGAAACATGGTATGAAATTAGTATTGGAAAGTGATAATTTTTTATATCTTACTTTTTATCTACAGAGAGGATCTATATTATATGTTGCCAATAATCAGCGAATTGAGAAATTTGATAAATTAGCTGAAATTGAAAAAACAAAATTTAATATTCAAAATCGTATAAGTCCTGATGCTACGTTAAAAAAAGTTTGTTCGGATCTCAGTGGTGAAGTTGTAGTTAAAATTCAATTTAGGGATATATTTCGTAAATTAAAAAAAAAGAACATAGGATTAAGTGTTATTTGGGTTTTATCTGGAAAAATTTCTTTTTTACCTTTAGGTGTGGAATTATGTATAAGAAATCAAGATTATGTAGTTTCCGGTTCATTGATTGCTCGTGATCAATTTAGAAGTACTATTGGTGGTATAGTGCAATTATCTAATCAATATAGATTACGTCAAACTGAATTAAAGATAAGTCATTGGGTTGAATCTGCCCAAAATGTTGTTGAAATAGGTGTATTTCGACGTTTAGAAATTAACGAAAAAAAAATTAAAAATTTATCTGATTTTTTTTCTTTTTTAACAGAAGATGGTATTTTTTCCTTATTGCCTATAGTAGAAAAAATAACTCAAGAAACAAAGCCATTTTTCTCCCATTTACAAAAATTTTATTTTCCTATTGGAATGCAAATAAATGGAATTAATTTTTTATTATATATAAAGCCATCGGAAAGTTTTCCTATTATGGAAAATAATTTTATTTTAGGAGAATCCTTTGATAATTTATATTTAGCAGAAACCGGAGGTATTTTATTATATTCTAAGGGTATTAGAAGTAAAGAATGGGGTAAAATAAAGCGTAATATTTTAGTAATTAATTCTGGTTTCTTATTTTGGGTACCAGAAGAAACTCATTATATAAGTAAAACAAAAAATCAGGTATTATTGGAAGGTGAATATGTTTTAGAAGGAACTAAATTATTAAATAATAGTTCTTTAACTAATACTATTCCAGGTTTTCTTCGCTTAGTTTTTGAAGAGGATTTAGTTAAACAAATTGTAGTTTTGCCAGGATTACTTGTATCTGATAAATTATCAAAAAAATTGAAAAACCAGTTTAAGAAGGGTTCAATTTTGAAACCAGGATCCAGATTAGCTAAAAAATTAGGAATATCAGATCTTCGTTATATTGATTTTTTAAAAGTAAATCATTTTTTATTTTTTTTCACATTAAATAAGAAAACAAAGCAAAGATCTTTATCTCATATAGGTAGAAAAGCTATACTTTTTTTAAAAACTAAATTACAGAAGCAAATAAAATCTCAATTAAAAAAACAACGTATAAAGTCAAAAGCACAAAAAGAAAATTGGTTACAGGATTTTATATCTAATATTTCTAACGAAATACGAATGGTATTTCCCGCTTGTCGAAAATTTATTTTATTAAGACCAGTTTGGTCTTATCAAATAAATAAAGTTTTTAATAAGAAAAATAAACAAAAGAAAACAAAAAGTTTTTCTTTAGCAAATTTAGTTGTTTCTCATGGAATTTGTTTCAAGAATAATAGTAGGATTATATCTAAATCTACAGTTAGAATTTTAAGAGTTTGGTTATTTATATCTTTTAATGAATTTATATATTCCCATAATTTATTGGTTTCTATTAAAGTATTTAGATCTTATTTAAAAAAATCATTGTCTTTGCAGTTTAATTATGTAATTAGTGTATTAAATAATAGACCTTATATTGGTTGTGAATTAAGAAAAACTTATTTTGTAACTAAAAAATATTTTATTTATACTAAACAGCTAATACCACCTAAAGTGTTGGTTTCTCAAGTACAAATTTTATCACGTATGGCAGGTAAAGTTCGCGGTCTTTCAGAGAGTTCGGAATTATCTCAAGCAATGATGTTAGTTACTAACAAAGACGTTTTTACTATCCCTTTATCACAAAATAATTATTATGATAAATTAAAAGTAGGGACTTTATTACGATTTGGTTATGAAATTATACCTACACTAATATTACCTCAGTCTTCGTTAGTATTGAAAAAAAGTTTAAAATATATAAGGTTACGCATAGCCAAACCTTATTTAATTTTTTCTAATACTTTGTTACGCATTAGAAGTGGTGATTTAGTTGAGCAAGGCCATACTTTAGCTACATTAGTTTTTACTAGAATGAAAACAAGCGATATTGTTCAGGGTTTACCTCAGATAGAAAAGTTTTTTGAGGCATACAATTCAAAATTAGAGTTAAGTAGTTATAAAAATCCTCATTATATATTGAAAAAACGATTTTTTCTTCTAAAGAAATTATCATTAAGGAACCCTGTTTTTTATAGAAATTTGATAAAAGCTGTTAGGTCAATTCAGCTATTTTTTTTAATGAAAATACAAAATATTTATAAGTCTCAAGGTGTTACTATTGATAACAAACATATTGAATTAATTGTTAGACAAATGACAACTAAAGCACGTATTCAACAAAAGCTGGGGTCTGAAGACAGTTCATTATTTTTAGGACAATTAGTTGATTTGCGTCAATTGGAACGGAATAATATTACAGCTGTTTTAACAAGACGTAAGCCAATTGAGTATGTTCCTATAATATTAGGTGTTACAAAAAGTTCTTTACGAGCAGAGAGTTTTCTTTCAGCTGCTAGTTTCCAAGAGACAATTCAAGTATTAACTATAGCTGCTATTGAGGGTAAGTCTGATTGGTTATATGGGTTAAAGGAAAATATTATTGTAGGGCATTTAATTCCTGCAGGTACAGGGTTTAATTCATACTTAAATTTGGTTAATAATGATAAGTTAGATATTATTACAGATTGGAATTTTTCTCCTGAAAAACTAAAAAAAGTTAAAAAAGAAGAAACTGATTCCAATACAGTTTTAAGAAAAGACAAATTAAAAAAGATTAAAGAAAGGCCACCTTTTTATTATCATTCTTTTTCGTTTTTTCCTAAGAAACGATTGAAACCCATCAAACAAATCTATACACCCAAGTTTCGTAAAATATATAAATCAATGATTTCTTATAATTATAAGACTTAGTTAGACTTTTAATTATAACAAACTATTGGTTTGTTTGTTATGATTAAAAATCTAACTAAGTCTTATAGGTTTTTTGTAAAGTTTAAATAGTTTTATTTATTTTTTAGTTTATTTTTTTTATATGAAATAGAATTTAATAGTTTATTTTTAAAATTTTAGTTAATAAAAAAGGATTTAATTTATGGTTTCCATTACATTAGAAGAAATGTTTTTTGCTAGGGTTCATTTTGGTCATTTAGCAAAAAGACAAAATCCAAAGATGCAAAAATATGTTTTTGAAAGACGTGGGAGTATTCAAATAATTGATTTGGTACAAACAGGTAAATTATTATTACAAGCTTGTAATTTTTTATCTTCTTCTGCTCAAAATTCTAAAACTATTCTTTTTGTTGGTACAAAACGACAAGCTGCATCTATAATTGCTCAAGAAGCATCACGTTGTAAGTCTTTTTATATAAATCATAGATGGTTAGGTGGTATTTTAACTAATTGGGCAACAATTAGAACTCAAGTTCAGTTGTTAAAACAATTAGAGTTAAAGGAGGAAAATGGTGTTTTAGATTTGTTACCTAAACAAGAAGCATCACGGTTGCGACGACAATTAGATAAACTACGTATGTTTCTTGGTGGTATAAAAAATATGACTAAACTTCCGGATATTGTTATTGTGGTTGATTTAAAAAGGGAATATAATGCTATTTTAGAATGTCATAAATTAAATATACCAGTTGTTGGTTTAGTGGATACTAATTGCGATCCAGATTTATTGGATTGGCCTATTCCTGGAAATGACGATTCTATTTTATCTATTAATTATATTATTAGCAAATTAGCTGATGCTATTATTGAAGGTACTAATTTTCTTATTTAACGATTTTATGTACTTTTTTTTATAAGATTTATTTCTTATACTTTTATATTGTTTAAAATTATATAAATAACTTTTTATTTATTGTTATACTTATCTTAATATTGTAATTTTTTGAAAAAAGGAATTTATTATGGATGCTACAATTTCTGCTGCTTCTGTAATAGCAGCTGCTTTAGCTGTTGGTTTAGCTGCTATTGGTCCTGGTGTTGGTCAAGGAATTGCTGCAGGACAGGCTGTTGAAGGTATTGCGCGTCAACCAGAAGTTGATGGTAAAATTCGTGGTACTTTATTATTAAGTTTGGCGTTTATGGAAGCGTTAACTATTTATGGTTTAGTTGTTGCATTAGCATTATTATTTGCTAATCCTTTTGCTTAAACAATAAAAATATTGTGTAATTGAAAAAAAGATTACACAATATTTTTATTGTTTGTTAGAAGGAAGCAATTTACAAAAAATTTAATTTTTTTATTTAAGGGATAGTATATGTTTGATTTTATACTGTGGCTAGCACAAAGAAAATATATTCTGTTTTCTGAAGGTGGACTTTTTGATTTTGATTTTACGCTTTTTGTAAATGTATTTCAGCTTTTAATATTTATTTATTTTTTAAATATTATTTTTTACAAACCTATAGGCAAAATTCTTGATGAGCGTAACAGTTTTATTGCCTCTAATTTAAAGGAAGCTGAAGCTTCTTTGTTAGAAGCTCAAGAATTAACTATATTATATGATAAAAAATTGGTTGATACTAGAAAAGAAGCGTTTAATTTAATAACATCTTCTAAAGCAGAAATTCAACAGTTTATTAATGATAAATCAGAGAAGACTATATCATTAATGAATGAAAAGTTGCAAAATTCAGAGAATGAATTGGCTGGATATTCGAAACAAATGTCAACTGCATTAGAACAAAAAGTTCCTTTATTTAGTGAAAAAATTTTAGTGAAATTTTTTTAAGTTTATATTCTTATAATTGTGGAGAGTATTATGAATATATTGATATTCAATTTCATTTTTCATTTAAATACTAATATATTAGAAACAAATTTTCTAAATATATTAGTAATTTTATTCCTTTTAACTTATGTAGGGTATCCTTTTTTAACCTCTATTTTATTTGAACGAGAAAAACGTGTTTTAGTTAAATTAAAAGAATCTTCTATAGCTGCTGTAAAAGCAGCTGTAAAATTAGCTGAAGCTCGTAGAAAATATGCGCGTAGTGAAGTTTTTATAAAACAGATTTATGATGAAAGTAATAAGATAATAGAAAATTATCGTTCGACTAGCTTAGAGCAGTTAGAACAAAATTTAAATAGATTAGAACAAAGTTTGGCTGCAACTATTCAAGCTAAAGAGAAAACAGCGAAACAAGAATTAAAAGAAAAATTTATTTCTCTAATTATAAGTAGAGTGATAGAAGATGGAAAGTCTTTGATAAATGAATCAAAACAGCAACAATTTGTCGATAATCAATTAACAAAAATTAAGATTAGCCAATGGAAAAACGTCAATTAGGATCAAAAGTTTTACAGCCATACGCTGAGGCAATTTTTGATTTAGCAAAAAAGAATAATTTATTAGATGAAATAAAAGTAGATTTATATTCGTTGATCACGCTGATAAAGTCATCAAATGAACTTAAAGAACTTTTTTTTAGTCCTGTTATTAAACGTTCTGTAAAAAAAGCTTTATTGACTGATTTTGTTAATAAATTAAATTTTAAACCTGAAACAACAAAATTTTTGTATTTATTGGTTGATCGAAATAGGTTTATTTATATTGAAAATATTTTTTATAGATATGAATTATTAATTTATAAATTTCGTAAGATTGATATTGTTGATATTGTAACAGCGGTTGAGTTTTCGCCTGCTCAACAAGATGAATTAAAGTCTATTATTAAAGCTAAAATAAATTCAAACGATGTTGAATTGAATTTTAGCTTTAATAAAGAATTAATAGCAGGTTTTATTATATCAATAAATTCTCAGGTTATTGATATGTCTTTTTTAGGCCAAGTATATCGTTTGAAAGAACGTTTATTTACTTAAAGTTTTAGAATTAAACTTTTTGTTTTTTAATATTAAGTATTATTTGTAATATTTTACTTTTTAAATAAAATTAATTATTAATAGGAATGGATTTTTTATGGTGAACATACGACCTGATGAAATTAGCAATATTATTCAACAACAAATTGAATCTTATGATCAAGAAGTTCGTTCCTCTAATGTAGGTACTGTTCTTCAAGTGGGTGATGGTATCGCACGCGTTTATGGTTTAGATAAAGTAATGGCTGGTGAATTAGTTGAATTTGATGAAGGTACTGTAGGCATTGCTTTAAATTTAGAAGCAGATAATGTTGGTGTAGTGTTAATGGGAGATGGTAGAAATATATTGGAAGGTAGTTCTGTAAAGGCTACACAAAAAATTGCACAGGTTCCAGTAGGTTCTGCAATGGTAGGCCGTATAGTTAACGCTTTGGCTCGTCCTATTGATGGGAAAGGTCCTATACAAACAGATACTACTAGATTAATTGAATCATCAGCTCCTGGTATTATATCTAGAAAATCAGTATATGAGCCGTTGCAAACAGGTATAACTGCTATTGATGCTATGATACCAATTGGTAGAGGTCAACGTGAGTTAATTATTGGAGATCGTCAGACAGGCAAAACAGCTGTAGCAATTGATACTATTTTAAATCAAAAAGGTCAAAATGTTATATGTGTTTATGTTGCTATTGGTCAAAAAGCATCATCCGTAGCGCAGGTAGTTAATACCTTAGAAAAGAACGGTGCGTTAGATTATACTGTTGTTGTAGCGTCAAATGCTGACGATCCCGCTACTTTACAGTATTTAGCACCATATACTGGTGCTTCTATTGCTGAATATTTTATGTATAATGGCCAACATACATTGGTTATTTATGATGACTTATCTAAGCAAGCACAAGCATATAGACAAATGTCTTTATTACTTCGTAGACCACCAGGAAGAGAAGCTTATCCGGGAGATGTTTTTTATTTACATTCTCGTTTATTAGAACGTGCAGCTAAGCTAAATGCTAATTTAGGAGAAGGTAGTATGACAGCTTTACCTATTGTTGAAACTCAAGCTGGTGACGTTTCTGCTTATATACCTACAAATGTAATTTCTATCACTGATGGTCAGATTTTCTTGTCAGCAGATTTATTTAATTCTGGTATCCGACCAGCAATTAATGTAGGTATATCTGTTTCTCGTGTTGGCTCCGCGGCTCAGATAAAAGCTATGAAACAAGTAGCTGGTAAATTAAAATTAGAGTTAGCGCAGTTTGCAGAATTGGAATCATTTTCCCAATTTTCTTCAGATCTTGATCAGGCAACACAAAATCAGTTGTTACGTGGTCGACGTTTGAGAGAGTTATTAAAACAACAGCAAAATGCTCCTCTTTCTGTTGCTGATCAAGTAGCTATTATTTATGCAGGTATTAATGGTTATTTAGATGAGATAGAAGTTAAGGATGTTCTTGTTTATTTATCAAGTTTACGTGAACTTTTAGATTTAAGATATCCTGTTTTTAAAGAGACTATATTATCTGAAAAACAATTAACTAGTGCTATGGAAACTCTTTTAAAAGAGGCTATCATAGAAGCGAAGCGTGCTTTTCTAGGTGTTTCTGCTTAGAAAAGAATTCTAAAATAAAATTAGTAATTAATGCTTTTGGTGGTGTTGAGGCAAGTTGTTTTCAACTTTATGATGTTGTTCAAAATTTGAGTGTTTCAGTATCTACAGTAGGTGTTGGTCAAATAGGTTTTTTTCCTACTATTTTAGTAATAGGTGGGTCTTCTGGTTATAGGTTTGTTACTAAAAATACTAGATTACTTATAGATCGATCTATTTTTTCTATTAATAATATGTCCTCCATAGATTTTTCTCTTCGGATTCAAGATATGAAATTATCTTATGATTATGTAAATAATCTGATTGGATATTATACAAACATGAATCTGGAAGAGAAAAAAATACCAAGTTCTATGGAAGGATATTCCTCTGAAGAAGCAAAGAAATTTGGTTTGATTGATGATATTTTAGAATCTTTTTAGTTTGTTTTTACGTTAATAAAATAAAATTTTGTATTTATTTAACAATTTATATATCTTTATTCTTTTTATGTTAGAAATTGCAGTTGTTGATTATGAAATGGGTAATTTATATTCTGTAGTTAGAGCTTTACAGTTTTTGGGGGTTAAACCTGTTATTGTAAAAACTCCGGAGGAGTTGGAGAAAGCTAATGCGATTATTCTTCCTGGAGTAGGTGCATTTGATCCTGCAATAAATCAACTTAGACAAAGGCAACTAGTAGACCCTATTCGTAATTTTATTTTAGAAGATAAGCCTTTTCTAGGTATTTGTTTGGGATTACAACTTCTTTTTGATAAAAGCGAAGAAGGGAATGAAAATGGATTGGGTATACTACGAGGTAATGTTAAAAAATTTAAAACAGAACCAAATGTAGCAATCCCTCATATGGGCTGGAATCAGTTAAAAATAAATACAAACAATTCTAATTGTATGTTATGGAAGGGGTTGAAGGAAAATCCTTGGGTTTACTTTGTTCATTCTTATTATGTTACCCCTTTAGATAAATCTGTTGAGGTTGCAACGGTTCTTCATGGAACTCAAGAAGTTGTTGCTGCCGTTGCAAGAAAAAATTTAGTAGCTGTTCAATTTCATCCTGAAAAATCCGTTAATGTCGGTTTACAAATATTAAAAAACTTTGTTAGTACATGCAGTTGTTAAATTATTTTTACAATGCTATTAAAAAATAAATCATTTTTTATGATTATCCATTTATATGAACATAAATAAGTCAGTTTATATATTTTTATTAAAAATAAAAATATTTTTAGTAAAAAATGTAAATTAACTTATTTATATTAAATAATATAATGTTGTTTATTGGATAAAGCGCTTTTAGTTCAGTTGGTAGAACGCAGGTCTCCAAAATCTGATGTCGTAGGTTCAAGTCCTACAGAGCGCGCGAGATTTTAAACTTGTAATATATTACAAATATATTATAAATTTAAATAAGTTCTCTTGATCTTGAATATATGGCGGATGACGGGACTCGAACCCGCGAGTGATGGAACCACAATCCATTGCCTTAACCACTTGGCAACACCCGCCGTTTAATGATATTTATAAATTGATTTTATCAATTATCATTTTTTTTTTATAGGAATTTTTAATAGTATTTTAATGTTTTAATTTAAAAGTTAATTTTTTTTTTGTTTAATTATTAATAATGTTGTTAAATTTAATTGGTAGCTAAATTTTGAGAATGATCTGTTTAAAATTAAAAATAGATTCGATTTTATGAGTAAACTTTATGATTGGTTCCAAGAAAGATTAGAAATTCAGGAAATAGCTGATGATATTGCAAGTAAGTATGTTCCTCCTCACGTAAATATTTTTTACTGTATAGGTGGTATAACTTTTACTTGTTTTTTACTTCAAGTAGCAACAGGTTTTGCTATGACTTTTTATTACAGACCTACTGTTAGTGAAGCTTTTACATCTGTTCAGTATTTAATGACAGAAGTTAATTTTGGTTGGTTAATAAGATCTACACATCGTTGGTGTGCCAGTATGATGGTTTTAACAATGATTCTACATATTTTCCGTGTTTATTTAACAGGAGGTTTTAAAAGACCAAGAGAATTAACTTGGGTTACTGGTGTAATACTTGCTGTTTTAACTGTTTCCTTTGGTGTGACAGGATATTCATTACCATGGGATCAGGTTGGTTATTGGGCTGTAAAGATTGTAACAGGTGTTCCAGACGCAATACCTGTGGTGGGAGGTTCTATTGTTGAATTATTAAGAGGTAGTGTAAGTGTTGGTCAAGCGACATTAACTCGCTTTTATAGTCTTCATACTTTTGTTTTGCCTTTGTTGACCGCAATTTTTATGCTTATTCATTTCTTAATGATTAGAAAACAAGGAATTTCAGGTCCACTGTAAATAAAACTAATTTATTTATATTTAAAAGTAAAGTTTAAATAAAGGAAAAAGGAACAGTAAACATGTCTAATTTAAAGAAACCGGATTTAACCGATCCAAAGTTGAGAGCTCTGTTAGCAAAAGGAATGGGCCATAATTATTATGGGGAACCTGCATGGCCAAATGATCTTTTATATATTTTCCCTGTTGTAATTTTTGGTACATTTGCATGTGTAGGCGGTCTTGCAGTATTAGATCCTGCACTAATTGGTGAACCCGCAGATCCATTTTCTACACCATTAGAAATTTTACCAGAATGGTATTTTTATCCAGTTTTTCAAATATTACGAGTTGTTCCTAATAAGTTGTTAGGTGTATTGATGATGGCATCTGTACCTTTAGGTTTAATAACTATTCCTTTTATTGAGAATGTAAATAAATTCCAAAATCCTTTCCGCCGTCCAGTGGAAAGTTTAGTATTTTTATTTGGTACATTGGTTACTATTTGGTTGGGAATTGGAGCAACTTTACCTATTGATATATCTCTTACTCTAGGTTTATTTTAATTATAATTTCTTTAAAAGTTTTTGTAATAGTTTATATATATATAAACTATTATAAAAACTTTTAAATATTTAAAATTCTAATTGGTTTCCCCTTTTATATTGTAAATAGGCTGAAACAAATAGTCCTAAAATAGTTACAGGGATTAAACCCAATACAATTCCGGCAATTAAAGGTTCTACCATGGTCTACTCCTTTTAATTCATTAGTTATCTTTAAAAAATAAAAGATATTTTGTTTGTTATAACATATACACCAAGTCAAGCTACAAGACTACATATTTTTTTACTTAATAGTTACTTTTGCGCCTGCTTCTTCTAACTGTTTTTTAGCTTCTTCTACTTCTTCTTTTGATATGCCTTGTTTAACAGCTTTTGGTGCTGATTCTACTAATTCTTTAGCTTCTTTTAAACCAAGTTCAGTAAGACTTCTAACCACTTTTAATATAGCAATTTTTTTATCGGACGGTACTTCTTCCAAAATTAAATCAAATTGAGTTTTTTCTTCAACAGGTTCTGCTGAAGGAGCACTAGAAGAAGTAGGCATGACAAAAGCTCCGCCACTTACTGTTGCATCAACACCAAAAGTCTCTTCAATTTGTTTAACTAATTGTGTAGCTTCTATTAATGTTAATTTTTTTAGTTGTTCTAAAATTTCTTCTGTTGCGGTTGATGTCATATAGTATTACTCCTTTATATAGGCATTTTTTTTTATAAATAAAAATAAATTAAGTATTAGTTTTCAACAAACTTAAAATCTTTTAACAAATTATAATCGATTGCGATGGATGGTCCCATTGTTGAAACGATATATAAACTTTTCCAATATTTTCCTTTTACACCAGTAGGTCTATTTTTATCAATTGCATCTTGAACAGCTTTTAAATTTAGTAAAAGTGATTCTGTTGAGAAATCTGTTTTTCCAAATAAAATATGAACAATTCCAGATCGATCACTTCTTAATTCAAGTTTACCTGCTTTAAATTCATTGATTGCTTGGCTTAAATCAAAAGTTACCGTTCCACCCTTTGGGGAAGGCATGAGTCCTCGTGGGCCAAGCAATCTTCCTAATTTAGCTACTTGAGGCATAACATCTGGTGTTGCAATAAGACAATCAAAATCGATAATTCCTTTTGATATTTCTTCGATTAATTCTTCTGAACCGGCTTTATCTGCACCAGCAGCAAGTGCTTCTTGAATACGTTCACCACGTGTAATAACGGCAATTCTAATAGTTTTTCCTGTACCTTTTGGTAAAACAACTGTAGCTCTTAGTTGTTGATCAGCATATTTAGGATCAATGGCCAGTCTACAATGAGCTTCGGCTGTCTCTATGAATTTTGCTGTCGCATTTTTTTTTAATAACTCGATAGCTTCAACTGGATCATAAATACGTTTTTCTAATTTCTCTTTAAGCTCTGAGAATCTGCGTGATAATTTTCTCATCAAATAACTCCTTAGGTTTTTTTTAATCTTTGATTAGAATTCCCATATTTTTAGCAGTTCCTCCAATGATCTTACAAGCTTGTTTTATATCAGAAGTATTGAGATCAGGAAGTTTTACTTGTGCTATTTCCATAACCTGTTTATTTGTTATTGTAGCTACTTTTTTTTTATTTGGTTCGCCAGATCCACTCTGTATACCGGCAGCTTTTTGTAATAAAACAGAAGCAGGTGGTGTTTTTAAAACAAAAGAAAATGTTTTATCATCGTAGATTGTAATTTCTGCTGGTATTGTTGAGCCTACTTTATCTGATGTCTTTGCATTGTATTCTTTGCAAAACATCATACTACTTACCCCGTGTGGTCCTAATGCAGGTCCTACCGGAGGTGCAGGGGTTGCTTTGCCTGCAGGTAAAATTAATTTTACGATAGTTACTATTTTTTTAGCCATAGTTTTTTACGTGTCTCCCCACTATAATAATATATAATATATATATATAATATATATATATTATATATTATTTTATTTATTGGATAAGATTTTTTTTATATTTTATTCTTGGTCGAATAAAAAATTAAAGTTAAATAGTAAACAAGAGCATCAATTCCAGAGGCGATAAAAAATAAAAAAAAAAAGAATAAAACTATGATCATAGCATCTTTTGCTGTTTCTCTTATTGAAGGCCATTCAATAAGTTCGAAATCATGTTTAATTTCCTCAAATAATTTAGATAATTTTTCCATTGTTTTTTTTTATGAATCAAGACAATAAATTTTATTAATTCAATTTTGTGTTGTGATTCTGGTTTTATTTTAGATCTTATATAAAAAAATATCTATATTTCAAATATTTAATCTAAAATAAAAAATAACAATTTTTTATTGTGCTCAATAGTGACAAATACGAGCATGGGAGGATTCGAACCTCCGACCCCATGGTTCGTAGCCATGTGCTCTAGTCCACTGAGCTACAAGCCCCTAATGCTTACATCATTATTAAGAATAAGTTTAGCAAAAATAAGTTAAAAAATTCAACATAATATAAAAATAGCCGATAATGGGATTTGAACCCATGGCCTCACGATTACGAATCATGCGCTCTCCCCCTAAGCTATATCGGCAACACTATTAGTTTTTCAGATTTCTTAAAACGTTTATTTATAGAAACTAATAGTTTTATTTATTTAAATAAACGTTTTATTTATTTAAAATATACTTATAGTTATAATTGAATAATATTTATGTTATCATTAAAAAAATGATATCTTTATTTAGTTGTAATAGTATTTTGGGTATCTAAAAACTTTTTTTGGTTATCTTTTTTTTAAATAAAAAATTATTATTTCTTAATTATGACAAAACGTACTTTAAGAGGGACTCGTAGAAAAAAAATTCGAACTTCCGGTTTTCGAAAACGTTTATTGAGTTCAGCAGGTAAACGTGTTTTGAAAAGTCGACGTAAAAAAAATCGCAACAGGTTGGCTTAAATATATTGTTTAAAAATAACTTTATAAAAATTTATTAATTTAAACATTTTACATTTTTATATTATAAAAGTTGTTATGTAGGTTACAGTTTTAACTTTTTCTTTGAAGAAAGTTCAATGTAAAAGATAATAAAAGATTTATAACAATTCAAAAACTTATAAAAAAAAAAATAAAAAAACTAATAAAAAATTATTTTTAATAAAAATAATTTGATATAAGCAAATTATTTTTATTAAAAATAAATTATTATTAGGATTTTATATTTTTTTTTTTATTAGTTTCCCAAATCAAAAATTTGTTTTAATATCATATACGAAAGAGTTTTTGAACGTCTTTGTTTTGGTTTAGAATTTTCCGTTTTTGTTAATTGATATAAGATTATTAGTAAGATTAATTGAATGGGAAATGGTGAGGTACAATAACCTATAAAAATATAAACAATACCTATACAGAAAATAAGAACTAAAGGTTCGGGATATTGATAATTTTTTCGAACCCCAATAGTTAACCAGAGAACACTAGCTCCTGTTATCCAAAAAGCTATATAATTAGTAGGTGCTGCAGGAAATCCATAACCGCAAAATAAAACTCCTATTGGAGCAACAAGGGCACGTGTTACTGAATTTTGTATACAAAGACATGACCATAAAATAGTGAGTCCAACAATAAATAGAATAGTATATGGAAATTTATAATTTATAATAGCATAGGGAAGTATTATACAATAAAGTGCTAAGACTGTACGATTTATTCGAATAAATATAATGTCTTTTTCCTCTTCAATATATAGAGCAACTACCCATTTGTCTGTATCAAGTACTATCATATCTAAAACTTTTCTTTTTTGCCCAATTCCTACCACCTTTTTTATAACCCAAGCTTTGCCTAATTTACTCATTATCCAATTTCTCCATTCAAATCTCATTCGATTAAAATCGAGTTTTAGATCATTTAAGATTAAACACATTTTTTCTCCTTTCTATTATTTGTTTTTTCCTTATAAGTGTTAGTTCTAGTACAAGAAATGTAAGTTTTTAAATCTAATATGAGACAATTTAAAATATGTTATGATCATAGCATATTTTAAAGAAAAGTTGACTTGGTAAAACAGATGAGTTCCAATTATGCAATTATCGATAGTGGTGGTAAACAAATATTAGTAAGACCTGGCCGTTTTTATGATCTTAATGCAATACCATTCCTTTCTTACCAAAAAATTTCTTTTAATCGAGTGTTATTTTTGCATTATGAAGATAATGTGCTTTTAGGAAAGCCCTATATTAAAGAGGCGTCTATTAACGGTGTAATATTAAGACATTTATATGCTCCAAAATTAATAGTCTATAAAATGCGCCCTAAAAAGAAAACGCGTAGGAAACAAGGTCATAGACAGCATTTAACGCGTATTTTAGTCAATTCAATTTTTTTTAACGGACAAGTTATTATATAATTTTATTTAATATGGCTCATAAAAAAGGTAGTGGTAGTACAAAAAATGGACGTGATTCCAATGCTCAACGTTTGGGTTTAAAATGTTGTGGTGGTCAAATTGTTCGTTCTGGTAATATTTTAATACGACAACGAGGCACAAAATTTCATCCAGGTAATAATGTAGGATGTGGTCGTGACTTTACCTTGTATGCTTGTTGTGATGGTAAGGTCGTTTTTGAAAAAAATGGATCTAAAAAATGTGTTTCTGTTCTTCCGCTTTAAAAAAAAAATCGTTCAAAAATTAGTAAATAACTAAAGACTGGTCTTAAAATGTCCAGTTTATTATAAATAAACATAAAAGGTATAGTATCTATACAAATAATAAAACTTATTTAGTTCTAATAATTTTTTTATTAAATTTTTTATAGTTAAATGAATATAAATAAAAGAAAATAATATAAATAAAAGAAAACAGTAAATCCAATAATAAAAACTAAAAAACACTGTTTTCTTTTATTTATATTTATAACTTGGAGTTAATAAGAATGAAAATAGCTGTTTATGGAAAAGGGGGAATTGGAAAGTCAACTACGAGTTGTAATATTTCCGCAGCATTATCGATAAGAGGTAAAAGGGTATTACAAATTGGTTGTGATCCAAAGCATGATAGTACTTTTACTTTAACTGGGTTTTTAATTCCCACAATAATTGATACATTACAACAAAAAGATTATCATTACGAGGATGTTTGGCCAGAGGATATTATATATAAAGGTTATGCTGGTGTTGACTGTGTAGAGGCAGGTGGTCCTCCAGCTGGAGCAGGTTGTGGCGGTTATGTTGTTGGTGAAACGGTTAAACTTTTAAAAGAATTAAATGCATTTGATGAATATGATGTTATCTTATTTGATGTTTTAGGTGATGTTGTTTGTGGAGGTTTTGCTTCCCCTTTAAATTATGCAGACTATTGTGTAATTATTACTGATAATGGCTTCGATGCTCTTTTTGCAAGTAATAGGATTGCGGCATCAGTGCGTGAGAAAGCAAGAACTCATCAGTTAAGGCTTGCTGGTTTGGTAGGAAATCGTACAGTAAAAAGGGATCTTATTGATAAGTATGTTGAAGTTGTACCAATACCTGTTTTAGAAATTTTACCTTTAATTGAAGATATTAGGGTATCTCGTGTAAAAGGTAAAACTCTTTTTGAAATGTCAAAATTAGAAGATTCTTTAAGTTATATTTGTGAATATTATTTAACAATTGCAGACCAATTATTGTCTCAGCCTGAAGGTGTTGTTCCCAAAGATCTTCCAGATCGAGATTTATTTAGTCTTTTATCAGATTTTTATTTAAATCCAAGTGAAGCAAAAGAAAATAGTTATGCGGCAAATTGTGAAGTTATTTAATTTAAAAAATCAGAAATGAATGTTTGATAGTTTTATAATTTTCTAAAAAATTAATAGAATAAGAAAAGGGAACAATTATGGCAGTTTTGGAAGAAAAACAGTTAGTTTTTGAATGTGAAACAGGAAATTATCATACGTTTTGTCCTATAAGTTGTGTTGCTTGGTTATATCAAAAAATAGAGGATAGTTTTTTTCTTGTAATAGGGACAAAGACTTGTGGATACTTTTTGCAAAACAGTATGGGTGTTATGATTTTTGCAGAACCTAGGTATGCAATGGCAGAATTGGAAGAAGGTGATGTTTCTGCTCAATTAAATGATTATGAAGAATTAAAGCGTCTTTGTTTACAAATTAAACAGGATAGAAATCCTAGTGTTATTGTTTGGATTGGTACTTGTACTACTGAAATAATAAAAATGGATTTAGAGGGTATGGCTCCCAAATTGGAGATGGAAATTGGAATTCCAATTGTGGTAGCAAGAGCTAATGGTTTAGATTATGCTTTTACTCAAGGTGAAGATACAGTATTGTCTGCAATGGCCCAACGTTGTCCAAATAAAAAAATCGAACAGCCAAAAACAATTGATAGTTTTGGAACTCATTTATTTTCTAAATTAAGTGAATTAGAATTGAATTTAACAGGTTTTCGTTCAAAACAAGAAAAAAAACATCCTCCGTTAATACTTTTTGGTTCATTGCCAGAGAATATTATAAGTCAATTAAGTTTAGAATTAGAACATCAAGGCATTGATGTTTCTGGTTGGTTACCTTCCAAACGTTACATGGATTTACCTGTAATTACTGAAGGCTCTTATGTTTGTGGAGTTCATCCTTTTTTAAGTAGAACAGCCACAACTTTAATGCGAAAGCGTAAATGCAAGTTAATAGGTGCTCCCTTTCCTATTGGACCTGATGGAACACGTGAATGGATTGAAAGAATTTGCCAAGCTTGTGAAATTCAACCTTCAGGTTTAGAAGAAAGGGAAGCAGAAATTTGGCAAGGATTACAGGATTATTTACCGTTGGTTTCAAAAAAATCAGTTTTTTTCATGGGGGATAATTTACTTGAAATTTCTCTTGCTCGTTTTCTTATTCGTTGCGGTATGATTGTGCAAGAAGTAGGAATTCCTTATTTAGATAAAAGATATCAAGCAGCTGAGTTAGATTTGTTACAAAGAACTTGTTTACAAATGAATGTACCTATTCCTAAAATTGTAGAAAAACCTGATAATTATAACCAAATTAAACGTATTCAAGAATTAGAACCTGATTTAGTTATTACAGGAATGGCACATGCAAATCCTCTTGAAGCATTAGGAATAAATACAAAATGGTCTGTTGAGTTTACTTTTTCTCAAATACATGGTTTCACAAACGCAAAAGATATTCTTGAGCTTGTTACAAGACCTTTACGTCGTAAAGAAAACTTCCAAAGTTTTGGTTGGAAAAAAATGGTTAAATAATTCAAGTTCGGTAATAAATTTTATTTATTTTTTCTTGTAAATTTTAGTTATTTTCTTTTTTTCGTTTAACGACTTCTTTACTTTTATACGGAAATTTAGTAAAATTATCTCATTATTTATATAGTAAATTCCATAATTTAATTTTAAATTAAATATAAAAAAAAATGCAAAATTTATGATAAAATCTAATTATCAATTGCATATAAAAGATACAGGTTCTGTTGAGTTTCAAGTTTCCAATTTGACAAAAAGAATAAATCTTTTAACAGTACATTTGCAAAATTATAAAAAAGATTTTTCTTCTCGATCTGGTTTACTTAAATTAATTGGACAGAGAAAACGTTTATTAAACTATCTTTATAAAGTAGATGTCGAACGTTTTAGTCTTTTATTAACTCGTTTAAATATTAGAAACCCTATACCAAATTCTAATTTTATTAACGCTCCCATTCAAGTATATATTCTTCCATTTCTAAAAAGAAATTTTAATGCTTTAGAAAAAAATATGAGTGATAAAGGATAAAATTTTATTTATTTACCTATTTATTATATAATGAATAAGTAAATAAATAAAATAAAAAGATAAAATCTATTAATATATAATAGTAGATTTTATTATAAGAATTTTTAGTCCTAATTTAAATTCAAACCTTTATAGGGAAATTGAGAATTAATATGTCACATTCCGTAAAAATTTATGACACTTGCATTGGTTGTACCCAATGTGTACGCGCTTGTCCAACAGATGTTTTAGAAATGGTTCCATGGGATGGATGCCGGGCAGGTCAAATAGCTTCTGCACCACGAACTGAAGATTGTGTTGGATGTAAAAGATGTGAATCTGCATGCCCTACTGATTTCTTAAGTATTCGTGTTTATTTAGGAGCGGAAACAACACGTAGTATGGGACTTGGTTACTAAAATTTGTTTTTTTAACATACAGAATTTTTATATTAAACAAAAAAATATATAATATATAAATAAAAAATAAACTTTAATTTATTTTTTATTTATATATTATATAATATTCAATATTACTTCTTGTTTTATATTTGTTTAATGATATTTAATTCTTGTTTCTTTTGTATTTTATAAAGCGGATGTGGCGGAATTGGTAGACGCCCTAGACTTAGGATCTAGTAAGTTTGCGCTTGTGAGAGTTCGAGTCTCTCCATCCGCAATTTATAAGTTTTTAAAAAATTTTTAAACATTTTTTATAAGATTTTTCTTGATAAATGTAAACTTATAGTGTTGTCCTCAGTAGCTCAGTGGTAGAGCGATCGGCTGTTAACCGATTGGTCGTAGGTTCAAATCCTACCTGGGGAGAATTTATTTTGATACGAAAAATGAATTGGTAAACTTTTTAGTTTTAATTAGCAAGATTTTTACTTTTTTTTATGCATTCAAAGACTTTGAAATTAAAAAATCCACGAACACGTATTAGTTTTTTTAAAATTTTTTTTCGACGATTTCCTAACTTATTGATTAGATTTCGTTATAAAATACTTCAATTTTCTACTTTTATTGGAATAAAAAATTGGAAAATAATTTTTTATAAAATTCGTTCATATTGGATGTACCCTTTGGCTTTTAAAACCAATTTACATAATTTTTGGTTGATATCTTTAAAATATTTTAATATTCGTGGCAATAGTTATGTTATTTTTATTTTGGATTCTTTTAAATTTTTATATCAATGTTTAGATCCTGTTACTTTTTTGACAAAAAAATCTCGATATTTTTCTGATATTCGAGCTTTAACAATGGTTTGGTTTTTTATTGGTGTTGGAGCACTACTTTCAAGTAGTTCTTATATGTGTTGGTTTTTAAGTGAAAATTCATTACAATTGATCCAGAGACAATTAGCTGTCTCTTATTTTTCTTATTTTTTTTACATACAAATTCAAATAAATTCTTTACATTATTGTCTTGAAAAAGCTGATTTAGGGTTAGCAATTGGTGTATTAGTTTTGTATACTCTTGTTCTTTCTGGTTTAGGTGTTAAGGTTGGTGGTGCTACACGATGGTTTTCAATTCGTGGTTTAGGATCAATCCAACCTTCAGAAGTTATAAAACCTTTTTGGGTTTTACAAATCAGTAATATTTTAGGTCGCTGGCATTTTTTATCTATAGGTAGTAAAATTCGATGGTTAATGATTTTCTGTTTAACAGTTCTTGGCATATTATTACAACCAAATCTGAGTACAGCAATGATTTATGGTATGACGTTATGGTTTATGTCTCTTGTAGCAGGTTTGAATTGGAAACTTTTAACTGGAAGTGTAGTTTTAGGTCTTTTTACTGTTTTTTTAAGTGTTAAAACTCATTCGTATCAATTTCGAAGAATTTTAATTTTTTTAGATCCATTTAAAGAACGTAGTGGTCTTGGTTATCAGTTGGTTCAAAGTTTAATAGCAATAGGCACTGGTAAATTTTTTGGTAAAGGCTATGGTAAATCACTTCAAAAAACTGGTTATCTACCTCTTCAAAGTACAGATTTTGCTTTTTCCATATTTGCTGAAGAGGGTGGATTTTTCAGTTCTTTAGGCTTTTTATGGTTTTTATTAACTTATGTTATAATATGTTTTGAAATTGTGATGTGTTCAAAACGTCCTATAAAGCGATTAGTAGTAATGGGATCAATGTTTTTTTTAATTTTTCCTTCTATTATTCACATTGGTGTTTGTTTAGGAATTTTACCAACAACAGGTTTACCCATGCCATTTTTAAGTTATGGTGTTAATTGCTTATTTGCTTCAATTATTAATGCAGGATTAATTGCACGTGTTGCTTCTGAAACAACTTTGAATACACGTAGAATGAATTTGTTTGTTTTTAAAAAAAGATTAAAAAGAAAACAACATAAATTGTTTAGAAAAAAAATACAATTGATAAAGAAGAAATTTTTAATAAAATAAGGTATTTAATCTATATTTTCCAATTGTATTGTTTTTGACTATTTTTATTCATTAAGCAAATCAATAAATTTTTTAGTAATGTAGATAAAAAATTTATTGATTTGCTTAAAAGTGTTGGTAAATTTAATAGCGTCAATTCTAATAGAATTGTTCTTAAGATAACTATAAAACCCTTATTAAAAATCATACTATATAATTTGCAATAAGGGTTTTATAGTATAGGCTGTACTATACTATAAAACCCTTATTGCAAATTAAAACCAATTTTAAAAAGAATATTTATAACTTTTATTTTTATAATATATAAATAAGAAGGGGGGTTGACTTTTAATTTTGAGAATGTTAATATTTCTCCAGACTCGGTACGAAATTTATAGATAAAAATCCTAAAAAAATCGACCAAAAAAATTTTGTAGGTTTTAGATTTAATATTATGGAGAGTTTGATCCTGGCTCAGGATGAACGCTGGCGGTATGCTTAACACATGCAAGTCGAACGAAAATTGAAAAATTTTAGTGGCGAACGGGTGAGTAACGCGTGAGAATCTGCCTCAAGGAGGAGGATAACAGTAGGAATGCAAGTTCCTTGTGTCGAAAGATCTGCTAATACTCCGTATGCCGAAAGGTGAAAGGATTGATTTTCAATCTGCCTAGAGAAGAGCTCGCGTCTGATTAGCTAGTTGGTAAGGTAATGGCTTACCAAGGCGATGATCAGTAGCTGGTCTGAGAGGATGATCAGCCACACTGGGACTGAGATACGGCCCAGACTCCTACGGGAGGCAGCAGTGGGGAATTTTCCGCAATGGGCGAAAGCCTGACGGAGCAATACCGCGTGAGGGATGAAGGCCTTTGGGTTGTAAACCTCTTTTCTCAAGGAAGAAATAAATGACGGTACTTGAGGAATAAGCATCGGCTAACTCCGTGCCAGCAGCCGCGGTAATACGGGGGATGCAAGCGTTATCCGGAATTATTGGGCGTAAAGGGTTCGTAGGTGGTTTAACAAGTCTGTTGTTAAAGGCTAGGGCTTAACCTTAGAAAAGCAATGGAAACTGTTAGACTAGAGTATGGTAGGGGCAAAGGGAATTCTCAGTGTAGCGGTGAAATGCGTAGATATTGGGAAGAACACCAAAAGCGAAAGCACTTTGCTGGGCCATAACTGACACTGAGGAACGAAAGCTAGGGGAGCAAATGGGATTAGATACCCCAGTAGTCCTAGCCGTAAACGATGGATACTAGGTGTTGTACGTATTGACCCGTACAGTACTGTAGCTAACGCGTTAAGTATCCCGCCTGGGAAGTACGCTCGCAAGAGTGAAACTCAAAGGAATTGACGGGGGCCCGCACAAGCGGTGGAGCATGTGGTTTAATTCGATGCAACGCGAAGAACCTTACCAGGGTTTGACATGTCGCGAATTTTCTTGAAAAAGAAAAGTGCCTTCGGGAGCGCGAACACAGGTGGTGCATGGCTGTCGTCAGCTCGTGTCGTGAGATGTTGGGTTAAGTCCCGCAACGAGCGCAACCCTTGTTTTTAGTTGCCATCATTAAGTTGGGCACTCTAAAGAGACTGCCGGTGATAAGCCGGAGGAAGGTAAGGATGACGTCAAGTCAGCATGCCCCTTATATCCTGGGCTACACACGTGCTACAATGGTTAAGACAATAGGTTGCAAGCTTGTAAAAGTAAGCTAATCCTTTAAACTTAATCTCAGTTCAGATTGTAGGCTGCAACTCGCCTACATGAAGGTGGAATCGCTAGTAATCGCCGGTCAGCTATACGGCGGTGAATTCGTTCCCGGGCCTTGTACACACCGCCCGTCACACCATGGGAGTCGGCCATGCCCCAAGTCGTTACCTTAACCTATTTGGAGGGGGATGCCGAAGGCAGGGTCGGTGACTGGGGTGAAGTCGTAACAAGGTAGCCGTACTGGAAGGTGCGGCTGGATCACCTCCTTTTAAAGGTAAAAAAAACTCTTTTATTTCTTCTTATGAAGAAGTCGTAGTTTTTTTTTTTTAAAGGTCTTTTCGATTTTTTTATATTTATTTAATAAATATCGAATTTGAGTTTGGGCTATTAGCTCAGTTGGTTAGAGCGCACCCCTGATAAGGGTGAGGTCCCTGGTTCGAATCCAGGATGGCCCAGCAGGGGGTATAGCTCAGTTGGTAGAGCGCTGCCTTTGCAAGGCAGATGTCAGCGGTTCGAGTCCGCTTACCTCCACAATAATTTTATGTATGGTTATTTTTTCTTTATAGAAAAAATCACAAATAAATATAAGTTATTTGTTTATTTGTACTTTGGTCAAGTAACAAAGAGCTTATGGTGGATACCTAGGTACCCAAAAGCGATGAAGGGCGCGAGAATCAGCGAAATGCTTCGGGGAGCTGACTATAAGCTAATCCGGAGGTTCCCGAATAAGGCAACTTCTTGTACTATTTGCTGAATATATAGGCAAAGTTAGAGCGAACTTGGTGAATTGAAACATCTTAGTAACCAAAGGAAAAGAAAGCAAAAGCGATTCTCTTAGTAGCGGCGAGCGAACCGGGATCAGCCTAAACTACCCTTTATGGGTAGGGTTGTGGGACGTCTATAAATTTAGTTTAATTAAATTAGATGAAGCAAGTGAATATTGCACCATAGAAGATGAAAGTTCTGTAGTCGAAAATTTATTAACTAACAGATTGTATCCCAAGTAGCATGGGACACGTGAAATCCCGTGTGAATCTGCGAGGACCACCTCGTAAGGCTAAATATTAATGGGTAACCGATAGTGAAACAGTACCGTGAGGGAAAGGTGAAAAGAACCTAACTTAAAGCAATAGCTTTAGGAACGGAGTGAAATAGAACATGAAACCATAAGTTTACAAGCAGTAGGAAAACGACTTAACGTTTGACTGCGTGCCTGTTGAAGAATGAGCCGGCGACTTATAGGTAGTAGCAGGTTAAAGTTTTTAATGACTGGAGCCCGAGCGAAAGCGAGTTTTAAAAGAGCGTTTTGTTACTATTTATAGACCCGAACCCAGGTGATCTAACCATGGCCAGGGTGAAGCTTAGGTGAAACTAAGTGGAGGCCCGAACTGATCGATGTTGAAAAATCGCCGGATGAGTTGTGGTTAGGGGTGAAATGCCAATCGAACTTGGAGCTAGCTGGTTCTCCCCGAAATGCGTTGAGGCGCAGCGGTTAATTTTAAATTTGGGGGTAAAGCACTGTTTCGGTGCGGGCTGTGAAAACGGTACCAAATCGAGGCAAACTCTGAATACTAAATGTATAATTAACCAGTCAGACAGTGGGGGATAAGCTCCATTGTCAAGAGGGAAACAGCCCAGACCATCAGCTAAGGCCCCTAAATATTAGCTAAGTGGCAAAGGAGGTGGAAGTGCTTAGACAACCAGGAGGTTTGCCTAGAAGCAGCAACCCTTTAAAGAGTGCGTAATAGCTCACTGGTCAAGCGCTTCTGCGCCGAAAATGAACGGGACTAAGCTATTTGCCGAAGCTATGGGATGTTTATATAACATCGGTAGGGGAGCGTTCCGCTGTAGGGTGAAGTATTAATGTAAATGAATATGGACGAAGCGGAAGTGAGAATGTCGGCTTGAGTAGCGAAAACATTGGTGGAAATCCAATGCCCCGAAAACCTAAGGTTTCCTCTGCAAGGCTCGTCCGCAGAGGGTGAGTCAGGTCCTAAGGTGAGGTCGAAAGACGTAGTCGATGGATAACGGGTTAATAGTCCTGTACCAATTTTGATTTGTGAAGAGGGACGGAGAAGGCTAAGCCAGCCGGGAATTGGACTCCGGTTTAAATATTTTAGGCGTTGATAAGTGGGGAAAACACTTTGAGCTGAGAATTATGAGTAAAAGGCATTACTGTTTATTTTTCTAGAAATAGAAAATTGAATGGCAGTGTTCAATTGGTCTATGTCAGGCTTCCAAGAAAAGCTCTAAACACGTTAAATCAAAATTGCCTGTACCAAAACCGACACAGGTAGGTAAGTAGAGAATACTAAGGGGCGCGAGATAACTCTCTCTAAGGAACTCGGCAAAATAGCTCCGTAACTTCGGGAGAAGGAGTGCCCTTTTAAGGGCCGCAGTGACCAGGCCCAGGCGACTGTTTACCAAAAACACAGGTCTCCGCTAATTCGTAAGATGATGTATGGGGGCTGACGCCTGCCCAGTGCCGGAAGGTTAAGGAAGTTGGTCAGCCTTTTGGTGAAGCTAGCAACCGAAGCCCCGGTGAACGGCGGCCGTAACTATAACGGTCCTAAGGTAGCGAAATTCCTTGTCAGGTAAGTTCTGACCCGCACGAAAGGCGTAACGATCTGGGCACTGTCTCAGAGAGAGACTCGGTGAAATAGACATGTCTGTGAAGATGCGGACTACCTGCACCAGGACAGAAAGACCCTATGAAGCTTTACTGTAGCCTGATATTGGGTTTGGGCTTTTCTTGCGCAGTATAGGTGGGAGGCTATGAAGCTATCCTTGTGGGGATAGCTGAGCTATCAGTGAGATACCACTCTGGAAAAGCTAAAATTCTAACTTTAAGCCGTTATCCGGATAAAGAACAGTTTCAGGTGGGCAGTTTGACTGGGGCGGTCGCCTCCTAAAAAGTAACGGAGGTGTACAAAGGTTTCCTCAGGCTGGACAGAAATCAGCCGGAGAGTGCAAAGGCATAAGGAAGCTTGACTGTGAGACCTACAAGTCGAACAGAAACGAAAGTTGGTCTTAGTGATCCGACGGTACCGCGTGGAAGGGCCGTCGCTCAACGGATAAAAGTTACTCTAGGGATAACAGGCTGATCTCCCCCAAGAGTCCACATCGACGGGGAGGTTTGGCACCTCGATGTCGGCTCATCGCAACCTGGGGCGGAAGTACGTCCCAAGGGTTGGGCTGTTCGCCCATTAAAGCGGTACGTGAGCTGGGTTCAGAACGTCGTGAGACAGTTCGGTCCATATCCGGTGTAGGCGTTAGAGCATTGAGAGGAGCTCTCCCTAGTACGAGAGGATCGGGAGGGACACACCTATGGTGTATCAGTTATTGTGCCAACAGTATATGCTGGGTAGCCAAGTGTGGGGAGGATAACCGCTGAAAGCATCTAAGTGGGAAGCCCACCTCAAGATGAGTGCTCTCATCGTAATTTTACGAGTAAGATCACGGCAAGACAAGCCGTTAATAGGTATCAAGTGTAAACGTAGTAATGCGTGTAGCTGAGATATACTAATAGATCGAGGACTTGATCTAATTTTTTTTTCTATAAAAAAGTAACTATACAATAAAATTCGAATATTTATTTTGTCCTGGTGCTTCTAGCGTGGTGGAACCACACCGAACCATTCTGAACTCGGAATTTTACGTGAAACATCACAGCGGCGAAGATACTGATGGGGGTAGCCCCTTGGGAAAATAGCTCAGTGCCAGGAAATAAAAATAAAATTATCTTATAATAATTATTTTATAATAATTATCATATCAATTATAATAGTCTACAAGTATTATAATTAAAATAAAGTCATCTGTTTAACTTTTGGTTATTACTAAAATATATAAAACTTTATAAAAATTTAATATATTTACATAGGTAAATTGTTATAATTTTATATTAATGGAGATGAGTTTGTTTCTCACCCCCACAGTTCAGTTATCATATAGTAGTCATTTCTTGATTTAACCAGTCATAACCCTTTAGTTCTAGATGTTTTGCAAGCTCCGGTCCTCCAGTAACAGAAATACGACCATTTTGCATAACATGAATAAAATTTGGTATTAAATAATTTAATAATCTTTGATAATGAGTGATCAAAATAATAGAATTTTTAGAGTTTTTCATTAAATTTATACCATTTGAAACAATTCTTAATGCATCAATATCCAATCCCGAGTCCATTTCATCTAGAATTGAAATATATGGGTTCAATAAAGCCATTTGTAAAATTTCATTTCGTTTTTTTTCTCCGCCTGAAAAATTTTCATTTACGCTACGGCTTAAAAAACTTGAATTCATTTTTAAAAGTTTTAATTTTTTTGTTATTACAGGGTAAAATTGTATTGGCGTCAATTCTGGCCTACCTAATGTTTTTTGCAAAGTATTATATGCTAGTCGTAGGAAATCAATATTTGTAACACCAGGAATTTCTGTTGGATATTGAAAAGATAAAAAAATACCTGCCCTTGCTCTTTCTTCAGGTTCCAAATCTAAAAGATTTTTACCTAAATAGGAAATTTCTCCTGATTTTACTTTATATGAAGGATGTCCTGCCAAAACTTTGGAGAGAGTACTTTTTCCAGAACCATTAGGACCCATAATTGCATGGATCTCTCCTGATCTAATAGTCAAGTTAATTCCTTTTAAAATTTCAGTACCATTAATTTCTACAAAAAGATTTTTTATTTGCAAAATAATTTCTTTATTCGATTTTTTCATCCAATACCTCCTTCAAATTTAAAATCAATTAATTTATTTGCTTCTAAAGCAAATTCCATAGGTAAAGTATTAAATACTTCAACACAAAATCCACTTACTATTAATGATATGGCATCCTCTGGGCTTATACCTCTTTGCATAAAATAAAAAATTTGTTCTTCCCCTATTTTTGAAGTAGAAGCTTCATGTTCTATGTTTGAACCACTATTAAAAACTTGTATGTTAGGAAATGTGTTTGCCTGAGAATTACATCCAACAAGAAGTGAGTCACACTGAGCAAAACTACGTGCTTGGGATGCATCAGGTCCTATCTTTACTAAACCACGATAACTATTTTCAGAATTACCTGCGGATATACCTTTTGAAACAATATGACTTCGCGTATTTTTTCCGGTATGAATCATTTTTGTTCCAGTATCTGCTAATTGATAATTATTTGTTAATGCAACTGAAAAAAATTCGCCAATACCATTCTCTCCAACTAATAAACAACCAGGATATTTCCAAGTTAAGGAAGAACCTGTTTCTACTTGTGTCCATGATATTTTTGAATCTTTACCAGCACAAACACCACGTTTAGTAACAAAATTATAAATGCCCCCTTTACCATCGATTCCCCCAGTATACCAATTTTGAACAGTAGAATATTTTATTTCTGCTTTTTCTAAAGCTATTAATTCAACAACTGCGGCATGGAGTTGGTTTTTATCATATTGAGGAGCAGTACAACCTTCAATATAACTTACATAACTACTTTTATCCGCAATTAAAAGCGTACGTTCAAATTGACCAGAATTACCATCATTTATACGAAAATAAGTTGATAATTCTACCGGACAAATAACATTTTTTGAAACATAGCAAAAAGAACCATCGCTAAATACAGCAGAGTTTAGGCTAGCGAAAAAATTATCAGTTAAAGAAATTGCACTTCCAAAATACTTTTCTACAAGATCAGGATACTTATGTAAGGCTTCTGATATTGGAAGAAAATAAACACCTTCTTGCATTAGTTCTTCCTTAAATGTAGTAGCAACGGAAACACTATCAAAAATAGCATCAATAGCTATTTTTGAAAGGCTATCTTTTTTTTTTATCAAAGGAATACCTAATTTTTCAAATGTAGAAAATAATTGCAAATCTATTGCATCTAAGTTATTTAACTTTTGACGTGTTTTAGGAGCTGAGTAGTAACTAATTTCTTGGTAACGAATTGGTAAATAATTAGTTTGTGCCCAATGTGCTTCTTTCATAGTCATCCAACGACAAAAAGCACGTAACCTAAATTGAAACATAAAAAATGGTTCAGCTTTCTTTGCAGAAATTAATCTAATTGTATTTTTTGTTAAACCTTTAGCAATTGTTTCAGCTTGAATAGGTGTAGAAAAACCATATTGATATGGTTTATTTAAAATTGTTTCAAGTTTTGAAGTTGTAGAATTTAATTCAGTTTCAATTGATGTGGTCATATTTCTTTTCTTATTTTTATAATATTTTTTTTCTTTTATGCTTTTTATTTATTAACATAAAAACTAATATTATTGTAAATTAAATCTTTTTAAGACTTTTTTATTTAATAAAAAAGTCTTAAAAAGATTTAATTTACAATAATTTAGATTAGAATGAATTTATAATAAACTATTTTTCTGCATCGAATATTCGAGGAGGATCTCTGAAAAAAATTGAGAAAAATATAATACCTAATGTAGCAGCTAACAGAAAGACATATACTAATGCTTCCATAAATTTATCCTTTATTTTAAAAACTTTATAACTTTAATAATTTAATGAACTTCTTCAGGAAATTCTATAATGAAAAAAATTAATTTTTTATTTTTTTAAACTGCTTCTTGTTTACGAGTTGTAGCATCCCCTACTTTTTGGAAAGCACCAAATTCAACCTGTTCAGATACTTCTTCACCAATACCAGCAAATACGTCTCTGAAAAGAGTTCTTGAACCATGCCATAAATGACCAAAAAAGAATAGTAAGGCAAAACTTGCATGTCCAAAAGTAAACCAACCTCTTGCACTACTTCGGAAAACTCCATCAGAATTTAAAGTTTCTCTATCAAATTCAAAAACCTCTCCTAATTGAGCTTTTCTAGCATATTTTTTAACGGTTGGAGCATCGGTGAATACTTGTCCATCCAATTTACCTCCATAGAAACTTGCAGTAATTCCTACTTGTTCAATACTATATTGTGATTCAGCTCTACGGAAAGGTATATCTGCTCTTAAAACACCATCTTTATCAAATAGTAAAACAGGGAAAGTTTCAAAGAATGTAGGCATTCTACGAACAGTTAATTCTCGTCCTGATTTATCAGTAAAGACTACATGTCCTAACCAACCTTCTGCAATTCCATCACCTTTATTCATAGGTCCTGCACGGAATAGACCACCCTTTGCTGGGTTGTTTCCAATATAATCATAAAAAGCTAGTTTATCCGGAACTGATGACCAAGCTTCAGATAGGCTTGCACCTTCAGCTACACGTTGTTGAACTCTTCGTTCTATTTCTTGCTGAAAATACCCTTTATCCCATTGGAATCTAGTTGGTCCAAATAGTTCAACAGGTGTCGTTGCATTTCCATACCACATTGTACCAGCCACGATAAAGGCTGCAAAAAATACAGCAGCAATACTACTAGAAAGAACAGTCTCAACATTACCCATTCTAAGCGCTTTATAAAGCCTTTGAGGAGGTCGAACACTTAGATGGAAAAGTCCTGCTAAAATCCCTATAATACCTGCTGCAATATGATGTGATACTACTCCTCCCGGGTTAAAAGGATTAAATCCTTCAGGCCCCCATGCAGGAGAAACTGGTTGTACTCTTCCTGTTATACTATAAGGATCGGAAACCCACATACCTGGCCCGAATAAGCCGGATAAATGAAATGCACCAAATCCGAAACAAAGTAATCCAGAAAGAAATAAATGGATACCGAACATTTTTGGTAAATCTAGTGCAGGTTCACCTGTTCTAGGATCTCTAAACAATTCTAAATCCCAATAAACCCAATGCCAAATTGCTGCTAAGAAAAGTAATCCAGAAAGTACGATATGTGCAGCTGCTACACCTTCAAAACTCCAAAATCCTGGATCAGCTACATTATCTCCACTTATAGTCCAACCACCCCAAGAATTTGTGATGCCAAGTCTAACCATGAAAGGAAGAACGAACATTCCTTGTCTCCACATAGGATTTAATACAGGGTCAGATGGATCAAAAACTGCTAACTCATATAGCGCCATTGAACCTGCCCAACCTGAAACAAGAGCTGTATGCATAAGATGAACAGCAATCAATCTTCCAGGGTCATTTAAAACTACGGTGTGTACACGATACCAAGGTAATCCCATACAATTTTTATCCTAATAAAAGATTATCATTTTTTTTAAGAAAATTGCCTTTCTTACTTGTATTTTGTTATATAGTATTATCTAACAAAATACAAGTACTTTTAAATATATAAAAAAAGTTTAATTATTCGTTTAACGAGTGCAAAAATTATAAAGATAACTTTGAATTTTAAGTTATAGTTTAGAGGTAAAAACATACAGAATTTATATTGTTTTTTGTGCAAAGAATATCCATTTTTATAATCATTTCATTCTCTGTATTATATTTTAAATAAGCCTTATAAACGGAGAAATATCTTCTTTAAAAATTATTGTATACAAATACATTTGTTTATTAATATACAAATAAATGTTGACTTTTTATTTTAAGTAAGTTATTATTTATTTTAACCAGCTTAACGAATAATTAAACTTTTTTTATAACAAAAAAAGTTTAACCATTTATTAAACTGAATAGTGTTTTCCACTTTAAGAAAACAAAACAATTTTTAAAATCATGACAGTTACTTTAGAAAGACGCGAAAGCATTAGCTTATGGGAACAATTTTGTAGTTGGATTACCAGCACTGACAACCGTTTATATATCGGTTGGTTTGGTGTATTAATGATTCCAACCTTATTAACCGCAACAACCGTATACATCATCGCATTCGTAGCAGCTCCTCCTGTAGATATTGACGGTATCCGTGAACCAGTTTCCGGTTCCTTATTCTATGGCAACAACATCATTAGTGGTGCTGTTGTACCAAGCTCTGCTGCTATTGGTTTACACTTTTATCCTATTTGGGAAGCTGCATCTCTTGATGAATGGCTTTACAATGGTGGACCTTACCAATTAGTAGTATTACACTTCTTATTAGGTGTATTCTGTTATATGGGACGTGAGTGGGAATTAAGCTTCCGCTTAGGTATGCGTCCATGGATTGCTGTTGCTTACTCTGCACCAGTTGCAGCGGCTACAGCTGTATTCTTGATTTATCCTATCGGACAAGGAAGTTTTTCTGATGGAATGCCTTTAGGTATTTCTGGAACATTCAACTTTATGATTGTATTCCAAGCAGAACATAACATTCTTATGCACCCATTCCACATGTTAGGTGTTGCTGGTGTATTCGGTGGTTCTTTATTCAGTGCAATGCACGGTTCATTAGTAACCTCTAGTTTAATTCGTGAAACAACTGAAAACGAATCTGCTAACTATGGATACAAATTTGGACAAGAAGAAGAAACCTACAACATTGTTGCAGCTCACGGTTATTTTGGTCGCTTAATATTCCAATATGCTAGCTTCAACAACTCTCGTGCTCTTCACTTCTTTTTAGCTCTTTGGCCAGTTGTTGGTATTTGGTTCACCGCTTTAGGTGTTAGTACCATGGCTTTCAACTTAAACGGATTCAACTTCAACCAATCTGTTGTAGATAGTCAAGGTCGTGTAATTAGTACTTGGGCTGACATTATCAACCGTGCTAACTTAGGTATGGAAGTAATGCATGAACGTAACGCTCATAACTTCCCATTAGATTTAGCATCCAATGAAGTTATGCCTGTTGCTTTAGTTGCTCCGTCTCTTCAAGCATAATCAATAATCATCCTAAGAACTAAATAAAAAATAGTTTTACAATAACTAAAGTAAGTTGTAACAAATAATATATTTGTTACAACTTACTTTAGTTATTATTATACATAATAATATAGAATATTTATAAAGCATATTGTTAATAATAATAATAAGAAGCATAATTAGATTAATTTTAATTAATCTAATTATGCTTTTTATTATTATTATTAACAATATGCATCTGACTGGATTCGAACCAGTGTAGTCCTTTATGGATGACGGATTATGAGTCCGTTGCCTTCGACCGCTCGGCCACAGATGCAAAAAAATATTAGATTTTAATGTAAATTATAACTAATTTTAATTTACATTAAAATCTAATATTTTTTAATAAGTATTTTTTATTTTATCGGGATCAATCCAATAAGTTTTATATATTTCTTTCACTTAGTTTAATACTTAAATAATCAAAAGGCTCGCTAATTAATAAATTAGTAACTGAATCTTCAGAATTTATTAGTTCTTTAATAACTTCTTTAATATTATTAATACCTGCAACAGTAGGTCCCACTGGAACACCTAATATATTATAAGTTTGCTTTAACCCGTTTAAAACACGCTCATCTAATATAGTAAAATCACCTGCAATAATACTATAATATGAATATCGTAAATAGTACTCTAAATCACGTAAACATGCAGCATAACGACGTGTTGTATTAGCATTTCCTCCTGGTCGTAATAATTCAGGACTTTGTAAAAACATTAAATCAGCAGCTTTTTTTATAATTTCTGGGCTATTACTATTGATTACTTTAGCAATTGTTAATCTTTGAAGTCCTGTTTTTAAATATACTTGTATTTTATCAATACTATCAATACTTACATATTTACCATTGACATCATTTTGTTCAATTACTGCACTGATTGCGTCTTTCATTATATTTTTTCCTTAATTAAAAAAATCACTAATAATAATAAACATTAATAAATTGAAAATTTTATTATTATCGTTATCAATATAATTTATTAAATAAATAAAAAATAAATAAGAATAATATTATTTATAAATAATATTATTCTTATTTATTTTTTATTTATTTAATAAATTATATTAACTTAAAGCGTTAGCTACATAATCAATATAAGTATTAGCTTCGGTAGCTGCTTGACCAGTTAAACCATGGTTTGCTTTAATATATTTTAAAGCTTCAACATACCAACTTGGAGATAAATCAAAACTACGATTAATTTCAGCAAGACCAGCAATTAAATATTCATCAATTGGACCAGTTCCACCAGCGATTAAACCATAGGTAATAATACGTAAGTAGTATCCGATATCTCTAGAACATTTAGCTTTACCTTCAGCAGTAGATGCATACTGAGGACCAAATGTTTGAGTTGTATAAGGGAATTTTGTGTAAACAGCAGCAGCTGCTCCATCAATTAATTTTTGAGCGTTTGATGTTAATGCTTTAGCAGCTTCTAAACCAACAGCAGCTCTTTCGAATCTACCTCTAACTGCTTGTAATTCACTACCACTTAAAAAACGGCCTTGATTATCAGCGGTTACGATTGCTTCAGTAATTGGAGTTTTAGACATATAAATATATCCTTAAAAATTTGATAAAAAATACAAAAATAGTAATAAAGAAAAACTTAATATTTAAAATTTATTAATTAAAAAAATAATCAATAATTATTATACAACAGCAGCTGCTGCTCTATCAAAATAGCTTCCTACTTCAGCAACTATAGCACTGCAATCGCCAGCGGTAATTCCGTTTGGATCATTTACGATGGAGATAGAGATATCTTTTAGTTTTTGAATACCAGCAGCAACAGAGCTACCAGGAGTTCCTAATAATTGATAAGTTTCACGTAATCCGTTTAATGCACGATCATCAAGAACGCTAGAATCACCTGCTAAGATAGCATAAGTAACATAACGTAAAATGATTTCTAAATCACGTAAACATGCAGCAGCACGACGATTGGTATAAGCGTTTCCACCTGGTTGAATTAATCTTGGTTGTTCAGCAAATAAAGCACGAGCTGCACCTGCAACGATGGTAGATGCATTAGAACTAATTCTATTTACAGCATCTAATCTTTTACTTCCATCAGCTACTAATTTAGCTAAAGCATCAATTTGAGCACTACTAACGAATTCACCACGTGAATCTGCTAAAGATACTACTTTACCAAATGCATCTAAAACCATAAAAAAAATTATAAATTTGTAATAAGAAGTTATTTACATTAAAAGAAACTAATTATAATATGTCTTATTATTAAATATAAACAGATAATATACATCTTACAAAAAAAATGTTGTATACATATGACTTATGAAAAGTTATATGTATTAAGATATATATGAAAGACATAATAAAACAAAAATATAAAGATGTCAATATAAAATTATACTAATAAGGTTTTATGTATATTAAATATAATATTTTTATTATGGTATAATTTAAATAGATATTAATAAAATATATCTTTATTTTAAATTTATTAAATATGATTAACACTATCTCTTGGTTAGAAGGATTTAGTTGGATTACAACAAGTGTATTAACTTTAAGTTGTTTGGTGGATATATATTCAAAAAAAAGTTATTTTTGGTTTAAAAATTTTCAAAGAATAGGTTTATTTATCTTAAACCTATCAATTATTATTATAATGAGTAATAGATGGTTAGTTACACATTATTTACCATTAACCAACTTATACGAATCTTTATTATTTCTTAGTTGGTTGTTTATAATTTTACAATTTTTATTTAAATATGAATTAAGTAATAAATTTGTTAATTTATTATTTAATTCGTTGATAACAATTTGTCTTTCTTTTTGCATTTTATTTTTACCATCTTCGATGCAAGAAATTACAAATTTAGCTCCTTCATTAAAGTCAAACTGGTTAATAATGCATGTAACTGTTATATTAATAAGTTATGCACTATTATTAATAGGGTCTTTGCTATCTATAGCCTATATTATTATTGATTTTACTAAAAATAAAACAAACCATACAATTGTTAATAAAAATCTTATAAATTTTGGTAAGAATATTAATTTGAACATTAATAGTTCTAATGAAATATTAGATCAATTCAGTTATAGATTTATTAATTTAGGTTTTAGTTTTTTAACATTAGGTATAATAGCTGGTGCAGTATGGGCCAATGACGCGTGGGGTTCGTATTGGAGTTGGGATCCAAAAGAAACATGGGCTTTAATTACTTGGTTAATATATGCTACTTATTTACATTTACGAATTGTAAAGAATTGGCATGGAATAAAATCAGCTTTTATTGCAAGTTTAGGATTTATTATGGTCTGGTTTTGTTATTTAGGAGTTAATTTCTTAGGTCAGGGATTACATAGTTATGGCTGGTTTTTTTAAGAAAAAAAAATTTTTTAATGTTTTTGTTTTATTTAATAAGAATTTGTATTAGACTGTAAATAATTATTTATAAAAATTTTAATTATGTACTTTTGGTCTTTAAAAATTGCTATTTTAATGATAGCATCTAATTTATTTTGTATTATCTTAGGTAGATATGCAATACAAATAAAATCATCCGAATCAATTTTTCCATTCCAAGTACCAGATGAATTCAAAGGATTTGGGGTTGCTGAACTCTTAGCTACAAGCAGTTTAGGGCATATATTAGGGGCTGGCTTAATTTTGGGTCTTTCTCAGTTAAATTTAGTTAATTAGGAAAAATACAATATTTTTAATTATTTTTTTTTTATAAACTGTATTTTTTTATAAATTTAAAAATATTTGTTATAATATAAAAATTGTATTTGTTTCATTATCAAGGATAAATATTTTTTATGGATTTACGTTTACTTATAGTTTTAACACCATTATTAGCAGCTCTTACTTGGGCTCTTTACAATATAGGAAAACTAGCTATAGAACAATGGCAAAGAACTGGAACTTAATTTAAAAAATAAAAGAAAAAATAATAAGTTTTAAATTTATTATTTTTTCTTTTATATTATTTCTTTTATTTTTACAAGGAGTATATTGTCATTTACTTTAGATCAATTACGCACATTTCGAACAATTATTTCAGAAGGAGGGTTTAAAAAAGCAGCAGACAAATTATATATTTCACAGTCTGCTATAAGCTCGCAAATTAGAAAATTAGAAAGTCAGCTAAATATGCCTGTTTTTGAACGGAATACTCAAGGTATCTATTTAACAGAAGCAGGATATATTTTATCTCATTATGCTGAACATATTTTATTATTGTGCGACCAAGCATACAATTCTATAGCTGAATTACGAAATTCTCAAAAAGGTACATTAGTATTAGGCGCTAGTCAAACTACTGGTACTTATTTAATGCCTAGATTAATAGGTATATTTAAACAACATTACCCTCAAATAATTGTAAAATTACATGTTTATTCTACAAAACAAGTTTGTTATAATGTGTTTAAAGGAAATATTGATTTAGCTTTAGTTGGTGGTGAAGTTCCTAATGAATATAAATCTAAATTGTATATTACGCCTTACGCAGAAGATGAATTAGTTTTAATTTTGCCAAAATCTCACCCTTTTTCAAAATTGGAATTTTTGCAAAAAGAGGATTTATATCGTTTACGTTTTATAACATTAGATGCTCATTCAACATTAAGAATTTTAATAGAAACTTCATTAGCAAAACAAGGTATAAATTGTGAACTTTTAAGAGTAGAATTGGAATTGAATTCCATAGAAGCCATAAAAAATGCAGTTCAAGCTGGATTAGGAGCATCTTTTTTATCCATATCAGCAATAGCAAAAGAATTGGAACTTGGGGTTCTTCATTCCTCTTCAATTGAGAATCTATCATTGAAACGTATGTTATATGTTATTACAAATTCCAATCGTAGAAATTTAATAACCGTTAAAGCTTTTAATCAAGAAATTCTTACATTATTTTCATCAAGAAAATAATTATTTTGAATAGTTTTTTTATGAATTACGTAAAGTAAATGTACGTAGAAGAGTCTCATTTAATTTGAATTGTTTTATCAATTCATTTACTTTATTCTCTTTTAATAAATATGTTAATTCAATGAATGTTCCTAATTTATGTTTTTTTATAGGGGTTTGGAATTTGCAACGTCCTTTACTTTTAAGTTTTATACTAGAAGCTCCAAAACTATATAAAAATTCGCGTGCTTTGTCAACTTGACCTTCAAGTTCGTTATCTGTAAATTGTGGCGGTAAAATGTAAATCGTTTGGTATGTTTTCATATTTTTTATATAATAATTATTTTAAATAAAAATTATTAAATTATTAAAAAAGTATAATATAATTTTTATATTTAGTTAAGAGTTTATTTTATTATTTAAATAAAAAAAGGAGTTCTTTTTGATTTTATTATTAGATAATTATGATAGTTTTACATATAATCTTGTACAACTTTTTGGGAAATTTAAAGTTAAGTTACAAGTTATACGTAATAATAAAGTTTCTTTATTAAATATAGAAAATAGTAAACCCAATTTCATTGTAATTTCCCCAGGACCGGGACATCCAGATGATTCAGGTATTTGTCCAAAAACAATTTTTACCCTTGCTCATAAAATACCTATTCTTGGTGTGTGTTTGGGACATCAAAGTATTGGACAAGTTTTTGGTGGTACAATTTCTTTAACCTCTCCGGTTCTACATGCTAAAACATCAAAAGTTTTTCATATAAAAGTAGGTATATTTAATAATATTACATGTCCTATGATTGTTGCAAGATATCATAGTTTGGTTATTAAACCGAAAAGTTTACCAAAATGTTTAAAAATTATAGCTTGGTCAAGTGATGGAAATATTATGGCTTGTCAACATCGATATAATAAACAATTAATAGGAGTTCAGTTTCATCCTGAAAGCATTTTAACGCAAGATGGTGAAAAAATTATAAAGAATTTTTTATATACCCTTATATAATTTATTATATTATATGAAAAAAAAAAAATTAATTAAGCGTAAAATTTCTGTTTTTAATTTAATTAAAAAATTAACAAAGATTTTTTTTAAATTTTTTGAATATTTTCAATTAAAAATCATACAAATTTGTAATATATTTTCTTTAAAAATATTAAAAAAAAAATTATATATATATATAAAGCAAAAAACAATAATATTTTTTCTTTATATATATATATATATTCAAAGATTTTTACCATTTATTCCTTTTTTAATAAAAAGATTATACAGTATTATCTTTAAAGCTATTAATATAGCTACTTTATATTATAATAAATGGAGAAATTATTTATCTCCTAAAGTACGTTTTTCATTTATTTTAGTAATTGCATTATTTTTACAGTTAACAGAATATTTGAATGTATTAAAATATAAATCTTCAAATATAATATGGAATTATAAATTTTTAAATATTTCTGAAAAAAAAATAAGTAGTATACAAAAGTATTTTATAAATTCTTTTATTTGGAAATTGAATCCAAAACAAATTTATTTATTTATAAATAAAAAAAATATTAATTTTATAAAAGAAAAAACAAAAGTATGTATACGAAAAAAGGGAATAAAAAATAAACCTAAATGTTTTTTTAAATATAGAGATATTAAAAGTAATTTTGAAAACATATACTTATCAAAAATTTTTATAAAAAAAGAGTTTTTTCCTTTTAAAATAAAAATTGACACTGAATTTAACCCGACAACATTTGTTAAAGATAAAAATTTTTTTGGTTTATTGGATACAAATGGTACATTTGTACGATTACATAATTCTTATTATTTTCATAAAAAATCAAGTTTAAAAATAAATTTACTTATAGTAAAAGGTAAAAATAATTTATTTTTGAATATAGGATCAAATTCTTATAAAAACAGCTCTCGACAATTTGGATGGTATTTATTTCAAAAATTTATATTTAATAGTCCTGTAAAAGTATATGAAATTAATAATATAAATAAAAATAATTTAATTTTAAAAACCGAATACGGATATATACATTTAGGCAAATCTTATAAAGTACATGTTATAAAGGAGAAATTAGAAATAATAGATAAAATAAAATCTGCTTTTGATTATTTTATATTGGATGAAACTCCATTAATGTGGAATAATCAGAGACCCTTTTTTCCGAATGAAATAAAATCAATTGATATTACACAAGAAATCTGGCATAAACCATCTTATGCATTACTATATCATAAAAACGATATAACAAAACCACAGTGGGTTTTTAGACCAGAAAATTTATATATAAACCCTATAATAAAACTTAATAGATCTATCAGAGAAAAACCAGATAATCAAAATATTGAGTTTTTTGATGATATTTTTAAGAATTATAATGTACATCAACATAATAAATTATATCGTTCAAAATATAAAACTTATTGGATTGATCCCGATAAAATAAAAAATACTTATTAAAAAATATTAGATTTTAATGTAAATTAAAATTAGTTATAATTTACATTAAAATCTAATATTTTTTTGCATCTGTGGCCGAGCGGTCGAAGGCAACGGACTCATAATCCGTCATCCATAAAGGACTACACTGGTTCGAATCCAGTCAGATGCATATTGTTAATAATAATAATAAAAAGCATAATTAGATTAATTAAAATTAATCTAATTATGCTTCTTATTATTATTATTAACAATATGCTTTATAAATATTCTATATTATTATGTATAATAATAACTAAAGTAAGTTGTAACAAATATATTATTTGTTACAACTTACTTTAGTTATTGTAAAACTATTTTTTATTTAGTTCTTAGGATGATTATTGATTATGCTTGAAGAGACGGAGCAACTAAAGCAACAGGCATAACTTCATTGGATGCTAAATCTAATGGGAAGTTATGAGCGTTACGTTCATGCATTACTTCCATACCTAAGTTAGCACGGTTGATAATGTCAGCCCAAGTACTAATTACACGACCTTGACTATCTACAACAGATTGGTTGAAGTTGAATCCGTTTAAGTTGAAAGCCATGGTACTAACACCTAAAGCGGTGAACCAAATACCAACAACTGGCCAAAGAGCTAAAAAGAAGTGAAGAGCACGAGAGTTGTTGAAGCTAGCATATTGGAATATTAAGCGACCAAAATAACCGTGAGCTGCAACAATGTTGTAGGTTTCTTCTTCTTGTCCAAATTTGTATCCATAGTTAGCAGATTCGTTTTCAGTTGTTTCACGAATTAAACTAGAGGTTACTAATGAACCGTGCATTGCACTGAATAAAGAACCACCGAATACACCAGCAACACCTAACATGTGGAATGGGTGCATAAGAATGTTATGTTCTGCTTGGAATACAATCATAAAGTTGAATGTTCCAGAAATACCTAAAGGCATTCCATCAGAAAAACTTCCTTGTCCGATAGGATAAATCAAGAATACAGCTGTAGCCGCTGCAACTGGTGCAGAGTAAGCAACAGCAATCCATGGACGCATACCTAAGCGGAAGCTTAATTCCCACTCACGTCCCATATAACAGAATACACCTAATAAGAAGTGTAATACTACTAATTGGTAAGGTCCACCATTGTAAAGCCATTCATCAAGAGATGCAGCTTCCCAAATAGGATAAAAGTGTAAACCAATAGCAGCAGAGCTTGGTACAACAGCACCACTAATGATGTTGTTGCCATAGAATAAGGAACCGGAAACTGGTTCACGGATACCGTCAATATCTACAGGAGGAGCTGCTACGAATGCGATGATGTATACGGTTGTTGCGGTTAATAAGGTTGGAATCATTAATACACCAAACCAACCGATATATAAACGGTTGTCAGTGCTGGTAATCCAACTACAAAATTGTTCCCATAAGCTAATGCTTTCGCGTCTTTCTAAAGTAACTGTCATGATTTTAAAAATTGTTTTGTTTTCTTAAAGTGGAAAACACTATTCAGTTTAATAAATGGTTAAACTTTTTTTGTTATAAAAAAAGTTTAATTATTCGTTAAGCTGGTTAAAATAAATAATAACTTACTTAAAATAAAAAGTCAACATTTATTTGTATATTAATAAACAAATGTATTTGTATACAATAATTTTTAAAGAAGATATTTCTCCGTTTATAAGGCTTATTTAAAATATAATACAGAGAATGAAATGATTATAAAAATGGATATTCTTTGCACAAAAAACAATATAAATTCTGTATGTTTTTACCTCTAAACTATAACTTAAAATTCAAAGTTATCTTTATAATTTTTGCACTCGTTAAACGAATAATTAAACTTTTTTTATATATTTAAAAGTACTTGTATTTTGTTAGATAATACTATATAACAAAATACAAGTAAGAAAGGCAATTTTCTTAAAAAAAATGATAATCTTTTATTAGGATAAAAATTGTATGGGATTACCTTGGTATCGTGTACACACCGTAGTTTTAAATGACCCTGGAAGATTGATTGCTGTTCATCTTATGCATACAGCTCTTGTTTCAGGTTGGGCAGGTTCAATGGCGCTATATGAGTTAGCAGTTTTTGATCCATCTGACCCTGTATTAAATCCTATGTGGAGACAAGGAATGTTCGTTCTTCCTTTCATGGTTAGACTTGGCATCACAAATTCTTGGGGTGGTTGGACTATAAGTGGAGATAATGTAGCTGATCCAGGATTTTGGAGTTTTGAAGGTGTAGCAGCTGCACATATCGTACTTTCTGGATTACTTTTCTTAGCAGCAATTTGGCATTGGGTTTATTGGGATTTAGAATTGTTTAGAGATCCTAGAACAGGTGAACCTGCACTAGATTTACCAAAAATGTTCGGTATCCATTTATTTCTTTCTGGATTACTTTGTTTCGGATTTGGTGCATTTCATTTATCCGGCTTATTCGGGCCAGGTATGTGGGTTTCCGATCCTTATAGTATAACAGGAAGAGTACAACCAGTTTCTCCTGCATGGGGGCCTGAAGGATTTAATCCTTTTAACCCGGGAGGAGTAGTATCACATCATATTGCAGCAGGTATTATAGGGATTTTAGCAGGACTTTTCCATCTAAGTGTTCGACCTCCTCAAAGGCTTTATAAAGCGCTTAGAATGGGTAATGTTGAGACTGTTCTTTCTAGTAGTATTGCTGCTGTATTTTTTGCAGCCTTTATCGTGGCTGGTACAATGTGGTATGGAAATGCAACGACACCTGTTGAACTATTTGGACCAACTAGATTCCAATGGGATAAAGGGTATTTTCAGCAAGAAATAGAACGAAGAGTTCAACAACGTGTAGCTGAAGGTGCAAGCCTATCTGAAGCTTGGTCATCAGTTCCGGATAAACTAGCTTTTTATGATTATATTGGAAACAACCCAGCAAAGGGTGGTCTATTCCGTGCAGGACCTATGAATAAAGGTGATGGAATTGCAGAAGGTTGGTTAGGACATGTAGTCTTTACTGATAAATCAGGACGAGAATTAACTGTTCGTAGAATGCCTACATTCTTTGAAACTTTCCCTGTTTTACTATTTGATAAAGATGGTGTTTTAAGAGCAGATATACCTTTCCGTAGAGCTGAATCACAATATAGTATTGAACAAGTAGGAATTACTGCAAGTTTCTATGGAGGTAAATTGGATGGACAAGTATTCACCGATGCTCCAACCGTTAAAAAATATGCTAGAAAAGCTCAATTAGGAGAGGTTTTTGAATTTGATAGAGAAACTTTAAATTCTGATGGAGTTTTCCGAAGTAGTGCAAGAGGTTGGTTTACTTTTGGACATGCAAGTTTTGCCTTACTATTCTTTTTTGGTCATTTATGGCATGGTTCAAGAACTCTTTTCAGAGACGTATTTGCTGGTATTGGTGAAGAAGTATCTGAACAGGTTGAATTTGGTGCTTTCCAAAAAGTAGGGGATGCTACAACTCGTAAACAAGAAGCAGTTTAAAAAAATAAAAAATTAATTTTTTTCATTATAGAATTTCCTGAAGAAGTTCATTAAATTATTAAAGTTATAAAGTTTTTAAAATAAAGGATAAATTTATGGAAGCATTAGTATATGTCTTTCTGTTAGCTGCTACATTAGGTATTATATTTTTCTCAATTTTTTTCAGAGATCCTCCTCGAATATTCGATGCAGAAAAATAGTTTATTATAAATTCATTCTAATCTAAATTATTGTAAATTAAATCTTTTTAAGACTTTTTTATTAAATAAAAAAGTCTTAAAAAGATTTAATTTACAATAATATTAGTTTTTATGTTAATAAATAAAAAGCATAAAAGAAAAAAAATATTATAAAAATAAGAAAAGAAATATGACCACATCAATTGAAACTGAATTAAATTCTACAACTTCAAAACTTGAAACAATTTTAAATAAACCATATCAATATGGTTTTTCTACACCTATTCAAGCTGAAACAATTGCTAAAGGTTTAACAAAAAATACAATTAGATTAATTTCTGCAAAGAAAGCTGAACCATTTTTTATGTTTCAATTTAGGTTACGTGCTTTTTGTCGTTGGATGACTATGAAAGAAGCACATTGGGCACAAACTAATTATTTACCAATTCGTTACCAAGAAATTAGTTACTACTCAGCTCCTAAAACACGTCAAAAGTTAAATAACTTAGATGCAATAGATTTGCAATTATTTTCTACATTTGAAAAATTAGGTATTCCTTTGATAAAAAAAAAAGATAGCCTTTCAAAAATAGCTATTGATGCTATTTTTGATAGTGTTTCCGTTGCTACTACATTTAAGGAAGAACTAATGCAAGAAGGTGTTTATTTTCTTCCAATATCAGAAGCCTTACATAAGTATCCTGATCTTGTAGAAAAGTATTTTGGAAGTGCAATTTCTTTAACTGATAATTTTTTCGCTAGCCTAAACTCTGCTGTATTTAGCGATGGTTCTTTTTGCTATGTTTCAAAAAATGTTATTTGTCCGGTAGAATTATCAACTTATTTTCGTATAAATGATGGTAATTCTGGTCAATTTGAACGTACGCTTTTAATTGCGGATAAAAGTAGTTATGTAAGTTATATTGAAGGTTGTACTGCTCCTCAATATGATAAAAACCAACTCCATGCCGCAGTTGTTGAATTAATAGCTTTAGAAAAAGCAGAAATAAAATATTCTACTGTTCAAAATTGGTATACTGGGGGAATCGATGGTAAAGGGGGCATTTATAATTTTGTTACTAAACGTGGTGTTTGTGCTGGTAAAGATTCAAAAATATCATGGACACAAGTAGAAACAGGTTCTTCCTTAACTTGGAAATATCCTGGTTGTTTATTAGTTGGAGAGAATGGTATTGGCGAATTTTTTTCAGTTGCATTAACAAATAATTATCAATTAGCAGATACTGGAACAAAAATGATTCATACCGGAAAAAATACGCGAAGTCATATTGTTTCAAAAGGTATATCCGCAGGTAATTCTGAAAATAGTTATCGTGGTTTAGTAAAGATAGGACCTGATGCATCCCAAGCACGTAGTTTTGCTCAGTGTGACTCACTTCTTGTTGGATGTAATTCTCAGGCAAACACATTTCCTAACATACAAGTTTTTAATAGTGGTTCAAACATAGAACATGAAGCTTCTACTTCAAAAATAGGGGAAGAACAAATTTTTTATTTTATGCAAAGAGGTATAAGCCCAGAGGATGCCATATCATTAATAGTAAGTGGATTTTGTGTTGAAGTATTTAATACTTTACCTATGGAATTTGCTTTAGAAGCAAATAAATTAATTGATTTTAAATTTGAAGGAGGTATTGGATGAAAAAATCGAATAAAGAAATTATTTTGCAAATAAAAAATCTTTTTGTAGAAATTAATGGTACTGAAATTTTAAAAGGAATTAACTTGACTATTAGATCAGGAGAGATCCATGCAATTATGGGTCCTAATGGTTCTGGAAAAAGTACTCTCTCCAAAGTTTTGGCAGGACATCCTTCATATAAAGTAAAATCAGGAGAAATTTCCTATTTAGGTAAAAATCTTTTAGATTTGGAACCTGAAGAAAGAGCAAGGGCAGGTATTTTTTTATCTTTTCAATATCCAACAGAAATTCCTGGTGTTACAAATATTGATTTCCTACGACTAGCATATAATACTTTGCAAAAAACATTAGGTAGGCCAGAATTGACGCCAATACAATTTTACCCTGTAATAACAAAAAAATTAAAACTTTTAAAAATGAATTCAAGTTTTTTAAGCCGTAGCGTAAATGAAAATTTTTCAGGCGGAGAAAAAAAACGAAATGAAATTTTACAAATGGCTTTATTGAACCCATATATTTCAATTCTAGATGAAATGGACTCGGGATTGGATATTGATGCATTAAGAATTGTTTCAAATGGTATAAATTTAATGAAAAACTCTAAAAATTCTATTATTTTGATCACTCATTATCAAAGATTATTAAATTATTTAATACCAAATTTTATTCATGTTATGCAAAATGGTCGTATTTCTGTTACTGGAGGACCGGAGCTTGCAAAACATCTAGAACTAAAGGGTTATGACTGGTTAAATCAAGAAATGACTACTATATGATAACTGAACTGTGGGGGTGAGAAACAAACTCATCTCCATTAATATAAAATTATAACAATTTACCTATGTAAATATATTAAATTTTTATAAAGTTTTATATATTTTAGTAATAACCAAAAGTTAAACAGATGACTTTATTTTAATTATAATACTTGTAGACTATTATAATTGATATGATAATTATTATAAAATAATTATTATAAGATAATTTTATTTTTATTTCCTGGCACTGAGCTATTTTCCCAAGGGGCTACCCCCATCAGTATCTTCGCCGCTGTGATGTTTCACGTAAAATTCCGAGTTCAGAATGGTTCGGTGTGGTTCCACCACGCTAGAAGCACCAGGACAAAATAAATATTCGAATTTTATTGTATAGTTACTTTTTTATAGAAAAAAAAATTAGATCAAGTCCTCGATCTATTAGTATATCTCAGCTACACGCATTACTACGTTTACACTTGATACCTATTAACGGCTTGTCTTGCCGTGATCTTACTCGTAAAATTACGATGAGAGCACTCATCTTGAGGTGGGCTTCCCACTTAGATGCTTTCAGCGGTTATCCTCCCCACACTTGGCTACCCAGCATATACTGTTGGCACAATAACTGATACACCATAGGTGTGTCCCTCCCGATCCTCTCGTACTAGGGAGAGCTCCTCTCAATGCTCTAACGCCTACACCGGATATGGACCGAACTGTCTCACGACGTTCTGAACCCAGCTCACGTACCGCTTTAATGGGCGAACAGCCCAACCCTTGGGACGTACTTCCGCCCCAGGTTGCGATGAGCCGACATCGAGGTGCCAAACCTCCCCGTCGATGTGGACTCTTGGGGGAGATCAGCCTGTTATCCCTAGAGTAACTTTTATCCGTTGAGCGACGGCCCTTCCACGCGGTACCGTCGGATCACTAAGACCAACTTTCGTTTCTGTTCGACTTGTAGGTCTCACAGTCAAGCTTCCTTATGCCTTTGCACTCTCCGGCTGATTTCTGTCCAGCCTGAGGAAACCTTTGTACACCTCCGTTACTTTTTAGGAGGCGACCGCCCCAGTCAAACTGCCCACCTGAAACTGTTCTTTATCCGGATAACGGCTTAAAGTTAGAATTTTAGCTTTTCCAGAGTGGTATCTCACTGATAGCTCAGCTATCCCCACAAGGATAGCTTCATAGCCTCCCACCTATACTGCGCAAGAAAAGCCCAAACCCAATATCAGGCTACAGTAAAGCTTCATAGGGTCTTTCTGTCCTGGTGCAGGTAGTCCGCATCTTCACAGA